GTGAAAAAAAAATGTAAATGATATAGAACATATGTTTATAAGTATATAAAGAAATTATTTTGTGCAAATAGCTATGTTTTAGTGGGAGCAGTAATGATTTATTTAATAAATATTAACCCAAAGAGAAATTTGATAAAAAACGAAGCGAATTGAAATATCTTAATAGCTTTAGGAAAAGAAATCAAAAGAGATTCTATTATTAGTGTGAACGAAAGTAGATAAGCCTAAAAAAAAGTAAAACAGATTTAAATCTTCTTGAACTTTAAGGGGAACCTTCCTCTAAGGCTAAATAATAAACATAAGCGATAGTGTAATAGTACCGTGAGGGAAATTTGTAAAAAGTGGTTTTATAAGCAGTTCGAGCTAAAAAAAAGTAAGAACGTACCTTTTGCATAATGGGTCACCAAGTTAACTTTGGATGCAAGTTAGCGCGTAGTTAAAACAATCATAAGTAATGATTAGTGTCTAAAGTTAGACCCGAAGCCTGGTGATTTTACTACAATCAGGATTATAAAAGTCCGAACGGTATATCGTTGCAAAGATATCCGAAGAATTGTGGTAGGTATAGTGAAAGACAACACTGACCAGGAAAGCTGGTTTTCTGCGAAACCTATAAAAGTAGGCAATCTTAGTAACATCTTAGTAGGTACAGAACTTAATCTCAGACAAATATATATATTTGTATATATCGGGGGATCGTGAAGATTTTATCGGTGAGTATGTAGACTCGGAATGACAAAGATGAATCTAAGATAATCAGACATAGAGTGATAAGGTTGTATGTCAAAAGGGAAACAGCCCAGAACAAGAGTTAAGGTTCCAAAATTTATAGTTGAGTGAAATTAAGAAAGTTTCTATTTAAGCCGACAAGGAGATGGGCTTAGAAGCAGCCATAATTTAATGATCTCGTAAAAGAGCACTTGTTAAATCTTTAGAAGCATCGAAAATTCAACGGATCTAAACTATATACCGACACCTTGTCCATTTATATTATTATATCATTATAATTGTATAGTAAGGGGTAGCAGAACATTGAATTAACAATAGAAATTTCTTTTTTAAAGAAATATGAAGGTAATTCAAGAGATAATGGTGACATTAGTAACAATAAGAAGACAAGAATACTTAATAAAAAAAAGTAAAAGTCTCCGCCTAAAGCTTATGGTCCGTAAAAAGTAACGGCCTCTAAATTGAAAATCTAATGGTTTTAATGATGAGTAAATCTTTTTTTACTAAAGGACGACGTTTTAAAGTGAAAAACGTACTGGAAAAATAGTAATATATCTAAAAAGATGAAAAACAACCGTACCTGGATTAACCGCAACAGGTAAGCTAGTAGAGAATACGAAGGCGTAAATGGGATAACAATCTTAAAGGAACTCGGCAAATTTACTACGTAACTTCGGAATAAGGAGGTCTCATTAGTCTTGATTAATATCAGGTAAAAAGGAAGAAGCATGAAATAATGTTGTACGACTGTTTAATTAAAACACAGCACTTTGCGTCAAAGATTTAAATCAAAGTATAAAGTGTGATGTCTGCCCGGTGCCGGCTGGTTAACAGATATAATTAAATTTTTTTAGGGAATTTAGTGTAGACGGAACCCCCGGTTAATGGCGGCCTTAACGTGAGGGTCCTAAGGTAGCGAAATGCCTTGGCCGTTAAATGCGGTCTTGCATGAATGATGTAACGATACAACAGCTGTCTCTAAGATTGACCCAGTGAACTTGAATTAGCAGTGTTTATGTGTGATTATAGGGGACCCCCCTTGAGGGGGGGTTTAATTTATAATCTTGCTGCGTAAGTGAAAATCTTACTCTACAAATCTACTTTTTATTATTTTTTTCTCTCTCTTGTGTAGTTTTACACATAAACCAGTCTTTTAGGCTAAATTTTATAAGAATAGGGGTCCCCCCGTGCTTCGCTACGGGGGTTTATTTATTTTTTATAATTTTAGTTTAGTAGGCTTAATTATTATAATTTACCTTTTATTAAACTAGAGTTCACTAGTATAAAAGTGAAGCTGTTTATAGTAACACTTTTTATTTAACCTGTAAAGCTTAAGCTAAGTCTATAGTGTAAAGTTTAGACGTTATACTATAGCAGTCATATCCTATGGATGAGTGAACATAATTGGCCTCAAGGGGTTATGTACTGAATTTATATTTAATGTAAAAACAGTCTAATCTGATGAGGGGTAGAGACGCATATGACCTTGGAAAGAAGAAATAGACGTTTTTTTGATTAAGGTTTGAAGATTTTTTTATTAATTTCTCTTGTAAAATAGGGATAGTAGTAAGACCCTTTTCACGTTAATGCCTCAACTGGTAGTAACACTCTGGCCCGCAAGGAGGAAGGAGAGTTAACCTAGATGTGTAATTATAGGTGGATCTTAATCTTTATTTGTTAAATAAAAGCGGTCTATAGATAGGCAAAGATTAGGATTTTTGTTTATTTTCAATATCTCTACTGTAACAACCTTTTTTGGTATACTTGTAGGGACATAATTTAAGCAATTTTACGTCTTTAGGGCTATCGAGTCCGGCACGAAACTCGGTCGAGTGGTACTATGCTCGTTAAAAGATAGCGCCAATTTATAAATAAAAAAAAAAAATGATGATGATGATAAAAAACAAATATATTTTAATACTTAAATCCGACAAGTGTTTTGCCCCTTTCGGTAAATCTTTTTCAAGATTTTTTTCAGTAAATTCAAATTTAATGATTACTGACAATAATAATATACAAACTAAGATAGATTTTAAACAAAATTTGTTTTATTTTTATACCTGGTTTGTTGGATTTTCAGATGCTGAATCTAATTTTAGCATAGTACCTAAACAAGATAATAAAGGTGATGTTAATAGATTTACTTTTATGTTCGCAATAGGATTACATTTAGATGATTTAGATGCTTTAAATTATATCCAATCTCAATTAAATATTGGAGTGGTTAGGGTTTTAAAAGATGAATGTAAATATGTAATAACTAAAAAAGAGGACATAGAAAAATTAATGTCTATTTTTGACCGATTTAATCTTAATACTACTAAACATCTAGACTATCTAGATTTTAAAAAAGCTTTTAATTTATATTTTAGCCGAGAAAATGGTTTAACAGAGGAATTGAAAAAACAAATACTATATTTAAAAGATAGTATGAATAAAAAACGTACTAATTTTGATATGCCTATTGATCATAATATCATAATAACTAAAAGTTGATTATTAGGGTTAATAGAGGGTGAAGGGTCATTTCAATTATGAAGAAATGATTTAGTAGCTGTATTTAGTTTAGTTCTAACTGAAAGGCAGTTGCCTGTTTTAGAGAAAATAAAAGAATTTTTATTTAATGATTTAGATTTTGATTTATATTCTAAATTTAAATTAAACTCTTCTTCAGCTATAACAATTAATCATCAAAAAGCTAGAAAGAATAGTAAAGCTAGTGTGTTATTTATTATTAAGAATATTTATATCCTTAATAATTATTTGGTACCTTATTTAGAAAATATGACATTTATTACTAAAAAGGGGAAAGATTTTAAAGATTTTAAATTGATATGTAATTTATTGTATAATGGAGCTCATAAAAATGATGAAATTAAATCTTTAATTTTAAAATTATCAAATACGATGAACAATTTCAGGTTATCTACTAACCCGGAACAGGTAGAGTCGTTAAATAGTACAGAAAAAAGTCTTTTAGTAAATGCTTCTCCTTTGGTTAAACATTTAGATGATGGTAGGCAAATAGATTTGAGAACAGATAAAATTATCCATCAACATTCTAGTAGTATTTATAAAGTAATTAAGCCTAATAAAGATATGGTATTATTAAAAACTTTATTTGAAGCTGCAGATATTGTAGATGTGGATATTCGAACTTTGAGTAAGCTATTAACTGTAGTCGATAGTGACGCAGTAGAGGTTAAAGGTAACCTTGTTAAAAGAATAGCTGTATTTTTTAAGAATAAAAAGTAAAGTAAAATTGACTTAAGGTTACAACCGAACAGTTTTATAGATTGTAGAAAAATTAGGTGAAAACGGTTAATGACATCCTAGTTAAAGACCGTCGGCAATTGTAAATGTCGCTACAGACTGGATCACCGGGGTAAGGCTGAAATGCCTGTCCAAATGTACAGTCGGATTCCATAACGAAAATAGGGGACCCCCCTTGAGGGGGGGTTTAATTCGTAAAAGGGAAGGATAATTCAAAGATAGTAATTTGAATAGCTATTACACAGTAGTAAGTTAACCTTTAGTTAAGTGGAATTGGCAGATGCTGCTTACCTCTAGCTGGACGAGAAGACCCTATGCAGCTTTACTGTTACTAATTATAGGGTATAGAAGGCAAATTTTAGATATAAGGTATATCGATCGATGATTATGAAAATCCTTTATTTTTCTTTTATATTTTTGAATGAAATCAGGAATATATGCTTAACAGCTATATTAGTGATTTAACCTAGTTCGAATAATGGCCTTGGGTGAGGAACTATTGTTAGGAGACAGTTTATGCGGGGCACAGACCCCATAAAGAGTAAATGGGAGTGTCTAATATTTATAATGTAATATCGTATTTATATGATATTTTTTTTTGTTTGTTGTTTTATGTAGGTAAACTACGTATTATCTTATATAATTTTTTGTATATATGCACGACCATATATATATTTAATAAAGTTTATATAGCAATTTTTTGATAGGTAAGATTTTCTCTAAAGAGAAATTAGATGTACTGAAGATATTATGATATTAATCTAATATCTTCTTAGTTATAATTTATTATAATATTGATTAGTACTTAGAAAGCTCAACGGCTTAAATCTTGCCTTACTGTTTGATTAACAACAAATCTTTCAGTTGCGTAAGCAGGGCGTAGGATCACAAGATGCATAAAGGAAAGATCTTGTATTATAGGAAAAGCTACGCTAGGGATGTTTGTCCTCCAATAATGCAAATTATTGGTTTATAATTGGGTTAATTTCAAGGATTACTTTTTTAAGTAAATTTGAAGCGAAATTTATCTTGACATTTTTTTAGATAAAAACGTTCAACGACTATAAGGTGAGTTGTGTCAACAATAATCCTTTTTTACGCCCAACACTTTTTTTTTATTATCTTAATAAACATAATTATTATAAATTTTTATTTATGTTAAAAATTAATACGCTTCCGTCTGTAATTAAAAATAAAATTTTTATTAAAAATTTAAATCAAGAAGCTAAAATTAAAATAATAGGTTCTCATTCTAAGGATTCTAATAGAATAAGATATGTTCCTGCATACTCTAAAGAGTGGAATAACATATTATATTATTTTAATAAAAATACTTCTAAAAATGTCCCAGTTAATAAAATTAATTTTATTAAAATTATTAAATCTTATTTTAATATGTGTTTTAAAACTAATTATTTTACAGAGTCTAGTTATATACCTATGGTAATAAGACCTGTATTACTTAGAAATATACACATAAGTAAACCTGAATTTAAATATACTAATGATAAAGTACAAGTTAATATTCATACTGCTAATATAGAAAAAAAGATATTATATAATAGATTTGAAAATAGTATTTATTCTAATATTCAATTAATTACTTTTTTATCAAAAAATTTAAAATTAATAACGTTTGAATTTTTTAATTCATTAAAAAGTAAAAACGATTTAAATAAAGCATTAAAAATATATATGTCTAAATATTTATTTATAAAAAAAAAAATATCTAAATGTATATTTGAAATTAGAAAATCTGAATATTTTTATTATTTAAATATATTTAAATTTGATAAAGAACAATTTTTAGATAAATTAACATATATTTTAAATAAAATACTAAAAAAAAGAATTGAATATAATATTATCAATGTTAAAACTTTTTCACATAATCCGGAAATATTTACTAATATTTTAGCTTTAAAATTAAAAAAACAAACTTTTAATTTGGTTACAGCTATGGAGGGTGTAGTACGAAGACTACGTATTCCTACACGAATGTGGGATTATGAAAATAATTTATCATATATATATGATATATTTGCTAATAGCCATAGAAATATTAGTGTATGTACTAGAAAAAGTAAATATAAATCTTTATATAGACTACTACAAGAAGTTTACTATTCACATCCGATTGAAAATGATAAAGAATTTACTCTTGATATTATGGATGTAATATTTAAAAAATTAAAATTAAAACATATGTTAGGTATAAGAATAGAAGTAAAAGGTAGATTAACAAAACGTTATAGAGCTGATCGTGCTATATATAAATTAGGTTGAAAAGGAGGGTTAAAAAATATAGCATCTTCTAGATTAAAAAGACGTTTTATTACATATAGAGGTCCTAATAGTTCAAATACTATGTACTCTATAACTAATTCAACAAGACGGATTGGAGCTTTTGCTGTTAAAGGTTGAGTATCAACTAAATTATAAAGTAGGGGCACCCCCGTGCAGCGTAGATGGTTTCACTCGCTACGGGGGTATAACGTTTATAGCTTGTGAGTTTAATATTTTTACTACTTTACTTTTTAACTGTTGAAACTTTTGCAGTAAAAGGTAGATTAAGTAGTAATAATAATTATAAAAAAAAAAAAAGTGAAGACATAGTCTGAACCATTTTGTGAAAAATGGAAATAATAATGATAACACATAGAACAGGCTAATTTGCGCAAGAGTGTACAAAATGAGTGCGCGGTTTGGCACCTTAACTTATTACAGAGATTGTAATAATGTTGCTTTATTTATTTATTTATTAAGTAAATAAAATAGAATAACTTTGATTTTTATCGATAATATTTATATATTAGTATGGGGCCCCCATTTGGGGGCTTTAATATATTAATAGACGAAAAAACAAATAGTAATTAGTATCCCTTTTTATTCATAGAGATGAATTAAAATTTGATCATTTAACCATAGTAAAATTTTTATATTTTACCAGCAATAGTTTTGTTTATTAAAAGAATAGACTATTATATTTAGATTATTTAAAGACTTATATATAAAAAAAAAACCACAAATTATGATGACGCATGCGTTACACACAATTTTAAAAAATAATAATGGAATAAGATGTTATAGTTCTTCAATGGGCCCCCCGTCCTTACGGAACGGGGGTTCTTTAAATAACAATATCCGTGATTTACTGATAGGTTGTTTATTAGGTGATGCTCATATAAGAAGAACTAAAGATAATAGATCTTATATTACATTTGAGCAAACTACAAAACATGAAGATTATGTAAGAGATTTACATAAAACTTTAAGTGAGGCTGGTCTAAGTTTATCTGAGATTAAATATTATACTCGGAAAGATGATAGACATGACTCTAATAATACTTCAATTTATTTTAAAATAAATAGTACTTCAGAATTAAATTCAATAGCTGATTTATTCTTATCAGAAGATAATCAGAAAATAGTACCGTTAGAAATTGAAAATTATTTAAGTCCAATTGCCATGGGTAAATGAATTTGCGATGACGGGCAATTAGTTAAAAATGGAGGAATAACTTTATGTACTGATAATTATGAATTAGAAGAAGTAGAGTTACTAATAAGTGCTTTATCTAACAAGTATGGATTAAGATGTACAATTCATTTTAAAAAAGGAAAAAATGGTAATATTTACCATAGAATATACATAAGTAAAAATACATTTAACTTATTAAAGCCATTAATCGTAGACCATGTTCACCCTTCTTTCTTATATAAATTACATATGAGTCCCAGATAAAGATTTTAAGTTATCTTTTTTTATAAATTGATAATACAAAAAATTTTATAGCACATCGGGGGATTTTCATAGAAAATATGAAAATAGAAATTGGCTAAATTGCTAGGATAGCCTTTATAATTAAGGTCAATTAGCAGGGAGAATCTCGGATTCCCTTCAACGGTCACACGCCAACACCCTGAACAATATTAACAACACTTTAATACAGGGTGAAGATATGATCTAAACCATAATGAGAATTATGGATTAATATAACAAATGCGATGTCGGCTTAACTTATCCTCATGGATGCAAGAACTATGTAGGGTACGACTGTTCGTCGATTAAAAAGTTACATGAGCTGGGTTAAATACGTCGTGAGACAGTATGGTTTCCATCCTCTAGAGGGAATTAGAATATAATAAGGATTAACCTTTGTACGAAAGGAACTGGTAGTATATAATCTTAAAAATTATATAACATTTATTAACCTATGGTTTACCTGTTGTTTATATGCCCAATATTAATTTATATATAATATATTATTATATTATATGGGATTATACTAAAATCACTTAAGTATCTTTATAGTATAGGCACGGCAGGAAAGCTAAGTTAGTTAAAGATAAGAACTGAAAGCATATAGGTTCGAAGCTTACCTTAGGATATTTCTTAAATATGCGTAATATAATATTACGAATATTATTATAGGCTTTATTTGAAAGAATTAGAAATTTTTAAGAATAAAGTACTAATTTTATAAATTACTAAACATTAATATATCTTACATTTTTAATAGCCTGGTTAGCATAATTAGTAATGCGATTGTTTTGTAATCAATAGACTGTAAGTGCAAGTCTTACACTGGGCTAAAACCGTTTAGGTGATAAATTCTATTATAGATTGTATGAATAGACAAAAAAGGATTTTTCTATGTCAAAGGGTCATTGTAATATTCGTAAATATTTATTATTATGTTATGTGGAAGGATATGATTTTCTTTTAAAGTTATTATACTTTTATTTGAATTTCTTGAAATAATATATATATTTAGTGCTTCATCTAAAAAGTTATATTTGAGTTAACCCCCCCCCCCCCGCCACGTTCTACGGTCGAAGGTGGTGGGGATGTTTTACTAGCAAGCTCCGGTCATAATTAAATTGGTATTATGAGTTCGAATATTATTTGATATGGCTATTTACCATTATAAGGTATTATAAATATAATCTTCGATCCTGGAAGTAAGTGTAATACTTACACTTAACTTATTTAAATTTTGGATTAGTAGTCAAGTGGTTACGACATAGCTCTTTCAATGCTACCATCATGGGTTCGAATCCCATCTAGTCTAGTGCGGACTAGTGTAATTAGTAACATATTCGGCTAAGCTTCGAAAGTTGGTGGGTGTAATTCCGCCGTCCGCAGCTAGAGGCTATAGCTTTTTTTGTAAAGCATACTGCTCATGACAGTACTTATTAATTAAATAGAAAATAGAAATAATACACACTAAGAATTTAGTTTTATAAAGGATAGATTGGCCGCTATATATTAATATCTAGTAAATAGGGTTCGATTCCTTATTTTCCTTATTAAAACACATTATAAAAAAAAAAAGGGAATGATTAGTCTTTCAACCCCCTTTTTTTGGAACGAAAGGCGTGAGCTGTTACTAGCAAAATTGAAACCAATTTAATTACGGATCTTTATTTTTTATTGCTTAATTGTATAATTTTCTCTTTTTATTATAGTTCCCCGTGTTATATTTCGTACACACATAGGCGCAGTCTTGTAACAAGCCAGTTTAATGAATCGTTAAAAACATCTTCGATCCTAAACCAATTATCTACTGAATTTATTGAATGGTTTAGAGGTTTTACATATATTAATAATATAAAAAATTTTTTTTTATTATCTTTTAAACATTGAAATTTTTTAGCTTTCCATAAAGCTTATATGCTTTATACTTCACTTTAGAATAAATTACGTGATGAAATTCTTCAAGAAATATGTATTATTAAAAATAGTATGAATAGTAAAAGAACTGATTATGATATGCCATCAACTCCAAAGTTGACCCCTCCCCTCGGCGCTTCCCAAAGAATGAAAACAAACACTATTATTATATATAATAATAAAGAATATTATCTAAAATCATAAATATTTTTTTAATTTAGATAAATTTTAATCTAAAAGAGGCTATAGCTTAACTGGTAAAGCATACTGCTCATAACAGTACTTCATAAGTGTTCAACTCACTTTGGCCTTATTTGTCCTTCTAATGTTAACCTTTTATTTATCTTTCAAGATTTACATAAAAATTCTTAAGTATCAAATACGGAAACTATTGTTCTTTTAAATAAAAAAAAAATAATTATTTCTGAAATAAAGGTATTATTAATAAACATATCTTTATATATTTATTCAAATTTAACATGGTTACTAGTACTATGTAGGGTGGTTAGGTGGTAAATAATAGTTATGAAATGCTTAATATAAAGCGGGGCTTTGCTCCCGTCTAAAAATTAAATTAATAACTATCAATAGTTTATTATGTCTCAGATCATTAACTATAAATTTCAGAGAGTAGTTTCACATAGAAATATAATAAAAGGTAGCATCTAAGAAGTCTGAAAGAGAAACGAAACAGTATATACGAATGTTGGAGGTCGATAGAATAATTATGTCGTGTGTAATGTAGTGACAATTATAGTCTGATAACTCCCGTGGCGGAATATTTAATATTGAATAGTAATTAATAAGCTTGAGTGCTGGAATTGGTCTCTTTTCTTAATAGTTTTAATTTTGCTATAAGTCTATATTTTTAATAATTTGTGTCGTGACGTTATATTTACCTTTTTGAAGTAGTATTAATAGTAATAAGGAATTTAAGATAATATTTACAGTTAAATATATATGTATGTATATATATTTATACATCTGAGTGCTGGAATTGGCAGACAGAAGGTAGTTAAGATATCTCGAGCTTGACTCGTGAGTGTTCAAGTCACTCCTCAGATAAGATCGTTGTAAAATGATCTTTAAATTACTTATATAGTTACACAGTTAGAGGGTAAATATTCGATTATTAAGATATAAGAAGTGGGCTGACACTCTACTATCTCAATCTTATGCTATTTTTAACCTAGTTTCTATATAAGCGAAGTCTTTTAAATGTTAAACGAGTATGAAATATAAGACACTAATGAGAAGTTATTTACCTTTTAATATAGATAGTTGGGTCACAAGTTCAACTGAGCATCCTAAAGTGTATATCTAAACATATATTGCATTTTAGGCCCTTACACTCTTGTATAGTTTGTAATATGAATGAAAAACAAAGACATACCCCCCGAAGGGGGGGGGGGGGGGGAGCCCCTTATATAATTAATAGTATTACGGGCGTTGTTGAGAAAGAAAAGCTCTCAAGCTGCAGTGTTTTTATGTTCTAGGTAAATAATTATTTAAATTTAGTTTAATCTTATATGGAATTAGGCGTTGAGGCGTTGAATATTTATTCCTTTTTTTTTTTTGCATAGGCTTCTCTTATTACATACTACTACTTAAAACAGTTAACTACAAATTTTTCTATAAAAAAAATTATTAATTTATATATTTTAATATTTACCTCAGATTTTTTTATATGTACTTAAAAATTAAGAATAATACTTCTTTAGTTGTTTCTACGTTTAATTATTTAAATCTGAAAAATTTTAGAGCTTTGGCTCAATTAAACGATTTTTTTTTACATTATTATTCTACATAGGAGGGCTCTAGTACTAGTGATCCTACGGTTATTTATTTAGATGTAAATAACCAAAAATAATTACATGGATCTTTTTTTAATATAATAGAAATAAAGCTGGAATTTAGGGATTAATTAATAAAAAACCTCTAAACATATATAGGTTCATCTGTTAATTTAACTTGAATATTTAAACAATATTTTAATATAAGTTATATGGAAAATGTGGCTTCGCATGCAAAAAAAAAAGTTTATAAATTTTATAATATTGTAATCCTTCTGAAGTATTGGAAAGAGAACAGTATTATTTAGACTTGTTAAATCCGAGCTTACGCCCTTAAAGGGGGAATATAATTTTTTTTAAATTGCTAGTTCTTTATTAGGATATAAACCGCCCCCTCCAGGGGGGCCCCCTAGTGAATAAACTCAATAATTTTACGTCTAAAAAATAAAAATAACTTAATATCAGAAGAGACATGGCAAAAAAAAATGATCCATAAAGTAGTTTAAAAAATATATTTAGATTATCCCCCCCTTTTTTTGGAGGGGGGAAGGGTACAATAATAAAAAGCAATACTATTAAAATTAAATCCAGAGTGGAATAAAATATCTTGAAAAAAGCCCCTTGTATATAATATTCCACTCTGGATTTAAATACAGTGAAGTTGCAAAAGAGCTAATGAGTTTAAAAATATTTTAGTATATTTTTTAGCAATAATAATTATTGGCTTAACGTTTTTAAGGTTTAAATCTTTTATAGGTAAGGGGATATAGTTTAATAGTAGAACTATTACGTTGCATGTAATAAATTCGGATGCGAATTCCGATATCTCCATATGCTCATGAAGCTCAATTGGTTGAGCGGAATATTGAAGTTATTTTGGTTGTAAGTTCGAGTCTTACCTTGGGCAACGGATGTGCTGGAATGGTAAACAGGTTCTGCTTAGGACAGAATAGTGAAAACTTTGTAAGTTCAAGTCTTGTTTATTTTTAATTAATTAGAATATTTATAGTTATATTGTAGTTATGTATTTACTATAAGTTTTAGTAATATTTTATTATTTTAATAAAATTTCTTATATTCTTGCTTATCTTTGCTTTGTTACTAAGTATGGATGGGTTTCTTTATCTCTAATTTATCATTGAGACCTTTTGTTTATATTAAATAATAAAAGGGTGGTGTTAGGAATTGGTAGACTGAGATATACCATTCTGTAGTATATAAATATGATCCAGTTTACCAGGATGGCGTTAGTTTCAAACAAATATACAGTATTATTAAAACATAAAGTAGGAGGTAAGCTTACGCTCCTATATATGTAAATAAAAGAAAATATACCAGATGGGGCCCACCCAGCATAGCTGGGGGGGGCTTTTTTTATCAATAAATACTTTAATATTCCCCAAATGGGGCCCCCCCCTCACTTAACGGAGTCGGGGGCTAGTATTAATATAATAATCAATGAAAGAAAAATGCCACAATTAGTACCTTTTTACTATATGAATGAATTAGTATTTAGCTTTTCTTTAATAGTAGTAATATTATATTTGTTATCAAAATATATTTTACTTAAAAGAATTAGTTTATTTATTAATGTTGTATTATGTTTCATAAAAAAAATTATGAGTTTCAACCCCAGATCTTAAGGGCATAAGGTTTACGGATACTTTTATGGGAAGAAAAAATTTAATAAATATTGAGAAGACCGTTTTTCTTGCAGATGTAATAAAAGTAGGGTTATTTTCGGTTTCCAATTACGTGTTATGTGAAGTAGGAAGAGGAATTGGAGTAGGTAGTTTAAGTGTATTTAGTACTCAGTTAGGAAGTTTAGGAAGTGTAAGTGATGGTAAAGTTACAGGAGAGGTATCCTTAAATAAAGAAAGTTGTAATAGACTTAATAATATAACTCCCGTGGCGGTTTATTCAAATGTGGATATTTTTAAATTAATTATTTTAAAAGAAAATAGTAATAAAGCTGGTATTTATATGTGAGTTAACTTACACAACGGTAAAATTTATATTGGCTCATCTAGAAATTTTACTTATAGATTTAGAAAGTACTTTTCTATTAACTTTTTAGAAAAGGAGATAATTAAAAATAAAATTTATAACTCGATATTTAAGAATGGTTATTCTAGTTTTAGATTCTAAATATTGGAGTACTGTGAGGGGGATATTGTCAGAGAAAAAGAGCAATATTATATTGACATGCTTAACCTGGAATATAATATTAAAAAAACGGTGGGATCTTTATTAGGGTTTAAACCGCCCCCTCCAGGGGGGCCCCCTAGTGAGGTTACACGAGAGCTTATGAAATTAAAGTATAAAAGTAGAGATAAACAGATGTCGGACGAAACTAGAATTAAGTTGATTACGTCGCGTCAAAATGGTGAATTGATAATAGTGTTAAACCAAAATATATATATGAAAGTTTATCATTTTTAACTGTTACAGAGGCTGCCAAATTTATTTATACTTGGTATTAATCGTAGTTTTTTTATTTAAGGCCATTAAAGATAATAAGTTTTATTTAGGAAGATCCCCCTCGGTTTTATAATTTATAGATCGTTTACTTCTTTGCAAGATATTATGAGTAGTGAAGCATACTTAGCAGCTAACGAGGAAAGTAATTATAAATTTAAAGCTAACCTTGGGTGTGAACCATCTAAACTAAGTTTAAATGTAGGAAAAGCTAAGGTAATTATAGTTATAAATAATGAAACTAAGGAAACGTTGGAGTTTAATTCAATCGCAGCTGCGTCAGATTGATTAGGTATTAGTAAATCGTATATTAGTAAATGCATAAAGAATAAGAAACCTTGTAAGGGGTTTACAATAGTTTTCAAGTTATAGTAAGTTATTTTTAGAGTGTCTTTAGCAAGTACACTCTAAAGGGGGGGGGGGGGTTAGAGTAAATAAAGGTTAGTTAGTTAGCTTCTATTAAATATAAATGGGAGTTACTAGGTTGTATACAAATAAAATATAAATAAGTTTGTATAGTAAACAAAAAAAAAAGGAAGTGAGAAATTGGTAAACTGAGGTAATTTAGGCTTATCTGATCGAAAGATCTTGCAGGTTCAAGTCCTGTCTTCCTTATTTTATTTTACTATTCTTTATTAATTGGGAATAATATTATAAAATACACTTAAATTTTATTATATAAAAAAAAATTTAATATAGTTAGTTATAATTAGTGTCCAAATAGGGACCCTATTTGATATCTAGAGAGTAGATTAAAGGTAAGTTTATTGCATAATTTATTTGCAGGGCCGATCTGGATTATCTTATCGAGAGATCGTGCAGGCTCAAGTCCTGCTCACCCTATTTGTTATATTTTATGAAGGTGTGAAGCATAATTTATTTTATTTTTATTAATTTTTTGTAGGGTATTGTTTTTATAGTCTAATTTATAGGGAGCCTATAGTTTCTTGTTGTATATAATTATTTAGTTATTTACCTTTTAGTAGTATTAATAATAATATATTGTAATTATTATAAATGTATATAATTATTTAGTTATTTACCTTTTAGTAGTATTAATAATAATATATTGTAATTATTATAAAAATAAATTTTTAGTAGATAGATTTCTATTAGTTTTATTTAGATCTAATAATTTAAAAGCTAAGATAAGTGGCTATATTTAATAGTAGTTGAGAAGTAAATTAACTACTTTAAATATATTAATTGAGAATTATAATTTCTCTCCTAGTTGAATGATGATATTATCAATAATCTTATTTATTTTAATACCGTTTGTTCTAAACGAGTTAAGAGTCGTTTAATTGTAGCAAAGCAAAAGGATATAATAAAAATAATAAAAATTCTTAGTTAATTTTCGGGCCTCCGGCCAATAAAATCTCTAAAATAATTATATTTTCTAGATTGAAAAAAAAAAAAGCTTTTTAGATTTATAAAGAGAAGGGTGTAATAAAATATCTTGGTGGGTCTGAATATAAAGATAAAAATTTAATAATTGAGATTATTAAATCCGGTAAGGATTCATAAATAGTATTTGAAATGGCCTAAGGGGGGACGCAAGCTTCGATTAAATAGAAAAATTATAATAACTAATTATTGACTTTTAGGTTTTGTTGAAAGTTATGGTTGATGAACCCCCCCCTTAAGGGGGGTCCCCTATGTGGAAAAAAATAAATATTAGATGGTGATGTCTAAATCTTATAAAGAAACCCCCGTAAGGGGGGACCCCTTTATTTTTAATGGAAGCTATAAGAGATTATTTAAACAATTTAGGTGCTTTAGGTGAAACGAGTTTTAAATAACCCCTCCGTGAGGGGGCTGGTGGCAAAACTTCCTGTCCATTTGGAGAAAACCCACTTGATACAGTGAATTTAGTAGTAAGTAATATGAGATTTTTATCTGAAAAGATAATACCATTATTTAGTGAAATGAATTGATATAGTAAAAAGGAAATGGATTTTAAAGATTGAGTTATTAAGTTAAAACAATTCCCACCCAGGTCAATCTCCCGCAGGAGATGGTAAGGAATTAATAGACTTAATATTAAGTCAAATGAATAGTAATATATTCTCGACTAACCAGTCTAATATTACTGTAGATAAATATCAATTAATTCTTAAAGCAGAGAGTTTATTAAATAAAAGTTATAATTATGAATATTTTCCAGATGGAAAAGTATTAATTAAATCAGAAAATAAATATTTAAATTTTCCTTGGTTTAAGAAAAAAAGTTTTAAAGAAATCTCACGGATAATGGTGAGATTCTTTATGCATTTGAGTCAATGGAAAAGTGGAAATTTTTAATGTATCCCATCAAACAATTAGAATAAGATTACGTAAGGGTGAGCAAAGCCCTCCTATGCTTTAATGGTAAAATTGTATATTTTTTTTTTTTTAGATAATATTTAAATTTTCCTTGGTTTAAGTAAATTAGTAGTCGATGACTACTAAAATATGTTGTGGACTAAACGGCAGGTCATAAATTTTTGGTATTTATTATTGAGTGTTCGAATCACTCCAACATAATGGAACTTGGAGTTTTTAGTTCGATTTTTATTTAATTTTATTTTCTAAGAATAAAGAAAAGATTCTGAAGATATTGTAGTTAAATGTAGTTAGAGTCTACACTTTTCTTATGAAAAAAACAATAAAATTTAGATTAATGGGAGTGATTAGTCTTTCAACCCCATAGACGAAAGGGGTGTTATCCATTCTAACACAATTTTTTTTTTTTTGAATGGGTAGATCTTTTTGTCACCATTTTCAATTTTTTTTTGTAGTTATTTTTTTGATTACCGATGTGAAGTGTTTTTTTACATAAACTCTATATTTATTTTTTTTTACTGGTATTTATACTATTTTTTGAATTATTTATTAATTCCTTCTCGCAACGAAGTATATTCGTTGTATATTATGCAGGTTAGAACAAATCCTAGCTATTATAATTATTAGTGAATTTATAATAATATAAAACCATAATATTTTTTCATAGATGGATAGCCTCCGGCTCCGTAGATTTATTGACATAGTTCTTGTTGGGTTATGTTATTTACATTATTTTTTTATTTTTAGATCATTTATGGGTATTTTTTTGTTCCGTTATATCACTAAAAATTCTAGTGAAGGGGCCCATCGAGGCGTGGCAAAGCATGCCTCGGGGTCTAATTTACATAATGTTATTAAGTTCTTACTTGGTAATTTAAAAACTAGAGGAGATTTCTTTTTTACAGCAAATTCCCAGTTATTTTTGAGGAGCTGGTACTATAACTCATAAGGGTAAAATTTTTTTATAATATCGAATTGTAGATTTAAAGGTATTGGTATCTTTAGTTTTACCGGGCCTATGCCCTAAGGTGGTGAGGTGTTTCACCAGCAAGCTCCGGTAGTTTTTAAATAAGAATATCAAAAAACTCAAGTAGTATATTAAAGGAAAGAGTAAGTTTAAGATTTATAATAACTTAACATCTAAGAGATGTAGAATTAATGAAAAATATCATAACTTATTTAGAAGCCCCCGACTCCCGTTAAGGGGGGGGGGGGGGGCCCTTGTGGTTCAACAAATAAAATATGTTGTATAATATTCAGTAACTAAATTTAGTGATATAAATGAAAAAAAATAATCTCTTTCTTTTTAAATTATCCCCTAATTGGTCTTAAATATCAGGATATTAAATGTTTTGAAAGAACTTCATTAATGATAAAATCAAAAGTACATTTAACATAATAAAGTTTAGGCGCGCTGCGTCGAAATAAAACAAATAAAATAAGAGTTAGTAATAGATAATAAATAATTGTAATAATAGAAAAGTGTGAGTATTTAAGTTTAAATAATTATTTTTATTTTACCATTTAAAGGTAATAATATGAATTTTTAATTGTAACACATATTTCTATGTGTTATAAGGTGATTATAGTTCAATCTGGTAGAGCAACTAATTGTGGTTTAGTAAGTTCCCTGTTCGAGCCAGGGTATTCACCCTCTAAATTAAAAGGAAAGTAAATTATATAAGATATCTTAGATAATTAGCAATTAATGAACGTAGCTTATTACTATGTTGTAATTAAGCTTGGGTAGTTTAACGGTAAAACTTTATCCTCATAAGATAATAATGGGTATTCGATTTACCCCTCAAGCTCAGAATACAATTATTCCAACGTAACAATTGTTCGTATTATATATATATATACATTAATGAAATTTACATGAGTTTTAAAGTATAAATATTTTTATTAGGTGTGAGTACTTATATTAGTACTCACACATTGAAGGTTAATAAACCTAAGTTTATCTCTTTTAATTGAAAAGGATAAAATGTTTTTTAGACGTAAGCTCTAAATAAAAGCCCCGGTATGTTAATTTGGTGTACAGTATATTAAAAGTAATAGAATCAAGCTTAGGTTTTAAACATTTAGGCGCCGGAGGCGTCTAAATATTATAATTTAAACCTCCAAAGTTAAGTAGGTAAGTTTAAATTATTTAAATCAAACTAAAAAGGTAAAGCCCTACTTCGGTATAAATAGAATAAATATTTGTTAGACACGATATATCTAACAAATATTTTAATTAATTTATATAATATTCATTTTTAACCTAACCGGTGACATTATTTAAATTAAAAGCTAGCGATAATTTAAAGGGTAAAAAAATTTAATTTCATAGTCGTAGGCTAGACATTAAAAATGAGAATTCGAATTTCTCTCCTGGCGATATGATTACATTATCAATAATCTTATTATTATTTTCTAATGCCGTTTGTTCTAGACGAGATATTTCGATATTATTTAACAGAGTAGCTATTATATGTTTAAGTTATTGCGTTTTGCATGATTTAATGAGTTTATCACTTGGTAATTCAAGGGGTATAGGGCTACATGGAGGATTGCTTCAAATTACTAATATTACACAAATTTTTCATATTTTTGTATATATAATTAGTATATTAATTTTACAATTAACTAGTTTTTATCCTAGAAAAGTTTGAATTTCTGAATATTCTTCTTTAAAAAATTTAATATTTAATCAATTTATCTATTATAGAACTTTTGTTATTAATAAAATGGGGGAACAATTTAAAATCATCGAGTATCCTTTAATTTTATTATTTATTATTACAGGTGCTGTTTTATTAATGTCTACTAATGATTTAGTTTCTATTTTTTTAGCTATTGAATTACAAAGCTATGGTTTATATCTATTATGTTCTATGTACAGAAATTCTGAACTATCTACTACAGGTGGTTTAATATATTTTTTAATAGGAGGTTTAGGTTCTTGCTTTATTTTATTCAGTACAGGTTTATTATATGCTAATTCAGGTACTACTAGTTTAGATGCTTTATATGTCATGAATAATCTTAGTGATATAGAAAGTTTTAGTGTTTGATATAAACCTTATTATACTAATATATCATTAATAATGTTTATGGTAGGATTCTTAATAAAAATTGGAGCTGCGCCTTTCCATTTTTGATCACCTGATGTTTATGACAGCATACCTACTATAGTTACTACGTTTGTAGCTATTATTGCTAAAATCTCTATTTTTATTTTATTATTACAAATTGTTTATTTTTTTAATTCTAATCTTTTTGATTCTAGTTGAACTTATTCTATAATTTTCTGTTCATTTATGTCTATTGTTATAGGTTCAATTGGAGGTTTGACACAGTTTAGAATAAAAAGATTATTAGCTTATAGTACTATTTCTCATGTAGGATTTCTTTTATTAGCTTTAGGTATATCAAGTGTTGAATCTATTCAAGCTTTATTGTTTTATTTAACTCAATATTCTATTAGTAGTCTTAATATGTTTGTTATAATATTAGCTATAGGTTATTCTTTCTTTTATTATGTAAGTTCTGATCCAAATTATAAAGAATTAACCGATAATAACAATTCACCTATTCAATTAGTTAGTCAATTAAGAGGTTTTTTCTTTATCAACCCTGTATTAGCTATTAGTTTAGCTATTACTTTATTTTCTTTTGTAGGGGTACCACCTTTAGTAGGTTTTTTTGGTAAACAAATGGTATTAAGTGCTGCTTTAGATAGAGGTTACTATTTTATGGCTTTAATTGCTATTACTACTAGTGTTATTAGTGCTGTGTACTATTTAAATGTGATAAAAGAAACTTTCTTTTATCCTTCTGAGTATATGGTTAATCCTGCTTTTAAAGATTTAACAATTTGGGGAACTATATATGATAAAAATAATTTTTTTATTAAAGATGTTAATTTTAATTATAGTAATGTTGTTATATCTAGTACCATTGCTTTTACTATTTCAACGATTACATTAATTATTTTATTATTTATGTTTATTTCTAAAGAATGATTAAGTATGGGAGCCATATTGGCTTATACACTTGTAATTTCATAGTGAGTAGTTTAACAATTTTATTAATTATTATAGCTATTATAGCTGTTTTATTTTTAGTCCTTAATTTTCTTTTAGCCCCACATAATCCTTACCAAGAAAAGGAATCGGCTTTTGAGTGTGGATTCCATTCTTTTTTACAATCTAGATCTCCTTTTAACGTTACTTTTTTCGTGTATGGGATCTTATACCTTATTTTTGATTTAGAAATTATTTTATTATATCCTTATGCTGTAAGCATGTACGAGAATGATATATATGGACTTATTGTTGTTATTATTTTCACATGTATTATTAGTATTGGATTTATTTATGAAATAGGTAAAAATGCGTTAAAAATTGCTAGTAGACAGGATAAATCCTTTAATTTTAATTCTAAAGTTTCATCAGGTCCTAGTCACATTTATTATTTAGATTAAAAATTAACAAAAATAGAAAAGTAATTATTTAGTCCTTTTTCCCTATCCCTCTTCTCCTCTTAATAAATTATTTAATACTTGAATAAGTATTAAATAATAGTTATTTTTTAAGTGAAATATCTTTTATAACTTTTTATTATTCATTTTGCATAAAAATTTTTTTGCGTTATATATATCTTTTTTTTTTATTATATATTATTAATAATAACTAAAATAATGATTCAAGTAGTTAAATTTATTCAAATAAGATTAGCTACTACGGGTCTAATAGGATCAGGCATAGAAATAGGAATAGTTTTTGGTGCATTAATTTTAGCTACAACTATAAATCCATCATTAAGAAGTCAATTGTTTTCATATGTAATTTTTAGGTTTTATTTCAGAAGCTATAGGTTTATTTGCTATAATGATGGCTTTTTTTTATTAATATACGTTGTTTAAAATTATCTAAAAATATTCTATTTTTTTTTTTTTTAGAAATTTTTGATTGTATAATAATAATAATATGTTTTTTAATAATCTAATTTTTAATTTTGATGCTCCTACATCTTGAGGAATTTTCTTTCAAGATAGTGCAACACCTCCAATGGAAGGTTTAATTGAATTACATAATAACATTATGTACTACTTAGTTTTAATACTATTTGGAGTAGCTTGAGTATTATTTTCTATAGTATATAATTTTATAGAAAAAAAAGCTCCTATTGAGAAGTGGTTGTGTGAACCACTGGTATGGGAGTATACGCTATCAAATTCCGGAAACATCCTAAAGCTTTTGATATCAAACCAAATATTAAAATATTTGTCTAGTCAAATTAATAATTTGGTTAGGGTAATAAGTCAAAAGATTTGTGAAAACAAAATGGACAATCGCGGATCTAAATCAGCCACAGCTATAGCTGTGGCTGTAAAAGAGCAACGAGTAGACGGTAGTGGGCAAGAATTACTTATTAATAGTAGTACTTGTTTAAGATGTACTCTAACAGGTTTCGAAAGAAATTGTCAAATCAATAACATATCTAAGCAAATATACAAAAGATTTTTTAGTTCAATTAATACAAATAAACCTGATCATACAGAATTAAATTTAAAGATGAATCCTTGATTCTTCACAGGATTTGCGGATGGTGAAGCTTCTTTTATTCTTTATATACAGAAAACTAGTAATACAAAAATAGGTTGAGCTACTTGAGTAGGTTTTGAGATTAATATAAGTGATAAAGATTTATCCATTTTGAAAGATATTAAATCTTATTTGGGCATAGGAAAAATAAATCAAAAATCAGATGGATCTTGTGTTTATTATATTAGATCTTTTAAAGAAATAAAAGTATTATTAGATCACTTTAAGAATTATCCATTATTAACTCAAAAATTCGCGGACTATTTACTATTTAAATCTGCGTTTGAAATTATAGAAAAAAAAGAGCATTTAACTCCAGAAGGTTTTAATAAAATATTAGCCCTTAGAGCTTCTATGAATAAAGGTTTACCTCCTAAATTAAAAGAAGCTTTCCCCAATATTACTCCTGTTGTAAGACCTAGTGTTTTGGATTCAAAAGTTTGGGATCCTAACTGATTAGCAGGGTTTACTACTGCCGAGGGTTGTTTTTTAGTAAGAATAATTGACAAACCAGATGCTAAACCTCAAGTACGGTTAGAATTTAAATTAATTCAACACATTAGAGATGAACAATTTATAAGAAGTTTAGTTGATTATTTAAATTATGGTAAAATTTACATTGATGAAAGATCCGTAGTTTTTATTGTTACTAAATTTAGTGATATTAATGAAAAACTTATACCTTTTTTTGGCAAATACCCTATTCAAGGTATTAAGCAATTAAATTATTTAGATTTTGTTAAAGTAAGCCAATTAATTTATAGTAAATTACATCTTACTAGTAAAGGTGTCAAATTAATTTCTAAGATTAAATCAGGAATGAATTCCGGAAGATTATAAATTTATTAAGAACTTACAAGAGCTCATCTCAAAAAAAATTTTTATATGTATATTTGTATGATAAAGTTGATATAAAATTTTGATTTCTCATAAATATTTAAATCATGGTAAAGAATTTGTGCCTATTCAAAAGTGTTTTAAGACTAAGAATTTTACCATTAAAGATAATAAAAAATATATACGTTTATATAGTACTACTCCTAATTCAGAAATTATTAGTGAAAAATTTTACGAAGATGCTTTTTTAATGCAAAAATCTATTATAAAAGATAATGATAATAAATCTGGAATTTATAAATGAACTAATAAATTAACAAATGACATTTACATAGGTCAATCTATAAATTTAGGAAGAAGATTTATAAGATATTTTAATATCAGTTATTTACAAAATAGAGGAAGTCTTGTAATAAATAGAGCTTTACTTAAATATGGTTATTCTAACTTTTTATTAGAGATATTAGAATATTGTGATATAGCTGATTTAACTAAAAGAGAACAATATTATATGGACAAGTTAAATCCTAAGTATAATACCTTAAAAATAGCTGGTAGCTCTTTAGGTTATAAACAAAGTGAAGAAACTAAAGTAAAAATTAGTAAAGCCTTAAAAGGAGTATATACTGGGGAAAATTCCGCTTTATATGGCCGTAAAATGAGTGAGGAAACTAAAACACTAATGCGTTTAAAAAAATTAAAGGAAAAAAATAATTTTTATGGTAAATCTCACAGTGAAGAAACTAAAGAGTTAATTAGACAAAAAGCATTAGGTAGAAAATATTCTGAAGAAACTTTATTAAAATTGAGTTTGAGCAAGGGTTATCCTGTTAACATTTATGAAAAATGTGATTTAGATGGATTTAAATTAATAGGTAGTTTTATTTCAAGAAGAAAAGCTGCTAATTTTTTAGGTATTAGTAGTAATACTGTAAAACTGTATATAAATTCAGGTAAAATATTTAAAGATAGATATAAATTTTCGTCTAAGTAAACTTAAAAAAACTATGAATAAAATTTCACTGTATGCTGGAAACTCCTAAAGCTTTTAGATACTATAGAGCCAAAATAAGATAGATGGGCTTTAAAAGTGAAAACTCTAAAGGATGAAACAATGGACAATCAGCAGGAAAATTGAGGAGATTTAGTGTTTAATTTCCAAAAAAAAATGTTCCTTAGAGACTAGACGTGAAAACCATTTATGGTAAGATATAGTCCAGTTAAATATGAAAATATTTATGTATTTTGTCAGGTAAGCGTCGTTGATTATTTTCGATGAAAGATAATCTTTAGAAAGTATTTATTTTGCCTGGTTTTATAACAAGTTTATTGATAATAATAATGATAATAAGCCCCTCCGGGGGCCCTTTGAAAATAATATAGAGATTAAAGATAAAAATATATAAGAGTTAAAGATAAATTTCGAGCTTCCGGTTATATTAATCTTAATATATGTTATTAGTATAGTTAAGTTATTATAAAAAAAAAAATCAAATAAAAAAAAAAATAAATCCGAAAATAATTAACGATCTATCTAGCAAATATTGACATTAATCGAGCTTGTATGAACTATTACACCTGCTTTAGTTTTAATATTAATTGCTTTCCCTTCTTTTAAATTATTGTACCTTATGGATAACCAGTTTTGTCCATCTTATTTATACTGGTAATTTCTATTACCTTTATTTATATGATTAAAGAGAATGAATTTCAAGAAAAACTGAAAGTGTTATATTATACTCTTTCTTAGTTAATTTGAAGCGAAACTTGTAAAATTTATTTTATATTCTTAATTATACAAGAACGTTCAACGACTGTAAAAATAAAGCAAGAAAAAAGAAAATATCTTATTTATTTTTATTATAACACAAAAGATTAAAAAATCCAAAAATATTTTATTGGTACGTGTTATTTAAAGTATTCTCCGTTAAATAATTTAAGACTTATATGTGTATTATAAATAAATTTGACGATGACATAGTCTGAACCATATTGAAAGATATGGAATTTAATAACAATCTTGGATATTAATAAGAGTTCTACAAAGTTAGTCTGTATTAAATACCTGAATAGTAGACATGAATTCCAAAATATACTTACTTATTTGTCAGCAAGAAATTATAGTACTTTTTTAAAAACCGCCCCTTCCCGTACCGTAAGGACGGACGGGGCCCCCTCATGTGGACAAAGTCCATTAATTTTATCAGACTCTAGTGATAAAGAAAATACAAATTTTTTTGAATGGTTAAGTGGTTTTACAGATGCTGAGGGATATTTTTATATTGTTGCAGGTAAATCTTATTCTTTTAGATTTCAAATTAATTTGCATAAAGATGATCTAAAAGTATTACATTATATTCAAGAATCTTTAGGTTTTGGAGAAGTTAGATCATATAAAGATTTTTCATCTTTCACTGTAACTAGATTTAAAGATATATCTCAACTTATAAATATTTTTGATACATACCCTCTTCAAGGTTCGAAATGACTTAACTATAAAGATTTTGTAGAAGCCTTTAAACTTTATACCGATACAGATCGTAGTGCCGAAGTATTAGCAAAAATTATAGATATTAAAAATAATATGAATAGTTTAAGATCTGATTATTCTATATCTGAAGATAAAGTTATTAATCTTACTCCTTACTGATTATTAGGATTTATAGAAGGTGATGGTAGTTTTAGTATTAATAAACGTAATCAATATAGATTAGATTTTAGTATGAGTCAATCTTATACTAATAAAGATCTAATGAAAAGTATCAAAGTGTATTTAGAAAACTTGCCTAATACGGAAGGTAACTATGAAGGTGCAATAGGTATCTCTGATGTTAGTATTAATAAACCAAATCAAAAATCTACTACTAGGATTGAAACTGCGCGTATGTCTTATATAACAAATATTTTTATACCCTTTTTAGAAAGTTTAACTTGACAAAGTAAAAAATATTTAGATTTTCTAGATTGAAAAAATATTTTGAAATTAAAAGAAAAAGGTCATCATCTTTCAGAAGAAGGGATTAATTTAATAGAGCTTATTATTAGTCAAATGAATAATAATAGATTATCTACATCTAAAACTGTTAAACATAAAGACAAAAATAGAGACAGAGAACTATTATTAAATCATATTAATAATATGCTAAAAGGTCCCTCAAATTTTGAGACAAGAAATGGAAGATTATTCGTAATTTCATTAAATAAATATTATCATTCTTCTCGTGTAAATAAAAATGTAGTAATAGTAGATGAAAAAGGTAATAAATTACATTCTTTTCATTCTTTGGCTGAATGTGCTGTATTTTTAAATATACACTCTAGTACAGTTTCTAAAAGAAAAATTCGAAATATACCTTTTTTATTAGAAAATAAAACTGTTTACATTAAAGAAGATGAAGATAATGAATAACGCACTTTATCTTTTCAAACCAAACTTTTTACTCATGGGGCCCACCCAGCTATGCTGGGGGGCTTTCTAGAAACTACAAATATGTTTAGCTATATTATAGGAAATTAAATTAATTTTAAGAATTAATAACACAATTGGAAATTAACGATCCATCTATGACAGTTTTAGCTCAAGGTCTTATAGGTGGCCTAAAATTATTTGTGTTATATGTTTTATATAAAAATAAAAAATACCTATTTATAGGTCAAAAAGAGAATACTTATGTATCAAATAAACTAGCTCAAGTTAAAGATACCCGTTTTATGTCAAATTTACAATTTAAAAGATCATTTCATACAAAAATGAGAGCTTCTAACCGTATAGGTCCACATAATATTGATGTTTTATCTATAATTATAGGTTCTTTGTTAGGTGATGCCTATGCCAACGCTAGAACAGTTGAAGGAACTAGAATTTCATATAGACAAAGCGAAATACATAAAGATTATTTATTTTGATTGTATGAGTTTTATTTTTCTAGAGGTTATTGTTCTGATTTAAAACCTAGAAAATATACAAGAAAATTAAAAGGTAAAGAATATTATGGGTATGAATTTAATACTTTTACTTTTAGAAGTTTTAATTGAATTCATAAATTATTTTATAAAAAAGGAATTAAGTATATCAATCCTAAATTAGAATTATATTTAACTCCTTTAGCTTTAGCTATATGAATTCAAGATGATGGTGGTTGAGCAGGCGGTGGAGTTAGAATTGCTACTAATTGTTTTAAAATAGAAGAGAATAAAATATTGGTTAATATTTTAGGTAATCTTTACGGTTTAAATTGTACAATTCAAAATATAGAAGATCATTATTACATATATATAGTTAAAAATTCTGTCCCTAAGCTTAGAGAGATTGTTTTACCTTATATTTTGCCTAGTATGAGATATAAATTAGGAAGACGTAATAACTAATAAGTATAAAAATTTTTTAATTAACATATAATATATTTAATAGTCGAGATTTTAGAAAAATAAAGTAATTAAATAATAGAGCCATATTTAGTTAACATACTTAAAGTATAGGATTTAGTTTTCTAATTTGCTTAAGATTTTGGTAAAAATCTTTAATAGGAGGCTTATTGCCAGCTATGTACACTTAGTAGCGCAGCGGTTCTTCCTGTTAGGCGACATTAGTGAAAATAGTCAAATACTATTATTTAGTGAATCTTTTTTTTTATTAATATAGTGTAAGACTATCAGCAGGAATTATTCTCTATTTTTTTATTCTGTTGCAACAGACTGGATCTCTAATGGGTGGTTTAAAAGCTGCTTAATGTACAGTCGACAAAGTTAGTTTTAGCTTTGCACCAATGATACTGAAGCTATCAGTATCCTGATTTCTTAGATCCTAACGGGGATTTCATAGAATTTGATTCTTATATTGTGCCTCAATCTGATTTAAATGAAGGAGATTTAAGAATGTTAGAAGTTGATAACAGATTGATGTTACCTGAATTAACACATGTTAGAGTTTTAGTTACATCTGATGATGTTATACATGAAGTAATTTAAAAAAAAAATGAAGTGTATTTTAAGAATCAAACTCCGGGGAAGCCCTAAAGCTTTAGTGACCAAAGTAATAGGGAAACCTATTAACTGGCCTAGTTAATTACTTAGGGTATGGTAATACTACTAAAGATGATAGAATTTATTTCTGGAAATGGGTAATCGCGGATCTAAATCAGTAATTTTTGTTTATTATTACTGTAAAAGAGCAACGAGTAGATGGTTCTTTAACTTTTTATAGTTGGCTAACAGATTAAACTATATTGAGTTATAAGGTGTACTCTAGTCGCCAGGAAATCTGGTTCTTAGGAGAAAATTTATAAGTAACTTAAGATTAAAGTTAACATAAAATTTGTATTTTTATACTTAAATTATGAGGCGAGTTTGATGGGGTTTTATTTAATGATTTTTGTCACAGTTTTTAAGTTAACAAATTCTTTTAATTTTTTTATCTTTTCGAGAGATATTAAATGTATCTTATCCCTTTTTATTAGAAATAGTAGTTTTAGATCTCATTCTATAGATTCTAAAAGGTTTTATTATGCATTATCAGGTATTAGATTTTATTCTTCTTCTTCTAACAAAACTATTTATAAAGATTATAAGTCTATAACTAGTGATGTTTTAAATTCTTTATTAGAAAATCAACAAGTTTCTATCACAGAAGAGGAATTAAATAACCTAAAAAAGATTTGTGGTGTTAGATTTGATTTACCTCTAGATGATATTACTTATCCTGCTTTTGAAAGCCTAGTTGGTAAACCTAATACTAGAAATCCTAAGACTGGTATTTATATATTTACACACAAAGAATCTGGATCTAAATATGTTGGTTCTTCTAATAGCCTATCTAGAAGATTGAATCAATATTTTACTTTTAAACATTTTAATCAAGAGAATTCAGGTCTATTAATACCTTTATTTAAGAAAGAAGGATTTGAAGCATTTAATTTGTCGATATTTGTTATGCCTAATGATTTAAATGTATCTCCAGTTAAATCTGATTATTCTTATTTATTCTTAGAACAGTATTATTTATTACATGAAGAGTTTAATCTTAATACTCAAAGAATAGTTAATTTTAGAATTAATCAAGGAAAAAATATTTATCTTTATAATTTAGAAGGTAAGATTTTATATTATAGTAGTAATTCTTTAAAAAAATTTATGGATGTTTTACGTACTCATCATGAAACATGTACTAATTGTATTAAAACAGGTGAAAGTTATTTAGATTATTTTAAAATAACAGATACTCCTATCTCAGATGTAATACAATCTGATTTAACCTTGCCTGAATTATTAGAATTATTAGAAAATAAAAGAAAAGAAACTTTAAAGAAACAATCCAAGATAAAATTTAGTAAAGCAATTATAATAAGAAAAGAAGATGAAGAAGAAATTATAAAATTTAATAGTATAACAGAAACTGTGAGATACTTTGAGAGTTTAGGTCTTAAAGTAGATAGAAATAAAATTAGTAAAACATTAGATACAAATAAGCCTTATAAAGGTTATATATTTTTTAAAAGTAAATAACTTAAAAGATATAATATTTTATGTATCGTCTTTTGCTATACCTTCTTTAGCTATTAAAATTGATGCTTACCCTGGACGTTTAAACGAAGTTTCTGTTTATATTAACAGATCAGGTGTATTCTATGGTCTTATGGCCTAAACTATAGTGAACCTGTAGTTATAAACTATCAAATTGCGGGAACACCCTAAAGCTATTATAACCAAGTAAATGTAGTAATATGTTTATGGCACAGGTAATGACTCGTGGTATGGTAAAATCATGATAGATAATTCAATGGGTAATCCGCAGCCAAGCACTTAGTATTAAAATCAAACCCCCTTAAGGGGGTTCCCCTATTAGGTGTGCAGTTCATCGACTAGACGGTAGTTGGTATTATTTTTATTACTATTATAATGCTTAAGGTATAGTCAAACCCCGCCTGAAAGGGTGCAGGAAAGTATAATTATAATATTTTCTGTTTATTAGATATACAAAATAATTAGTATGTTTAGGGAAAAAATTTTACGATAGTTTGCTAAACTTTTATTTTTATGTAAATAATTATAGTTATTTTAATTAACTGTATTATAAATTATTCTTATAACCGCCCCCTCCAGGGGGCCCCCTATTTAAAGTTTGCTTATTTGAGTATATTATTGCATAGTGTAATTAATCATAGTTTTAGAAATAATTATTTTTTATTAGATAAGCGTATAAGTCTAATGTCTTGTGTTCCTATTGGTCGAACTTTTAGTCCCATTGCTACTAGAGCTTTTAGTACTACTGCTATTAGACGTGCAGAAGATTTTAATCCTGAATCCTTAGCATTAGAACATATTAATAGTGGAAAACCTACCAATGCTTCTGTAATTAATAAAATATTATTAAATCAAGATATCACTATTACTGATTCTAAATTAAAAGAATTATTAAAAGTTGAAGGTGTTGAACTAAATTTATATACATCTAGTTTTCCTTTGGTACAGGAAGATTATAAGCTTTTTTCAGAATTAACTGGAAAATCCAGTTATAAGGGATATTTCGGTGTATACATGTTTATCCATAAGATAACAGGTAAAAAATATGTTGGTTCTTCTAACTTATTAAGACGTAGAATGGATTATTACTTTAAAGGGGATTTTCCTTTAATGGGAAAATTCTTACCTTTACTATCAAAAGAAGGATTAGGAGCTTTTAAATTAATTATATTTAAGTTAGATAAAAACAAATTTAAAGTTAAGGATGCTTTAATTTTAGAGCAATATCATTTATTAAATAAAGAGTTTGATCTAAATACATTAAAAGTTGTTAATACAGGGTCTTCAAAAGGTGAAAGTGTGTATGTTTATGATTTAACTTGTAGTACTCTTTATTATCATGCTAGCTCCAAAATTGAGTTAAAAAGAGTATTAAAAGTTCACCCTGAAACTTGTAAAAAATATTTAGATTCAAACTTACCTTATCTTAATAGATTTTTATTATTAAGTGGTTTAATATCTACAGCAGTAAAAAGTAATATGTCCATTCCCTATTTACTAGATATAATGCAAAAAGAAAGACAAAAGACTTATACGTTAGGAACTCGAAGAAATATTCCTGTTATATTGGAAATTAAAGATGGAAATACATATGTGGATTCTTGAGGTCAAACTCTAAAATTTGATTCTCTAACTACATGTATTAACTATCTAAGAGACTTAGGGTTAATTATAAAAAGAGAAACTCTTTCTAAATATATAAAAATTGAAAAAGAATTCTATAAATTTTTATGTAAATATTCTTATAACTCTAAACCAGATAACTTTGAAGAAGTTGGATTAATTATTGATGAATATAAAAAATTGTGAAAAGAAGATTTGGCTGTTATTCCAAAGGTTAATCAAAAAAATAAACCTATTTTAGTAAAAGGTCCAGCTGATTTTTCAAAAGAGTTTGAAACTATTACAGATACAATAAAATATTTTGAGTCTATTAATATTAAATTAAATAGAAAATATTTATATGTTCAATTAAAAAACGGAAAACCCTATAAAGGATATTATTTTTATTATTTATAGATCTTTTTGCACTATGAAATACATGTAGGTTAGATATGATAGCTTAATTTTTTTCATAAAATCGTAAATAAATTTGCAATGCTCAGAAATATGTGGTATATTACATAGTAGTATGCCAATTGTTATTGAATCAGTTAGCCCAGCTAAATTTGTAAATTGATTATATAATTACGAATAACTGCAAAACATTTTAATAATTAAGTAAACATACAATTTATAAATTAAAAGTATTATGTTTTGTTATAAAAAAAAATCTCCATAAATTTTTTTAGTTTTAATATTATATTGATTTAATTTATATTATAGAGTGAGGGATTAGGGTGGGAGGTAATAGCTCTATAAAGAATATTAAAAATTTAATATTGAAAAGATAATAAAGAACGGCATGAATGTATTAAAACAAACATTCATTCATTAGCTTGTCCTTCATTAAATATAAAATGTGGGGTTTAAGATTAGTAATGATGTATTAGATATTATTACTGATTTATTATCTTCTAAAGAACATAATAAATTAAAGGACATAATACCTATAGAATTTTATAATTTAACTAAAGATATAAAAAATATGAAATTAAAGAAAGAATTTGTTAAATTAAATGAAATATTACAACATAATAGCAATGTGTACGCTAATATTAATATTTTAAGTAATGCTTTAATTTTAAGAAAACTTAATTCATTCTATTTCCCTATATTCATTGATTGAAAAGGAAGATATTATCCTAGAACATCATCGTTCTCATATCAAGGTGGAGATTTATCTAAATCTTTATTATTATTTAATAAAGGTGTTTCAATAAATGAGAAAGGTGTTAAAAGATTAAAATTATATTTAGCTGAATGTTATGGACATACATCTAAAAAATCTTATTTAAATGCTATAAAATAAGTTGATAATAATCTAGATGATATTATTAACATTGATAAGTTAACTTGATTAGATGGTAAAGATCCTTTACAATGTTTAGCTGCTTCTATAGAATTAAAAAAATGTATTGAATCTAAAGATAATATTACAGGAGAATATAATTACATATCACATCTTCCTATTTATATTGATGCTACATGTAATGGTTTCCAACATTTATCTCTATTAAGTTCTGATCAAAATTTTGCGGACGAATTAAACTTAACTGAATCTAAATGATCAGATAAACCTAAAGATTTTTATTCCTTTTTGTTAAACAATTTAATTGGTTATTTTCATTACAATTAAAAAAAGAATTTATATAAAAATATGGAAGAAAAAGAAAGTTTAGAGAGATTAGTAGATATGAATTTACAAAGAAAAATTATTAAAAAAGCTATTATGACTATTCCTTATAACGTATCTCAATTTCAATTAATAAAATATATTAAATAAAATTTTGAAAGAGATAACGTTATTATTAAAAAAATAATTCGGGGGATGAAGTAAAATTATACTCTCAGGATTTTTTTTTTATATGAGTAAAGGTTTGATAACTATTTTAAGTGAGAAATTCCTTAAGTTGTCAGAATTATTAAAATATTTAGATAAAATAGCTGAGATTTGTTGTATTTTAGGTATACTTATTACTTGAACCTTGCCTTCTGGTGTTGAGATAAAACAAAGTTATTTAGAAACACAATCAATAAGAATAAAACCTTTTTCTTATCATAAAAGTACATTCTTACTAAAAGTTAGATCTAAATATAAATTAGATAAGAACAAATAAATTAGAGCTTTTATGCCTAATTTTATACATTCTTTAGATGCATCTTCGTTAGCACTATTAGTAGATTTATTATTTAAAACTAATAATAAACCAGAGATCTTTACAGTTCATGACTGTTTTGCGGTTACAGCAAATAATATAGAAAATATTATGGAAATACTTAAATTAATTTATATTGAAATTTATTCTAATGAACAGTATTTATCTAAACTAGATAAATTTATTAGAGATAGTATTAAAGGTTATTTTTGTGAAGAAGCTATTGATGAAAATAATAACATTAATCCTCGTTTAACTAAAGGTATTAAAAAATAAATTATTAAATTACCAACCCTTTCATTTTTAGATAAAAATAATATAAATTATAATAGTCTAAAAAAGACTAGTTACATTTTAAATTAAATTATATACCGTTTGTAAAAAAAATTTTTATTAAATTAGTTTTTAAACCTCCCTTTCATAGTGATTGGGAGGTTTTTTTTTCTAGCTTTGCTTAGAGACATACCAGAAATTAGTTAGAGATCTAACTTATTCATATAATTAGTCTTTATCTTAGAGTTTAAGGATTTACCCCTCTGAAATGAGTATATCTTAAGTTGTTTACCTTAAACTATATTGCAACTAAGTGTATAGGGACTACTATTAAATGGTGATTCGGGATACCCTAATAAACACCCCTACGTAAGGAGAGGTGTGTGTAGTGTAGAATGGCACTTTCGATTTTCGTGTTTCACTATTTTCAATTTTTTTTTTTAACAAATTAGTTTTCAACACCACTTCCGTGCTTCGCTAATGAGAGAGTGAACTTTTTTTTTCCTTTCTCAATATTATTTAATAACTAAACCTAATTAAGATATTAATAATAGTTATCCTCTAAACTTAATGATTGTTAGCAGACTTAATGGTTTAAAAGATTTATTTTACCTATTTGTTCCTTAAACTTATTGATTGTGGGGGGGGGGGGACAGACTTAATGGTTTAAAAGATTTATTTTACCTATTTGTTCCTTAAACTTATTGATTGTGTTGGGGGGGGGGGGGGGCTTATTTATTTAGCGGATGAAACTAATATATTATTATCCGGAATTTGTTTATAATAATATTCTTTTGTAGCTAAGATTTTTTGTGTATAGGGTACTAGATAAATATATAGTACAATACTTATTGTAAAATTAGAGTTTAAATTTTGCAATTAAATTATAAACTTCTTTTAATAATAAGGGTATTAATCTTAATTGGTAAAGACTAACACTACGGATGTTATATTGTAAGTTCGAATCTTACATACCCTTGGCCTACGGGGTTTTTTTTTTTAGGCCATCGAATACTATGTTTTTTATTAATTTATTTATATTATGAAATTATCTTTTTTATTATTTATTATTGGGATATTAGGTTTTATCTTCAATAGAAAAAATGTTATATTAATGCTTATATCAATTGAAATAATGTTGTTAGCTATAACATTTTCAATACTTATAAGTTCATTAAATTCAGATGATATTATAGGGCAAGTTTATGCTATTTATATCATTGTAATTGCAGGTGCGGAGTCTGCAATAGGTTTAAGTATATTAGTTAGTTTTTATAGATTAATCTGTTTTTGGTTCTTTTATTATCTATCCTATAGTCAAGTTATTAGTGTAAGACTAAGAAAAGATTGTTATTTAAATCGTTTAAAATTAATGGGTGTAAGAAATTATTCTACTGTGAATAAAAGAATTGCCTCAGTAGACCCTTGGTTTATTTCAGGTCTTTATGATGCTGAAAGTTCTTTTGTAGTTGTTATTTTAAGAAATCCTAGTTATAAAACAGGTTGAAGTGTTCAAACTAGAGTACAAATAAAAATGCATGAAAAAGATAGAGCTTTATTGTTAAAAATTAAAGAATATTTTGGAGGAATAGGTAATATTACAAAACCTAACAAGAATTTAACAGTAGAATATAGAGTATATAGTTTAAATGATATTATAAATTTTATTCTTCCACATTTTGATAAATATCCTTTAGTTACTAAAAAATATACAGATTATCTTTTATTTAAACAAATTGTTTTTACAATGTTAAATAAAGAACATGTTACTATTGAAGGTATTCAAAAAATAGTTAACATTAGGGCTTCATTAAATACAGGTTTATCTGAAAGTTTAAAAGAAGCTTTCCCAAATACAGAGCCTGTGTCAATTAGTGAATTAAATAGTATACTTCAAAAAAAATTAAATTTAGATTGGATGGCTGGTTTTTGTACAGGAGAATCTAATTTCTTCATTACAGTTCAAAAATCTAAAACAAAATCTGGTTTAGCTGTTTCATTGCGTTTTTCTGTAGCTCAACATTCAAGAGATTTATTATTATTAGAAAGCTTTGTAGATTTTTTTGGTTGTGGATACACAGTCAATTATAAAAATCGTTTAATTTGTGAATATATTGTTACAAAAATTGATGATATAACTGAGGTTATAATACCTTTTTTTGAAGAGCACAATATTTTAGGTTCGAAATATATTAACTATTTAGATTTTAAAGATGCAAGTACAATTATCAAAAATAAAGATCATTTAAATCAGGAAGGTTTAGAAAAGATTTTACAATTAAAAAACAAAATGACATCTTTTTATAAAAATACTTCTATAAATAATCATAATTAAGATTTAGGCGCTAAAAATTTATGATCAAAAAAGGTGAAATAAACTTTCATCTAGTCTTATATTTAAAATATTAAGGCGAAACCTTCAAATTACGGGAAACTCTTAAGGACAAATCTACCAAGTTATCATAGTAATATGTTAATGGAACAGGTAATGACTCGTTGTATGGTAATAACGGTTTGTATGAAGAAATAAAATAGAATATCTGTAGCCAAGTACCATTTTTGTAAAAAGAAAAGGGTATGCAGTTCATCGACTAAACGTAGGTTGGTTAATAATTATTTTGCTAATTATTGGCTTAAAATATAGTCAGGCATAATTTAATAGTTATGGTAATACCTCAGCCTACCTAAGGAGTAATTTCTATGGTAAAGAGGGAAAACGAAGAGGAGACGTTTATATCGAAACAGAATAATGTACTTAAGTATTATTATTTTTCCTATTTTAGGAAGTATAGCTTCCGGGTTTTTTGGAAGAAAAATAGGTATTAGTGGTTCACGTTTAATAGGTTGCGTTAGTATTATTATTACTACAATATTAGCCATAATAGCTTATTTTGAGGTAGGGATGAATAACAATCCTATAATTATTCATATATTTAAATGAATAACAAGTGAATCTTTTAATATTGAATGAGCTTTCCATTTTGACAGTCTAACAGTTTCTTTTGTGAATCTCTTAATATTTTTAGGAGAAATGGTAGCTGTGTTGGTTTTAATACAACTATATAAGTTAATATTTATTTGTAAATTTAAAGTTAATATATTAGATAATTTAACTGTAAATAAACACTGGTTGGACACAAAATCCGTGCAAAGCGGTAATTTTACGGCTTACGACTATAATACTAAAAGATATTATACAACTATAAGTGATAATTCTTTATTGGCTTTCAGTTCTTTTGATTCTAATTTTCTTCAATGATTTGTCGGATTTACTGATGCTGAAGGTAATTTTTCTATTGTCCCTAGATCAAAAAAAGATAAATCTACTGTTTCTACGTTTTCATTTATGTTTAAAATAGGTTTACATAAAGATAATGAAATGGCTTTAAGACTTATTAAAGATAAACTGTCTATAGGTAGTGTGCGTATATATAAAGATGAGTGTACTTTTATTGTTAGTGACAAAAAAGGTATCGCTCTGTTGATTGATATATTTGATAAATACCCTTTAAATACTACAAAATATCTAGACTATTTAGATTTTAAAGAAGCTTACAATCTATATCATAATAATAGTAATAATTTAAAGTCTGACGGGTTAAAAGATTTATTAATAGAATTAAAAAATAAGATGAATACTAATCGTATTAATTTTGAAAGACCTGAAAATTCTAAGATAATTATTACCAAAGACTGATTATTGGGATTTATTGAAGGTGACGGGTCTTTTTTCTTAAGAAGAGATAATATAGTTCCTACCTTTTCTATGGAATTATCTGTAGTTCAATTATCGGTTTTAATAAAAATAAAAGAGTTTTTAGAAAATAATTTAGGTTTTGATAAATATTCTTTATATAAATTAAAAAATTCATCTATTATAGCGGTAACAACAGCAAAAGCTAGATCTCTTAATAGTAAAGGTAGTGTATCTATTACTATAAAAAACAATAATGTATTACATAACTATTTTATACCATTTTTTGAAGATAGAAAATTTTTAACTAAAAAAGGTATGGATTTTAATGATTTTAAATTGATTAGCCATGCAGTTTATATAGGGGCACATAGAGATGAAAAAATAAGATCTTTGATATTAGAATTATCTAATACCATGAATAATTTTAGGTTATCTACTTATAAAGAAACAGTTAAACTTATGAGTCAAGAAGAAATTAATAAAATAACTAGGGCAATACCTACGGTAGAAAATTTATCAGATGGTAGAGTAATTGATAGAATTACCGGAAAATTACTACATAGATTAGTTAGTTGTGTATATGAAATATTTGAAGAAGATGGAAGTTGCTATTTAGCTAATTCTTTAACTGAGGCTGCTTCTATAGTAGGATTATATTCTGGTACTTTAAGTAAATGTTTAGATGTTGAAGCTTTAAGTGCTTCACCTAAAATTGAGTTTTTTAAAGTTCAAAATTATCGAATACGTAGAGTTAGGGTTTTTGTTCCAACTGAGTAGTTTTATATTATTGTTGTTTTATGTAGAGTTGTTTTAGTTAAAGGTAACATAATAAGGATTTAAGTTGTTTTAATAGATATTAGGGAGGGGGCGGGCTATATTACCTAACAATTAAAGGCTGTAGGCCTAAAAATATAACAAAGTTAGCTTAACTAATTTACAATTACTATGGGTTGGGCTAGTGCAAGCTAGCTACAATTTTATATTACTGCATATTTTAGTTTAAATAAATTAAAAGGGCCCCCCGTGCTTCGCTACGGGGGTTTCTTGTTAATTAATCTTTAATAATAACAATGATAATTACAAATAAAAAATTTTGTTTTTGAATAAAAATACCTATTATAAGAATGGATATTATTATTTATACTAAACATAATTAAGGATAGAAAATAAATTAAGCAAGATTATAATCAAATAATTTATAGACTTATATAAAAAAGAGGTGAAAACGGTTAATGAGGATATACTTAAAGACCGTCGGCAGTTATAAATGTCGCTACAGACTGGATCACCGGGGTTAGGCTGAAATGTCTGTCCAAATGTACAGTCGAACTTTAGAATGAGTGCGATATCATAGGGAGGAAATATAATCTAAAAATTACGCACAATAGATAGCTTTTACACAAAAAGTATAAACTCCTAAGTAAAAATTTTTACTCTGAGAATCTATTCCTAGAAAAATAGGTGATTTTCAGGCAAGGTTAACTAAAGTTGTTCTATGCTTTTAAATATTAACGAATTAATTAAACAAAAATATTTTTTTAACTTAATAAGTTCGACTGAGTTACAGTCAAAAGTTGAGATTCCTAGTAGATCTTTTAATTTTAAATCTTTTAATAGTAAATTTTCAGAATATTATCCAGATAAAAAATTACCTAGTAAAGAATTTTTGGAATGGTTTATTGGGTTTACAGAAGGTGAAGGTAGTTTTACAGTGTCTAAATATGGTAAATTACTCTTAACTATATATCAAGCAACTTTAGATATTCAAGTTTTATATTATATTAAAGAAAATTTAGGATTTGGATCTATTGGTCGCGTTAATGATAAAGTAAGTCGTTTAGTAATTTATGACACTAAAAATATTTATCTATTGTGTCTTTTGTTTAATGGTAATATGGTTTTACCTACAAGAAACGCCAGATTTTTAACATTTCTCTGTGCTTTTAATGAAAAACTTTTAAAAAAAAATATATTTTCACCTATCGTACCAATAATGGAATATGTTAAACCCAGTTTAGATGATTGTTGATTATCAGGTTTTACAGATGGAGAGGGTTGTTTTACTATTTGTTTTTTATCTACAAGTAATAAATTCCGTTATATATACTTATTAACTCAAAAAGGTGTCGCTAATAAAGCTGTTTTTGAACATATTTTAAGTTTATTTGACTGCCATGGTCTTGTTTCTTGTCGTAGTAATAAAGATTTGGATGTATGAGATTTAAGAATTAATGGATTAAGGAATTGTACTGCACTTTTCCCTTATTTTGATAAATGAAGTTTAAGAACAAAAAAATTACAAAGTTATCTTAAATGAAAAGAGATTTACCCTAGATTGGTCAAAGGGGATCATTTAAAGGCAGATACAAGACAAGAATTAATAGATCTTGCTAAAAAAATAAATAAGTTTGATTAATTTTTACATGAAAGTAAAAGGGGAGGGTTAGTTTAAGCTATTAAAGTTATTAAGTTATTAGTAAAAAATAAAGTTCTTAATAATGAATACATTTGTATACCTTACTTCTAGTTTTAAAAATTTTTAATATTATTTAGTACAATAGATACTATTTTCATATAAAAGGAAAATTTTAATTAACTAGTACTTTAAACTAGTTAATTAAATCCCCATTATAAATGTTTCACTAGTAAGTTCGATGTTTAACCAGCAAGAGGTGCAGGGGTTATTTTTATACATAATTTAAAATTTTTATCGCGATATCGGTGGAACGGTCAAAGCTACTTTGTAGTAAGACCGTAGGTTTCTTTAAAATATTTAGAAATCTCTACAGACTGGATCACTGGTAGGTGGCTTTAAAGCTGCTTAATGTACAGTCGGGCTGCTCAATATATTAAATTTATTATAACCAAATACGTTTTATATTTTTAAATAATTTATAAATTAAACGTTAAATTAGATAGTTTAATATTTATATAGAAAATACTTAATTACAAGTTTTATTTAATCCCCGGAATCAAGGGGCTAACATAAACTATAGTTCTTATTTTTTTTAATGATTAAGTTGTTATATAATAAATGAGCAGTTGACCTGTTTTAATTATTAGTTCTTTAGTTCATTTATATAGTATAGGCTATATGGATAACGATCCTCAATGAGGCCATATTACGGGAAAATATGGTTATGGGGGTGAATTGTTAAATTCCGGGAACGCCCTAAAGTTTAAGATACCAAACAATATATGAAAATGTGGCTGAGTTAATTACTTAGGTATGGTAATAATGCTTAAAATTTGTGAAAACAAAATGGGTAACCGCGGATCTAAGTCAATTATAAATAATAACCAAAAATTTATAGTTGTAAAAGAGCAACGAGTAAACAGCAATTGATTTGTTAATTCTTCTTTAATAAATTTAAGATGTACTCTAAACGGTTTCGAAAGAAATAGTATTAAATTTAAGGATAATAATCCTTTAAATTTTATGGTAAAAATCCCTTCTAAACAATTCGATTTAAAACCTTTTTCTACCAATACCTTTACATCAATCCATCCTAGAGTTTTATCTGGTTTAATAGACGGTGAAGGTTCATTTAGTGTAATAGTGGATAAAAAAAAAACCAGAAAATTAGGTTGAAGGGCTGAATTGAAATTTCAATTAGGTCTATATATTAAAGATCTTAATCTGTTATATAGTTTACAAGAAGGCCTAGGAGGAGTAGGTGTTATTTATTTAAAAAAAGATATGGCTAATTTTTCAATATTTTCAAAAGGAGATCTAAATAAACTTATTATTTTTTTAGAAAAATATCCACTAATTACTAAAAAAGCTGCCGACTTTATGTTATTTAAACAAGCTTTAGAGCTTGTAAATAATAAAGCTCATCTTACTGTTGAAGGTTTAAATCAAATTATTAATATTAAAGCATCAATGAATTTAGGTTTATCTGATACATTGAAATCAGAGTTTCCTGGATATATTCCAGTTAAGAGACCTTTAGTTAATAATCCGGATAATATAGAATTAGACCCTCATTGAATTTCAGGTTTTGTTAGTGCTGAAGGAAACTTTGATGTTCGTATGCCATCAACCAATAGTAAATTAGGTCGTAGAGTACAGCTAAGATTTAGAATATCTCAACATAGTAGAGATCTAAAATTAATGGCAAAAATAGTTAAATATTTTGGTTCAGGAAATGTTTATAAATATGGGGGTAAATCTGCGGTAAGTTTAGGAATAGTTGATTTTACTCATATAACCAAAACAATCATTCCTTTTTTTGAGAAATATCCCGTAATCGGTGTAAAGCATAAGGATTATCTTGATTGATGTAAAATTCATAGTTTAATGGTTAATCGTTTACATCTTACAGTTGAAGGTATAAGTTTAATTGAAGAGATAAAATTAGGTATGAATAGTGGTAGAAAGGTTTAAATAAGTTAAATAAGCCCACGTGCGTGTTTCACCGAGCACGTGGGGCCCTTTAATTAATTTTTAACTTTTAATAATTAATTGTAAGATAAATTTTATTTTTTGCATAATCAGAGGTTTTTTAGTTATTTAAGTTTATTTACTTTTTGTATGATCATCTTAGTAACAGGTAATAATTACCTGTTAATGTTTGTTGGTTGGGAAGGTGTTGGAGTTTGTTCATACCTTTTAGTAAGTTTTTGATTTACACGGATATTTGCCAATAGTAGTTCTTTATCTGCATTTTTAACTAACCGTGTGGGTGATTGTTTATTAACAGTAGGTATGTTAGTTGTTTTATGAACATTAGGTAATTTAAATTATAGTGTAGTGTATTCAGTGGCTTCTTACATAAATGAAAATGCAATAACTATTATAGGTATTTGTTTTTTAATAGGAGCTATGGCTAAAAGTGCTCAAGTTGGTCTTCACATTTGATTGCCAATGGCGATGGAGGGTCCTACTCCAGTATCTGCATTAATACATGCTTAAAAAAGTCTAAGCAACTTTAAATAGGCTAATAATCTGCCAAACTCCGGGGAACTCCGATGTTTAGTATACTAAGTACTTAATGAAAAGTTTAAGTATGGCCATAACTAATCACTATGGGTATAGTAATAAGTACTAAATGATGAAAAGAAAGGACAATCGCGGATCTAACCTCGTACTATAGTACGGGAAAAGAGCAACGAGTAGACGGTAGAGCTTAGGAAGGTTAATCTTTCTAAGTAAGGTGTACTCTAGCAGCCTGGAGACAGGTGGTAAAAATAAATAAGAAGAATTCTTCTTAATAAGTTTACCTTAATTGTATATAACTAGCTTTCCCTTCATGTTATTTATATTTTATAAAAATAGTTAACAAGGGTAAAGGTTACGAAAACGGCAACAATGGTTACAAAAAATTTTTTTAGTACAAAGTCAAGTAATAAATTAGAATTACATCCATGATTCGTCACGGGTTATACAGATGGAGAAGGTAGTTTTTCGATAAGAATGCGTAAAAAATTAAATAGCCCCTTGGGTTATCAGGTAAGTTTAGTCTATTCTATTGTAGCTGAACAAAACCCTTTGAATTTAATTCTTTTAGAAAAAGTTAAGAAATATTTTAATGGTGAGGGTAGTATTAGTAAATCGGCCAATATGTATTCTTATGAAATTTCAGCGGTAAATGCTTTAAATTTTGTTAAAGAACATTTTGAAAATTATCCTCTTCAAACTACTAAATATGTACATTTTAAATTATGATGTGAAGTTTTAGAGATAATAAAAAAAAAAGAACATTTAACTGAAGAAGGATTTATAAAAATATTGTCTAAAAAAGCCGTTTTCCCTAGGGGAATATCTTCTAGTTTGTTAGAATCTTACCCGAAATTTGTCCCATATAATAAACCAGTATTTGTTCCTAGCAAAGAGAAATTAGATCCTAATTGAATCGTAGGATTTACACAAGCAGATGGAACATTTGGTTTAAATTATATTAAACAATCTAGAATGAAATTAGGTTATACTTGTCAACCTCAATTCCGAATTACTCAACATGAACGAGATTTAATTGTTTTAAATAGAATTATTGAATCTATGGGTTGTGGTACTTTAGTTAAACCTGGTGAGGGAAGAGATAGATATACAATCTCTGTAGCAAATTTAAAAGATTTAATTGAGATTGTTATACCTTTATTTAAAACTCATCAGATATATGGAGCAAAGTTAGCAGATTTTTTAGATTTTTGTGAAGGTCTTTATTTGATAAAAATGAAAGCGCATTTAAATCCGGAGGGTTTGAAGAAATTACATGATTTAGCAAAAGGAATGAATACAGGAAGAAAATTTTAAAAATGAAAAATGCCACCACTATGAATTTATATTTTAATTTATTTACTTGACAAAAGAAAAGTAGCCGTGGATTAACGTGAGTTAATTTATTATTATATCACTATATGCTGGGATTGCCTTATAGCAAGTTTATTTATATTTTAAGATTCGTCTTAGATAAGATAAATAAGAAAATCTTGTGATTTAGTTTAGAACTTTCTAATCTAAAAGGGGCCTATCAGCAGGAAACCTCCCCCCGAAGCGAAGCACGGGGGTGGGGATCCTCAGAGACTCTACGTGATATAACATATGATTTTTATGAATATTCTTTACTATTGCCTCAACATAAAAAAAAAATTAATAAAGCGTTTTTAGAGTGATTTATAGGTTTAACAGAAGGATGCGGATCTTTTATTGTATCTAAAAATAAAGTTTATTTTGATATAACTTTAAATCTTGAGGATATTCAAGTTATTTATTATATAAAAAAAGAATTAGGTTTAGGTAAAGTTTTAATTAGAGATGGTGAAAAGCTCGCGGGGGCTTCGCACCCCAAATGTAGTTTTTATGTTTCTTCTTCAATTAATTTTTTAAGATTAATCCATTTATTTAATGGGAATTTATCTAGTAATACTAAAAAAGAAGAATTTAAAAAATGACTTAATACTTTTAATGATTTATATAATATGAATGTTTATTTTAAAGATCAGTTAGTTAAAATTAGTTTAGAATCAGGATGGTTATCAGGATTTATAGACGGAGATAGTACTAATTGTTTTTTAGATTTAAGATCCGATAATTCTACTTTAAACGCTAGTTCAAATTTACTTGGAACTGCTGGTTGCAAATTAGAAATTTTTCACAAAGATTTCTATGTAATTAAATCTATTCGAGATGTTTTTTTGAATCTTAATACTTTAGAATCAAAAAATATTAAGAAAAGTGAGGGAGGTTGAATTTTTTATTGCTCATCTTTTACTAAGCTTAAAGTTATTATTAATTATTTTTCTAGATATAAGCTAAAAACAAAGAAATCTTTATTATTTACGAAATGACATAAAATACATAAGGAGTTTTTAAATAAGAAGCTTATTAAGAGGAGGCGGGTAATTAATAAAGATATTCAAAAATAAATTATATGTTAAAGATCTAGTCCGATCCATCTTGAAAATTATGGAGCGTTAATTATAAATTTTATAATTAGCCAACAAAAAATGTACTGCAGGAGTTTATTTATTAATACGTTCATCTCCTTTAATAGAATATAGTTCAACTATATTATTAATTTGTTTGTGATTGGGAGCTATAACTACTTTATTTAGTTCTTTAATTGGATTCTTCCAAGCTGATATAAAAAAAATTATAGCATATTCAACTATGAGTCAATTGGCTCGTGAATATATTACTCATTCTAATATATTCTGGCATCAAACTATATGCGTAAAGGCTATATTTAATAATATAATAAAATATATAGCTAATTCGCAGATAACCAAAGCTCGTGACTATTTATTTAGTAATCACTGTTATTTCAAGTTTTTTAATACATTTACCATTATAAGGTTGTTCATGAGCATTATGCTTGTGTTGATAAGATGTAAATTTGAAATAATTCGTAAGTTAGTAGGAATCTCAGAGGCCATACGTTTGATATTAGTCTTTATTAAATTAAAATTTTTTAATTTAATGCCCAAATTATTTATCTTTAATACGCACATCTTTATAAATAAAACTTGTATTTCACATCCTAAATCTCCCTTATTAAAGAATAAGTCTTCTTTAATCTTTAGTAAAAATATGTCTACTAAGAGTTTAGATAATAAAAATACCGGTGTTAGGGCACAATCCTCTATGGAGTTCTGTGATTTAGCTTTTAGAGAATGATTGGCAGGATTAATAGATGGAGATGGTTACTTTTTATTATCTAAAAATGGTTATAATAGTTGTGAAATAACTATGGACGCTAGAGATAAAAAAGTTTTATATTTAATACAACAAAGATATGGAGGATCAGTTAAACAAATTTCAAATGCTAAAGCATTTAAATATAAATTAAGAAATAGAGCGGGTTTAATCTCTATAATTAGCGATATAAATGGATTAGTTAGAAATCCTACACGTTTATTACAAATGAATAAGCTTTGCGAAAAATTTGATATAGAATTAAAGTATTCTGAGAATCTTATATTTAATTCAGGGTGATTTAGTGGATTTATTGATAGTGATGGTTCAATATATTATAATGAATCGTCAGGACAAGTTTTTATTGGTATATCTCAAAAAAATAAATTTTTATTGGAACCTTTAGTAGATATTTATGGAGGAAGAGTGGATATCTCTAGTCCTAAAATAGAAGCATTTAAATATGTTGTATATAGAAAGACTGAATTATTTAATCTAATAGATAATTATTTTAGTAAATATCCTTTAAGAACAGAAAAAATGAAAAGAGTAAATTTAATAAAAAAATTTTATTTAACGAGAGTAAGTAAAAATAATAAAGATATTGTAAAATTTAATGAATGAGTAAAATTTAAAGATAGATGAGAAAAATATCAAGATTAATAAAGAAATGGTCCAGGTAACGTCATTTAAATTTATGATAGTTATTTTGCAATTAGGAATGATGGTTATTGCTATAGGTTTATCTTCTTATAATATAGCTTTATTCCATTTGATGAATCATGCATTAAACTTTATAGGGTGCATGAAAAATTTTACAAATTGCTGGAACATCTCGTAGGAGGCAATCAGCAGGGAAGTTATGTAGAATGTTTATAAGAATAAGACTGACTATATAAAACCTTCAACGACCAAACGTTAAAAATATAGAGAAAATTTTCTATATTATGATATGGTCTTATCAATATAGAAATATATTGTTGTAATTATATTTTATTTCTTTACCTGTGTATTTTTAAATAATCATTCGTATAATATTTATTATTACATAAGCGATGTATTATTTTAGTTCTTTTTTTATTTTTATTTGTAATAGTTAGTTAGAAGCTGCAGTGTTTCTAGGGATGTTCCACCAGCAAGCTCTCACTAAGAAAAGGCAAAATAAACTAAGTGTCCCGGAGGGACCGGGTAATGCAATATTATATTTTTAATATAAAATTATCGCCTATATTATTTATACTTTGATTTTTATAAAGATTAATATATTCTACAACGTACGTCGTTGTGGTACATTAAAATATATTTTTTATAATTGTTTACTTAATTTAAGTTCTAATTCAATAATAAATACCCTTATTAATCAATCTGTAAGATATTACACGACAAATAATAATAATGGAAAAAAAAATTCTAAGGGAAAAATACATTCTTCTTTCTATTCAATTTTAGAAGATAAATCTAGAGGAGGTGTATTATTAAGTAAAGTTATATATCATATGCATAATGAAAATAAATTAAATTTACCCCTATTTTTGACATCAAAAGGTCTAAAAGCTTCCCATGACTTAATTAATATGTTAAATCTTTTACCTGAAAATAATAATTCAAGTTTTAAAGGAGATAATTTATTATATGAGTTTTTAATTAATAATTGTGAGAAATTATTTAGATTTAATATGGAATTAAGTTTAAAAACTATTAAACCTAATCTTATGTATAATATACCTTTGAAATATCAAAAAGTAATAGATGGGGATTGTTCAGGTATTTATTGTTTTATACATAAAGAAACAGGTAGTTATGGAATAGGTTCTGCTATTTCTTGTAGAGATCGTCTTTATGATCATATGAATAGTTTTTATGGCCATCGTTTAAAATCTCGTTTACATGAGTGAGTTTTAGCTAATGGAGGTATATCATCTGTTAAATGGGCTCCTATTATTACATACGATAACATCGTTCAAGAATGATATAATAAAAATTATGCATTTAGTTTAAGTAAAGGAGGAGCCAAAATATTACAAGGATTTGGTCAATATGTTAGTCGTATTTTAGAGCAAGGTCTTTATACTAATTACCAACCTTATTTAAATATTAATAATAATAAATTAAAAGATATTATATTTTTTAACTTTGCTTGAGATGCTAGCGAGATGTCACAAGGATTAGATGAAACACATATTTATCAAGCTTGATTAGATAAAGAAGAGACTATATTGTTAGCCGAATCCAATTCTTATAATTCTTTAGCAGATCAATTAAATATCTCAGTAGGTACAGTTAGAAATAATATCAATTGATCTAAAGGTATTGATGTAACAGATGATAAAGGAAAAACTCGTGTTATATATTTAAAGGAAAAAGGTGTATCTTGAAGATTTGAACAATTAAATTCTCAATTAAAACCTAAGGATAGATATGAATTAATTGAATTAAAAGACAGATCTTTATACGATTTAATTCCTGGTAAAATTTATGCATATGATATAGAAACTTTCGAAATTAAGGGTATTTATACAAATCAACGTGAATTGTGAAAGAACTTAAATCCTAATGATAGAAAATGAGAAGAACTATCATTAAATCAACAACGAAGTTTTCTGGATAATAGAATAGGAAGATACTTTAATGTGATTAAACCAGGTGGTATTAGCACTGAATTAGGTAATTTTTATATTTGTAAACATCCGGATTATTTACCTGGTAACACTAAAAAAGCTTCAGGGTTATTTGCAGTTGATACTTTAACAGGATTAACTAAATATTATGCTAATAATAGCCAAGCTGGTGATAGAGGTACAGTAAGACGTAATAGAAATAATAATACTCTTACAAAGGATGGAATTAAATATATAAATGAAGATATCTTTATTAAACATTTTCCAGCTGCCGAAGCTAAAGTAGGGGCTGAATTAAAACTTAATAAAAAACAGTTGGCTAATCTTCCTGATAATCCTAAAATTTAAAAACTTAAATGTCTATAAAGGATTATTATTTCTAGGGGCAGGTGCGGTTATACACGCAGTGGCTGACAATCAGGATTTAATATTTTCTTAAGTCTATTACTGCCTAACTCCGGGAAACTCCTAAAGCTTAAATTACAGCTAGTAAAAGGCAACTTTGAAAGCACGAGTTACTAATCATAACTCTATAGATTATTTTCTGATGTAAAGAGATTTAAGATAAACCACCCATCTCCGTAACTAAATTTTTAGTGTAGCGAGGTGGATCCCTTAGGTGCAATGGATAACCGCGGAACTAAGTTCCTTTATTTATTTTATTATCAATATTTAAGGATAAAAGCGCAACGACTATATGGCAGTAGTGTCTACCCTCCCCTCACCACGGTTTAATACACCGATCTGACGGGGATTGTTATATAGAGTAAGTTTCTCTTGAGGGTAGAGCTAAGAGATAGTCTAGTCCTATGACGAAAGTTTTAGGTTGTAATTTTAATATTTTAATTTTTTTTTTGTCTATCTGTTGGACGCAAGATTTAAATTCGTTCTTGGTTAGACAAAGGATTCTTTTCTACCACCCTCCTAGGGGTTTATGGGGCGAGACGAATTTAAGATTAAATTATAAGAATTATGAAAAAAACAAAAAGACAAAAAAAAATCATGTAATGATTATCACCTATCAGTATCAGTAGTATAATCCTGATTATTAGATTATTTTAAATAATTTATTAAAGGTTATACTTTTTTATTTATTTTAGGGATTTTATACTAATATAGAATAAATAAATAAATTCAGGGTAATTAAGTTTAGATTTATTTAGGGTGGCGCAAGCTCCGGATAGAATAATTCCGTGCTCCGCTACATTTTTAATGGAATTGGTTGATTATCTTACATTTAGATTTTTTAAAGACTTATATATATAAACATAATATTAAAATGTTAAAAATTTGTACAAATTATACTAATTACCTACTTTTACCTAAAATAGTTACTGCTTTACGCAAAAAATATATTCCGTGCTCCGCTACTTTAATTAAAGACAATGGAAAATTAAATCCTTGATTTGTGACAGGATTTGTAGATGGTGAAGGGTGTTTTAATATATGAATTGCAAAAAGTAAAAGTAATCTTATAGGTTGACAAGTTCAAGCTAGATTAATAATTGAAGTTCATGCAAAAGATTTAGATCTTTTAAAAGATATTCAAGCTTTTTTTGGGGGAAAAGGTACAATTACATTTAATAGAAAAGCAGCAAGATACTCAATGGTTGGTTTAAATGATCTTAATAACATTGTTATTCCGTGCTCCGCTACATTTTAATAATTATCCTTTACAAGGATCTAAATTGATGAATTATATTCTTTGAAAAAATTGTATTGATTTAATGTTAAAAAAAGAACATTTAACTCGTAAAGGTTTAGAAGGAATAGTTTCTATTAAATCTAAGATGAATTTAGGGGGTTCAGGTGTATTAGATTCATATTTCCCTGAAGCTGAAGTCTTTAATAAACCTTTATTGGAAATTAATAATTCTTAATTGAATCCTTATTGAGTATCGGGATTTTTTGCTGCAGAAGGTTCATTTTTTATAATTATAGAACCTAAAACAAATAAAGTTAGATCGAAAGTAAGTATTACTTTAAATAAAATAGATAAAGATTTATTAATTAAAATAAATAATTTTTTTTATAATATTGGATCTATTTATGACTCACCTACTATTAATGCCGTGGAATTAAAAATAGGAAAAAAAAGATAGTTTATATTATCTCATTTTGATAAATATCCTTTACATGGTTTTAAACTTTATAATTACGGCCTATGGCTGGAAATGTATAAAATAATCCGACTCCGTTAAGTGAAAAAAATTTATCAATAGAAAATTTAAACAAGATTAAATCTATAAATAGTAAAATTAATAAATGAAATTAAAAGTGAAAAGGTTGGTTAATCTTTATGTGATTTTTTGTTATTTTTGTTTTTTTTTTTTACGTTAAGAAAATATGGTGGTTTAATTAATTTTTTACCTTTAACTTATACAGTTATACTAATAGCTAGTTTGAGTTTAGTAGCTTTCCCTTATATGACAGGTTTCTATTCTAAAGATTTTATTTTAGAATCTGCATTTGGTCAATTTTGTTTTGAAGGAATAGCTGTTTACTTAATAGCTGTGATAGGGGCTATATTTACTACTTTATACTCGGTAAAAATTTTATTTTTAGCTTTCTTGACTAATCCTAATGGCCCTGTAAATTATTATAAACATGCTCATGAAGGAAATATTTTTATGAGTTTACCTTTAGCTATCTTAGCTTTATTTTCAATTTATTTTGGTTTTATCACTAAAGATATCTACATCGGTTTAGGTTCAAGCTTTTTTAATGACAATAGTATATTTATTCACCCTATGAATGAAATTTTAATTGATACAGAATTTGGAGTAGATACTAAATTTAAATTATTACCTTTTGTATTTACTCTTTCATTTACTATTTTAGCTATTTTAATATCGGAATATTCAGCTAAAGATGTAAATTCATTCAAATTATCAAATTTAGGTTATTATATTTTTGGGTTTTTTAATCAACGTTTCTTAATAGAATTATTCTATAATAAATTCATTGTCAATGGAGTATTAGATTTAGGAGGACAAACTTCTAAAGTTCTTGATAAAGGTAGTATAGAATTAATGGGACCGTTTGGTGCTTATATGTTTTTTTTTTACATTAGTAAAAGTTTAATAGGTATCAGTAATAGTGTAGTTACTAGATATGCCTTATTTTTTATAATACAAATTTGTGTCCTTTACTTAGTATTTATATTTGATAACTATCTAATTATACCAGAGTGATTAATAGTTACATTTTATTTACTAGGACTAAATATTATGATACCTAAAATATAATGATGAAAAAATTATTAAATCTGTATTTTGGAGATTGTAACATAATGTTATAGTGTTTTTTATTCTTATTAATTTTATACGTAATATATGTGGCGTGTACTGAAATTAATTTACTTTATTTTTTTTTGTTTGTTAGTATTTATATTTCTATTAGTTTAGATTAGCTTAATAGCATTTAAATTTTGATTAGTTTCTTAATTTATGGATTTATAATTTTTTGAGGTAAAATATTAAGATAATAAAATTTTATTTAAAGGAGATAAAGATTCTCTAAATCACACTAATAAATTAGATTTTCACGAATCTACTAATTTAGATACTAATTTAAAAAATTTTAAGGTTAACTCAGGTAATTTTTACATTGAATCTTCAGAATCAAGACCAAATTAAAATTTAAACGATGTCAGCTATGAATCTGAAACAGAAGAACCTACTAGTAGTTCTTCTAATGAAATGAAATATTCTCAAAAATCAGAGACAAAATCATAAGTTAAGGATTCTATGGATACATTAACTAAAAATTCTGAATCTGTTAACCTGAATAACTATTAAGTTCCCCCTGTGAATAGTGCTCCGGAAGGTTATTTTTTTTTTATTTTATGAAGCTGGTTCTAAGTATATTCTAGATATAATTGGAGCTTGTGATAAGATGGTTTTAAAAGCTTAAGGGGCCCCCCCGGAGGGGGCGGCTAATAGAATAAATAGTTTATAAATTAAATCAGTTCAAGAAAAATTATCTAACCTAGAAGGTCTTTCTGAAAAAGAGATTTATGAATTAAAGCTAGATTTATAAGATTATCAATTATATCGTGAAATGGAAATAAAATTTGTAATGAAAGATTTATATTCTAAAATTACTAAAGCAGAGGTTGAACCTAATGAAGGTAGTTCAGGTACAAAAAGAAATAATAATTTTTAAGCTAACCAAGAATCTGTAAAAAAAAGAACAAGAAGTGATTCTAACTAATAATTATTCTTGTGAAGATTATGTATATTTATACAATATTGTATAAATATACATGGATTAGAGTAGAAGGTCTACGATTTGATTGCAGATCGAATTTTTGAGGGGTTCGATTCCTCCCTAATCCTTATTACATTAGATGTAATATAAACAAACGACATGTAAGGTGTAGGTTTATAAAAGGACATTTGTAAATTATAATGAAATTAATGCAAAATAAGTCTTATACATATATATATAAATATACAATATGAGAATATTAAAAAGTCATCCCTTATTAAAACTAGTTAATGGTTATTTAATTGATGCCCCCCAACCAAGTAATTTAAATTACTTATGAAATTTTGGATCATTATTAGCTGTATGTTTAGTTATTCAAATTGTTACTGGAATTACTTTAGCTATGCACTACAATCCTAGTGTTGCTGAAGCTTTCAATTCAGTAGAGCATATTATAAAGTGTTCTTAAAATTAAGTTAATTGCTGGGATACCTTTATCATTTTGTTAAAGACAATCAGCAGGGTGCTAACTAGAATATAAATAATTTATTTTAATAGAACCTTCAGAGACTAGATGCTTAACATTTAATTTTATTATTAGATGATGGTATAGTCCGATCTTTATTGAGAGATAAAGTAATGATATGGTTATTTATCTATGCTTTTTAGAAAGCATAATTTTATTATTGTTTATTTTTGTATCAGGTTTAAAAAATAAAATAAGATTCCGAATAAAAAAATTTCTATCAACTTATTCAATTAAAAACTATCATCAAAGTACTGATAATTATAATGAATTTTTATATTGATTTAGTGGTTTTTCTGACGCTGAAGGTAATTTTTTAGTTACTATAGATCGTTCATATGTTAAACTAAGATTTAAAATAAATTTACATCTTGACGATTTAGCGGTTTTATATATTATACAATCCAGGTTAGGTTTTGGTAGGGTTGTAAAAGAACCAAAAAGAAATAGTTGTTATTATATAGTTGAAGATATATTAAATGTAACTAAATTATGTGATATTTTAAAAAATTATCCTCTTCATACTAGTAAAAAATTAGATTTTAATAGTTTTTATGAAGTTTTGTTAATAAAAATTAACAATAAAACTTTGTCTGATAAGAATATTGAGAAAATAAGATCTATAAAAAATAGTATGAATTCTAAAAGAGAGATTTTTATATGTAATGTTTCGGAATCTCAAATTATAATAGACCCAAATTGATTTATAGGTTTTATCGAAGGTGAAGGTACTTTTGGTATTAAAACTGGATCATCTCTATATTTTCAAGTAGCACAAAAAAATACTAGTCAAGATTGTTTAAATAGTATTACACAATTTTTGTTAAACTTGTCAAAAAATTTAATAATAGATAATGATTTAAGTAAAAAAATACAACCTATAAATGTTTTAAATTCGATTAATGTGAGAACTAATGTGGTATCTTTATCTATTGCTAGTGTAGATGCTTTATACTATTATTTACTACCTTTTTTAGAAAAATATAGCTTTTATAGTCGAAAAGAAGTAGATTTTAAATTATGAAGAATGGCATTAATTTTAAAAATTAAAGGGTATTATTATACAACAGAAGGTAAGAATTTGTTTTTAGATATTTCAGAAATTCTTAACAAAAGATATAGTACAAATCCTTTAACTGAAGACGTAAATAGTGTTATTGATATATTAATTGAAAGATTTAATAATATTTTGAGACAAGATCCTCCTTTTAATGTAAATTTAAATATACCTCATATAGAAAATGTACGTAAATATAGTATAGCCAATAGATCTGAAAATCCTAAAACAGTTTATATATATGTTGACAATGAAATGATTAAAGGATCACCTTTTTCTTCATATAGTTCAGCCCATAAAGCATTAGGATTAAAACCCAGTAGTAATACATGTAATCGTTATATTGATACTAATAGACTTTATAAAAATAAATATATTTTTACATCTAAACCTATAGATAGTGCGTCTAGGGGTTAGATTATAGTAGATAATAAATATAACATAAGAGAAATGATTATGAGAGATGTTAATAACGGATGATTAGTTCGTTACTTACACAGTAATACTGCTTCAGCTTTTTTCTTTTTAGTTTACTTACATATAGGTAGAGGTATGTATTATGGATCATATAGAGCACCTAGAACTTTAGTGTGAGTTATTGGAACAATAATTCTTGTTGCTATGATAGGAACAGGATTCTTGGGTTATGTGCTACCTTATGGACAAATGTCTTTATGAGGAGCTACAGTTATTACTAATTTAATTAGTGCTATACCTTGAATTGGTCAAGATATTGTTGAGTTCAAAAATACAAACATTTATATTATATTTATTTTTAGATTAGTTTTAATTAAAAATAGATTAATTAAATTTACTAAAGATAATTTATTACCTACCATAGGAACTATTCATCACAATGCTTTAAAAAAAAATAATAAATCTTTAAGATTAGATAAACAAGACTATATTACAATACCTTCATCTTTTTTAGCTTTTCTAGTAGGGTTAATAGATGGTGATGGATATATTCAAGTAAGTAAAACAACTAAAGGGTTTATAACTATGAAATTAGTTATATCTTTACATCTAGATGATTTATCATGTTTAGAATATATTAAATCTGTTTTAAAATTAGGAAAAATTAATATATATAAAGATTTAAAAAGTCCAACTTGTAAATTAGTAATAAACAAAACTGATTTACAGGAAGTACTGTTTCCTTTACTTATCTATAATAATATACATTTTTTAACTAAGACCAGGGTAGATCAATTTAATTTAGCTATGTATATATTAAAAAATGATCTAAAATTATATAATGATTTACCTGAATTAAGTAATATACCTTCTATCTTTAATATTCCTAACAATTCTATAGATTTTACTTTATTACCTTTTTTTAAAAATTGAATTGTTGGTTTTACTAATGCAGAAGGTTCTTTTTTTATTAAAGTAAATAATGATGGTTGTTTCCAATTAAAACAAAGAGCACATACTGAATTATTTGAGGCATTTAAATTAGTATTTAACACTAATAGAAAAATTGATACTACAAATAATTTTAATCAATTTAGTGTTAGTTCTAAAGCTGATATACAAAAAGTTATTGATTTTTTCTCATTTACAGGCTTACACCCGTTAATCGGATTGAAAAATATTCAATATCTTAAATGATTAAATGATTTAAGTAAAAGTTCACGTTACGGTGGTTTAAATTATCCGAAGTAATTATAAATATATATGTGTATGAGCTCCTTAGAAAGGTAACTTTCTAGAGGCAAATGGGGGAAATTACATGAATATCTTATGTCTATCTCCTAAACATACAGATTATATGTAGCGAAATTTAACTTGGTATTTTAAATAGGTTAAAAACGTTCAACGACTAATGAGTGAGTGGTACCAACAATAAGCTCAACACGATACCCCATAAACCATAAGATTTTTGGTTTAAAGATATAGTCTAATTACATTTTAAAGAATGTGAATATAATTTAAATTTTATATATATAATAATTTGTCATTTGAGGAGGTTTCAGTGTAAATAACGCTACGTTAAATAGATTTTTTGCGTTACATTTTGTTTTACCTTTTATATTAGCGGCTTTAGTATTAATGCACTTAATAGCTTTACATGATGTAGCTGGGTCAAGTAACCCTCTTGGAATTTCAGGATCATATGATAGAATTCCTTTTGCTCCTTATTATTTATTTAAAGATTTAGTAACAATATTTATATACATATTTGTATTAAGTATGTTTGTTTTCTTTGCTCCTAATTATTTAGGTGACAGTGATAATTACATTATGGCTAATCCTATGCAAACACCTGCAGCTATTGTACCTGAATGATATTTATTACCATTCTATGCAATATTAAGATCTATTCCTAATAAACTTTTAGGTGTTATTGCTATGTTATTTGCTATTCTTATTATTATGTTATTACCTATAGCTGATTTAGGTGTATCAAAAGGTTTCCAATTTAGACCTTTAAATAAAGTAGCCTTCTGAGCGTTTGTGGCTAATTTCTTAATATTAATGGTATTAGGAGCTAAACATGTAGAAAGTCCATTTATTGAATTTGGACAAATAAGTACTGTATTATACTTTAGCTACTTTGTGGTTGTATTACCTTTAATTAGTATATTTGAAAATACTCTTAGAGATTTAAATTTTTATATCTACGGAGGAATTAATAAATAAATAATAATAATTGTAAATATTTAATACTTTTATTTGTAAAAAGTAGTAATTTTTTAATTAAATATTACGAGGGTGAGGTATTTATAATGTTTATTGTAAATAAGGCGGGATATATACAAATAAATAAAGGTAACATTTGTATACATACATTTGCCTAAAGCGGACTTAAAAAAAAAATTTTTTTTCCCGGTTTCGCTTAAATTTTTAAAACTGAAGCTATAAAGTAGTTATACACGGATATAACTCTATTAAATATCCTTTTATTAGAAGATATGTTTTATAAGATAGTGAAAATTAGGCGCCGACTTCGTGGTCGGCATCATATTAATATTTAACATAAATAATACTAGGTGTTAAACACGTTTAATAATTTTGGATATATGTACAATTAGTAATTATTATTATACTTTTAAGCGGCTTTAAGATAAAATTGCTAATTTTATAGCTTGTGCCATGTATTAAAAAAAAAAAGTTCAAATTTTTTTAAACCTGTTTTTTATTTTTTTTAGGTTTATTTTTTTTTTTGTTTGTCTTTTTTTACAGGATTACCGCTCTACGAGCTGTAAATGGTTGAGACCTTAAATTATAAATTATATGAAATAACTAAATTATCTTCTATAAAAATGGGTACTGAAAGATGATTCTTTTCAACTAATGCAAAAGATATAGGTATTTTATACTTAATATTTGCATTATTTTCAGGTTTAATAGGTACAGGATTTTCAGTATTAATTAGATTAGAATTAAGTGGGCCAGGTGTTCAATTTATTTCTGACAATCAATTATTTAATGCTATAGTTACTGCACACGCTATCTTGATGATCTTCTTTATGGTCGAAAAAAGTTTTATTTTTAATTTTTTTAGTCTAAATTCCTTTTTTTATAAGAATCGTCTTGACGATTTAAATGCTGATGTTGTTATAGGGGATTCTAATAATAATAATGGTGATAATAATGAATTTAAATATACTAAAATTGTCGTTAATGATCCCTCTAATAATAGAAAACTTATTCTTAATAACACTAAGAATAAAAAAGGTGTATATGTTTGAGAAAGTTTAGACGGTAAAAATTTGTATGTTGGTCACTCTATTAATTTATATAATAGAATTTCTTCTTATTTTATGTCATCTATTCTTAAAACTAAATCACGTAGAGTTTTACGTTATTTAAATAAATATGGGTTTAATAATCTTAAATTAACTATTTATATTATGGATGATAAATCTACTTTAGATGAAGTAGTTAGTTTAGAACAACATTTTATGGATACTTTAAATCCTAATTTAAATGTGGATCCTATTGCTAGTAGTTCTGGTTTTCATACACCTATGAGTATTGAAATACGTGAAAAATTACGTAAAGAAAGAGGTACACCTGTATATATCTATAATTCAGTGGATTTTTCTTTATTACATCTTTTTGAATCAAAACAATATGTTTATAATTCCATTAATATACACCATAAAATTTTAAACGATTGTTTAAGTACTGGTACTTTATATTTAGATACTTTTTTCTTTTCTTTAGATCTAATCAAGGAATCCCCTAATAATGCTAATTTAATTAGTTTAGCTGAACTAAAAGAGTTAGTTAAAGAAAAACGTGATAAATTTATTGTAAAACATCCTGCAGCTAAAATAATAATAGCGGAATATAAAGATGATCCAAGTAAAAACTTGGAATTTTCATCTTTAAACAGTTTAGCTACACATTTAAAAGGTGATCGTCAAGTTATTAGAGAATATCTGAAAGGGAACACAACAAAATATTATCGTGGAAAATGGAAATTTAGATACAAAAATTAAAATAAATAGGCATGGCCGAATAGGATAGAAATATCTTATGTTTTATTTTACTATTTGCTGGGATACCTTTAGAGCCTTTATATCTAGTACTACAGACTTTATATTATATAAAAGCAGTAGGATACAGTAACAATTAAAGGATTAGGCAATCAGCAGGAAACCAAATATAAAAGGGCTCTCTTTCTGTTTTTTTTTGTTTTTATATTGAGCAATAAACACTTTTATAAAGTAGGATCCTCAGAGACTACACGTAAAATACCTGACTAATTATATATATAATTATCTTATTGTGGTTAAAGGTAAAGATATAGTCCAAACATTAATGAAAGTTAATGAAAATTGTATGCCAGCTTTAATAGGAGGTTTTGGTAATTTCTTAATGCCACTTATGATAGGGGGACCTGATATGGCATTCCCTAGACTTAACAACATTAGTTTCTGATTATTACCACCTAGTTTAATTTTAATCGTATTCTCGGCCTGTATTGAAGGTGGAGCAGGTACAGGATGAACGCTTTTAAAGGATAAGGTGTTGCTTCTCGGTAACGAGGAGGCAATAAAACTCTTCTCGATGCGTGAAATTCTTCTATTGCTATTTTATATAGCATACGTTATTGACTACTCATGCTTTAAATATGTGGCCTCCGGACTCATATTAAAAGCGTACGTAAAAATGTCAATTGCACGGAGACAATGCGCCTGGGTAGATACTAAAAATTATTCTACCCATCAGAGACTTAACGAAGAGTATCCAGATAAAAATAGTAGAATTTGATTTGAAAAATGATTAGTAGGAGTAACTGATGGAGATGGTTCTTTTTCTATTGTACGTCAAAATGATAGGTGAAATTTAGCTTTTAAAATAAGTCAATCGAGATATAACCTAAGACTTCTTTATTATATAAAAAAAGAGTTAGGAGTTGGTTCTATTACTACTGATAAAACTAAAGCACAGTTTTTTATTAGAGATAGAAAAAAACTTCATGATATTATATTTCCTATATTTGATAAATATTCTTTATTAACAAGTAAAATGTTTAATTATGAAAGATTTAGACAAGCTTATTTTATTTTAGAAGATGCTAGTTTAACTAAAAATGAAAAAGATCTAAAACTATTTGAACTTAAAAATAGTATTTTACCTGATAATTATATTTCTCCGGCTTGAAGTAAAGCTAATTTACCTTTAAAGAGTATTAATGATTTAAATAATGTAATGACTAAGCCTTGATTAGTAGGGTTTATTGAAGCTGAAGGTAGTTTTTATTTAGTTAAAAAAGCTGAGGATAGAATGACTCATGGTTTTGGCTTAACACAAAAACTTGATAAAATTGTATTAGAAGCTATAGGTTTTAATTTACATATAGCTACTAAAGTAAAGTATAAATCTAATCAGGGGGCCCCCGGAGGGGCTAATTATTATATTTTAGATACTACTAATTCTAGAGCTATTGAAAATATTATAGATTTTTTTAGAAATACAATGAAAGGTATGAAAGCTGTTGAATATAGAATATGATGTAGATCATATGTTAAACATAAAGGAAATTATGCCAAATTAGAAAAAGTCAGAAATATAATTAGAAAATTAAGAACTAATTTACAAAAAGTAGAACAATAATTCTATCTATTTATCTGGATAAAGGTATAGTCCGAACAACAAATAAATTTGTTGAGTATAACGATAGTTTAAATAAGCTTCTATTTAAATGAGGTTATCAACATAATTGTTATCCTCCTCTGTCAGGACTACAAAGTCATAGTGGACCTAGTGTAGATTTAGCTATATTCTCATTACATCTGTCAGGTGTTTCTAGTCTTTTAGGTGCAATTAATTTTATTACAACAATTGCTAATATGAGAACACCAGGTATTAGATTACATAATATGGCTTTATTCGGATGAGCTGTAGTTATTACAGCTGTTTTATTATTATTATCACTTCCAGTCTTAGCTGGTATTATACTGCTAGCTTTATATTTGGCTAATTGCTGGGAAAAGATATTTATATTGTTTATATCTCTATCAGCAGGATGTTTAATAAGTTTAGATTTATTAAATATCTTCAGAGACTATACGCCAAAATTTGTATGTTATAAAGGGTCCCACGTGCTCAGTGAAACACGCACGTGGGCTTATTTAAATTCTAAATTATTTTCAACAAGTTCAAATCCGAAAGAAAATACTTTAAAAGAGTATAATAAAAATAATGAATTTGATCCGAGATTTGCTTCATATTTAGCTGGTTTAATAGAAGGTGATGGTACTATTATAGTGCCAAAATCTGAAAGATCTCCTAAGGGTAAATTATATTATCCTTCAATTCAAATTGTTTTTGATTTAAGAGATCTTCCTTTAGCTATTATGATACAATCAAAGTTAAATCATGGATCTGTTTCTAGAAAAAAAGGTTCGAATGCTTATGTATTTTCAATAAATAGTTTTGAAGGTTTAATTCTTGTAACGAATATTATAAATGGTTTTATGAGAACACCTAAAATTTCTGCATTATATAGATTAATCGATTGATTAAATTTAAGATTTAATTTAAATATAGAAAAAAAATATATGGATAAAAGCAATATAAATTCTAATAATTGATTAGCAGGATTTATAGATGCAGATGGACATTTTTCAGTTAGAACTACTCTAAATTCTAAATATCCTAGAATAGAATGTAAATTTGAATTATCTCAAAGACAAAATGATCATAATAATGAAAATAATTTTGAATATTTAAGTTTAATAGCAGATTTTTTATCTACAACTGTAAAAGAAATTCGAATGGATAAACCTAAACCTGAATATAGAGTAAGAACTACTAGTTTAAATGGTAATTTGATATTAATAGAATATTTAGATAAATATCCTTTATTTTCAAGTAAATATTTAAATTATAATGATTGAAAAAAAGTGTTAGCATATTTTGAAAATAAAAAGCATACAGAACCAGAATCTATAAAATCTATAGTTGAAATAAAATTACAAATGAATAATCAAAGAACTGAATTTGTTTGAGATCATTTAAGTAAATTTTATAACTTATACAAGTAAGATATAGTCCCAACAATATGGAAACATATTGAGTATCTACCGTAAGTAGGAACTATTGGAACTATTTGCGAGGTTTAAATTACCATGAGACCTAGTCTAGTAGATCAAGACAAATTTGGGTATAACTATGATTCTTACAGACCGTAATTTTAATACTTCATTCTTCGAAACAGCAGGGGGTGGAGATCCTATATTATTCCAACATCTTTTCTCGAAGGATATTTTAATAAAATATTTTATTATTTTAAGTATTTTTTCTGTTATAATTTATTTTAATAAATGAATTTTTACTTTATTTAAGGATTTCTTTATAATTAATTCTAGTACTTTTACAGATAAATTTAATTTTTCTAAATTTTATGCAAGTTTTACCAATTATTTGCCTAATACAGCTTTACCTACTGAAAAATTTTTAACTTGATTAATTGGATTTACAGAAGGAGAAGGATCATTTATAGTAAACAATAGAGGTGATTTGGTTTTTGTAATTACACAAAGTAATTATGATATTAATGTTTTAGAGTTTATAAAAGAAACTTTAGGGTTTGGTAAAATAATTGCTCAATCATCTCACACTAGTAGATATGTTACTCAAAATAAAAAAGAAATAGAATTGATCATTCATTTATTCAATGGTAATCTTGTTTTACCTATTAAAAAAGAGAGATTTTCAAAATTTGTAGAAGGTTTTAATGTTTGGGTAAGTAAAGGAAGAATTAGATTAAACACTATTGAATTAAAAAATAGTTTTATTTTACCCAGTTTAGATAATAAATGGTTGTTGGGGTTTGTAGATGGTGAAGGTTGTTTTACTTGTTCAATAGGAAAAGATAAAGGATTTAGTTTTAATTTCAATATTTCTCAAAAATGAGAGGAAAATGTTAAAGTTTTAGAACATTTTTGTATTTTATTTAAAGGAGGAGCAGTGACAAAACATACTGCTAATAGTGTTTATGAATATAGAATAGGAGGAGTACAAAATTGTAAAAATGTATTTCCTTATTTTGATAATTATGCATTATATACTAAAAAATCTCTATCTTATAATTTATGAAAAGAAGTTCATAAAGATTTATTAAATAAAGATCATTTAGATTCTATAAAAAGAGTAAATATGATTGAAAAAGCTAGAATGATAAATATAATTAATTAAAATATAGGGAAAAAAAGTTAAGGTTTAACGTGAAAGTTAAAATACTTTTAAGGCAGATTTAAGATATAAGACCTGAAAAAGGAAATATTATTTATTTAATATACCTTAGACTTAGTTAATATTTAGTTATTACTACTTGCAACTTTTAAGTAACATATATATATAATAGCGTATATATTTTTTTACATATCAATATAGTTTTTAATAATAAATTGATATAAGAAAAAGTTAGTATAAATATTAGCGATACTGATGTTAACGGTCAATAAGTATTCTTGTTTAAAGACCGTCGGTTATCTAAATAATCGCTACAGACTGGATCATCAGTGGGTAGCTGGGATGCTGCTTAATGTACAGTCGATTTCTTCTATACTTTATGTATATATAAGCCCATTGGTAAAGCCAATGGTACCTAGATTTAATAAAAGAACGTAAAAATTATTTATGAAAAGTTAAATTTGAAGAAATGGATTCTTCGGTCACCCCGAGGTTAAATTTATAAGCCTCGTAATGTTGCTATATGCTGGGAAAGCTTCGATGTATAGTTTTAAATACTATATCTTTATAGACACAGTAAAAAAGTTAAAACGATGAAGTCAATCAGCAGGTAACACCCAATTTTTTTTTTTAAAAAAAAAAATTGGTGGAACCTCAGAGACTATATGCGACAATACTGAAAATATAAAAAATATATCTATTCATGTACCTACTCACTTAAAACCCTTAAATGATGAACAATTCGGACATTATTTAGCAGGTTTAATTGACGGGAAGGGTTATTTTAATACCCAACAACAATTAATAATTGAATTTAGTTCTTCTGATGTTAAATTAGCCTATTATATTAAAAGTATGATAGGTTTTGGTCAAGTAAAAAAAGTTAAAGATAAAAATGTTTATATATATATTATATCTAATAAATTTGGTATTATTAAAACAATAAATTTGATTAACGGTAAATTAAGAATTATTGACAAGTTTAATCAAGATATTGATAATATATTAACTAATTTAAAAGAAAATATAGAATTTAAATTTAATGATTCTAATAATTTGATTAACGGTAATTATTGAATTACAGGTTTTTCTGATGCAGGTGCTAGTTTTCAAATTGAAATTGTTAATAAAATTAATGAACCTAAACCAGAAATTAGATTAAACTTAAAATTTGATAAACAAGATAAAAATGTCTTAATATTAATTAAAGAAGTATTTGGAGGTATTATTTCATATGAAAAATTAAATAATAGTTATACATATAATTCTAATAGTTTTGGCTCTGCTAGAAAAATCTTAAATTATTTTGATAATTTTCATTTACAATCTAATAAATATGTTAATTATCTTAAATGAAGAAAAGCATATATAATAGTACAAGAAAAAAATTATTTAACAGAAAGAGGAATGGATAAAATTATAAAATTGAAAAATTCAATAAATATAAATTCAGTATAAGATAGAGTCCTAACAAAGACTAAAGTTTTTGAGTATTAATCTTAATAGATTATAGACTTATACTATTAAATTAATCAAAATATTTGTTATATATTAATTATTCCTGCTTTTGGAATAGTTAGTACTACATTATCAGCAAATTCAAGTAAAACTATATTCGGTTACAAAAGTAGCTCTTTAATAAATTTCATTTTATTAACGCAACAAACTGTATGCAGGAAAGTCAGATTCTTTTTAGAAATATTACTAGGTACTCCCTTTTTATGAAAATTAAAAAATTCATTAGTAAAAATCTTAGTAATTAATGATAACCCGCAGATAACCAAAGCACGAAGTGTAAACTTCAAACTCTGTATAAAAGAACTTATGGGGTTAAGCATGTTAGTAGGAATCTCAGAGGCCATACGTTTGTGATCGACATTGCTTTTTACATTTAACTGTTTATATAAATCTATGACACAAGCTTTAAATTTATTTTTTAAAGGAGGGATATTTCGTCAACAATCATGCTCAACACCCTCAATAAATCCCGTAATGTTTTTAGCTACCTCTGATATGGAGGATTATAAAGATAAAGAACCAGATAACCGAGAAATTGATGATGATTTTGAAAAACCAGGTAAGGGTTACAATAAACCATCTAGTGATGGTTCTAATGATAAATTTTATGAATGGTTAGCGGGAATTATCGACGGAGATGGTTGTTTTTTAGTTTCTAAAAAAGGATATTGTAGCTTAGAGATAGTTACACAACTTAGAGATAAAAAATTTTTATATCAAATAAAACAAAAATTTGGTGGTGCTGTAAAATTAGTAAGTGGGAATAATCATTTAAGATATAGATTACATCACAAAGAAGGTTTATTAAATTTAATTAATAAAGTTAATGGTTTAATAAGAAATCCTATAAGAATTCTTCAATTAGGTAGAATTTGTGAAATTTATGATATAGAATTAAAAGACCCTAAATCCTTAACTTACTATAGTGGATGATTAGCTGGGTTTATAGATACTGATGGTTCAGTATATTTAAATCTTGCTTCAGGTCAATTATACATAACAGCTACTCAAAAAAATAGATTTATTTTAGAAGCTTTAGTTGAATTATACGGAGGTACAATATATCCTCAGGTTAAAAAAGAAGCTTTTAAGTGAGTTTGTTATAAAAAAAAAGAAGTTTTAGCTTTAGCTAATGACTATTTTAAAGTTAATCCTTGTAGATCTGAGAAAATGATGAGAATAAGTATGATTAATGATTTCTATAAACTTAGAAATTTACACGCTCATACTGCTCCAGTAAATTCTGATTTAGGTAAAACTTGAAAATATTATATGATCAAATGAAATAGTTTTATGGAAAAATAGTTTAACAAAAAAAATGTAAAATAGACAACAGTATATTAATTAGTCGATTAAGAGATGGTCCAATTCATATAACTTATTAAGAGCTGTTCGTAATCCATAACGCTCACACTTTAATTATTGCTCTCTACATAATTAAATTTAATTTTCTTTTTAATTCACGTGACCTTTAAGGATCACGTGGGCATATTATTTAGAAAGGGTCTACCATCTACGCTGTAGGGGGGGACCTATTAGTTATTTAAACTATAAATTTCTACTTAATAGGGTGGGTTAGGGGCATAAAAACAAAATATTTAATATATATGTGTAGAGAGCAAAGTAATTATTTTGTTAAAAATTTTGTAAGTTTGTGAAAAGTACATCGGGATGGTTTACGCCATGATGTCAATTGGAATATTAGGATTTATTGTTTGAAGTCATTTTGAGGCTTCGCCCTATAGTGATATAGGGAATATAATTTATTTTGCTATATGCTGGAACAGTTTAGTATTAATAAGTACCTTGAATGGTAAAAATCTTATTAGTTATACTCAATCAGCAGGCAATTTGTCCCTGTATTCGGGGAGCGTTAGCGCTTCTTGGGATAATAAACAAAGTGCTTCAGAGACTACACGCAAAACATCTTTTAATTTTACAGCTTTTCGTGATTATTATAATACATTTTTTAAAAATAGTTCTCAATTATCTGATGATTGATTAACTTGATTTATTGGTTTTGCAGAAGGAGATGGAGCTATTCAAACTTATGCTAATAGTACTAGAATGCGTTTTGTTCTTACTCAAAAAGAAAGCTTAATATTATACGATATTAAAAATAAATTAAATATAGGTGAAGTTAGACATTTCCCTCAAGGGAAAAGTGGTAAAAATAATGATTTTTACAGATTAATCGTTGATGATCCTTCACATATATTGTTGTTAGCTCATTTATTTAATGGGAATTTAGCCTTTAACCATAGAATTGAACAATTAGCTCTCTGAGTTAATGTTTTAAATCATCGTTTTGGGTATAATACTATAGAATTAAATAGTACACCTGTTACAATTACTTTATTAGATGCTTGATTGTCAGGATTTACTGACGCCGAGGGATGTTTTAATGTATCTATTACAGCAAATTCTAGATATGTTTTAGGGCATGTAATAAAAATGCGTTATTTATTAGATCAAAAAGATAAAATTATACTTAATAAAGTATATGAATTATTTGGATTTGGTAAAGTTACATTAAGATCAGGTACTGAAGATGTCTATCGTTATACTGCTACAGGATTTAAACCTTTAAATGATGTAGTAAGATATTTTAAATCTTTCCCGTTACGTACAAAAAAAGCTTTTTCTTTTGAAAGATGATTGACTGTACATAATATAGTATCTAATAAATTACATTTAACACCCCAAGGTTTAAATGAAGTAAGAACAATACAAAAACAAATCAATTTAAATAATAGTATTACTAATAAAACAGGACAAGCTTAAAGATGAAGATATAGTCCGATACCAACTGTTAAGTTGGCATATTTATAGTATGAGTAAATTAACTATTTCAATTTATTAACAATTTGCATCATATGTATACAGTAGGATTAGATGTCGATACTAGAGCTTATTTTACAGCTGCTACTTTGATAATAGCAGTACCAACAGGAATTAAAATATTCTCATGGTTAGCTACATGTTACGGGGGATCTATAAAATTAACTCCTCCTATGTACTTTGCATTAGGATTTGTATTCATGTTTACTATCGGAGGATTAATAATCCACTTAGTTCTCCCTTTAAAGATCACTATATACTGGGAACTTCTGACAATTATACTACTAGATATTTATTTAATTTCAGTGACAATGTATAATTTTGAACAATCAGCAGGTAACCAACGGATATATAAAGTTATCCTAGTAGGAACCTCAGAGACTACACGTGATCCATGCAACGTAGTTGCTTGAAGATATAGTCCATGAAATAAAAATTATTTAACTCCTTTAAAAAATAATTTTAATAAAATTATTCTCCGTTCTTACTCTACTTCTAATCAAGATAATACAAATAATTTAAATCCTATAATAATATATGATAACTTTAAGGATAATAGGTCTAAAATATTAAAAGAACAAAAAGATAAATCTGGTATTTATTGTTTAATAAATAAAATTAATAATCATTCTTATATAGGTAGTTCCGTTAATTTAGCTTCTAGAATGAAAAATTATCTTAATGATGCTTTTTTAAAAAGTAGACAAAATATAAATATGCCTATTGTTAAAGCTTTACTTAAGTATGGTCAATCTAATTTTACTTTATATATATTAGAACACGTAGATGTTAAATCTTTAATAATTAGAGAAACCTATTTTATAACATCAGTTATGCCTTATTATAATGTATTAAAACAAGGTTATTCTTCTTTAGGTTACAAACATACAGAAGAAACTAAAGAACTTTTATCTCAATTAGCAAAAAATAGAGTACATAGTGATATAACTAAAGGTTTAATATCTAAAGCTTTAACTGGTGAAAACAACCCTTTTTATAATAAAAAGCATTCTATAGAAAGTAGAGTAAGAATGATAGAAGCTAATTCAGCCTACCCTGTTTATATTTATAATTCATTAAAAGAATTATTAGTTATTTACCCTTCTGTTTCAACTTTAGCTAATTTAATTAAATCTAATCATTCTACAATAGTTAATCATATAAAAGAACAAACTATTTTTAGAGGAGAATGGTATTTTAGTAATTTACCCTATAATATACATGATACTCCTATTATAACTAATTGAATTTATAAAGAATCTGAAGAACTAATATTAAGCATAAATAATAGTAGTCATATTAGAAAAGCAGTATTTGTGTATGATGCTAATAAAAATTTTATGTATAAGTTCGAAGGAGTAACAGATGCTCAAAGAGCTTTAAAAATAAACCACAGTACTATAAAAAAATATGCTAAATTAAGTGGTGTATATGGTGATTATATATTTAGTTATGAGAGATTAAAGGATTAATGATTTTTATTCGTAAGTGGAGTTTTATTAGCTAACGCTTCATTAGATGTTGCATTCCATGATACAGTGATTATCCTTTTTTTTTCAATTAATATATTAATGGTTAAAATAAAAAATGATAAACTTTTTTTTAATAATTCTAGTTCATCTTTTAATTTATTAAACTTAGGCGCCGTCGGCATCGATGATTACATTAAAAAATTTTGAGTAGGTCTTATGGATGGAGATGGCAGTATACAAGTAAATCATTGAAAAGAAAAGTCTTTACAATATAGATTAGTTATTAAATTAAAAAATGATATTCTTAATTACGAGATGTTAAATTTAATATCTAAAACTATTGGAGGTTATGTCAGAACTGTAAAACAAGATGTAATTTGAGTAGTTAATAAAAAAGAAGATATAGTAGAAATTCTAAAAATTTTTGAGGAATATCCTTTATTAACTTCTAAAAAAATATGTCAATTAAACTTTTTAAAAACTTGTTTAACTAAAAATAGTATGAATTATTACTTAAAAAATAGAAATAATAAATTTTATAATCAATCTGAAATACTTAAAGCTCCATTTATAACTCCTAGTTATTTTAAAGAATGGTTATCTGGGTTTATAGAAGCTGAAGGTTGTTTTTCATTAAGAAAATCTAATGCTCATTCATTTTCAATAGGACAAAATGATGATTTATACTTAATTGAAGCTATAAAATTACATTTTGAGGCTAGTAATGCAGTAAGAAATTCTTATGATAATTTTTATGCTTTAGAAATTTATAAAAAAGAAGTTTTAAAAAGAATAATAACACATTGTTCTAATTATCCATTATTAGGAGAAAAAAGGATATCGTTTGAAAAATTTAGTGAAAAGCTAAATAATTAAATAGTAAGTGTCTTGTAGTCATGTCACCGTGAAAAGAGTTATATACTTTTCGGTAATATATAATTATTTATATATTGCTAACGATGAAGTCTTATATGTTATTTTAAATGCAAATAACGTAAAAAAAAATATAAGATAATATCGTGGAAACTGAAATAAGTAAATTTATTTTAGGCTCCGTAGAGACTAAACGTGACAGTCTAAAGTTTATTAAGTTAAATATTAGATAAGTTATAGTCCGATCCATCGTGTGAACGATGTTATATAAATTACCCCATTTTTGAGCTTATTGACTTACTACGTGGTCGCTCAAATGGGCCAGAATAATTTATCTTCAACTAAGAATTATTTTGCAATTGACTATATGCTGGAAACTATATTATTTGTGTATTGTTTACTATTTATTAATACGTTTTATCTTTATAAATTAGATGCCAGTAGGAATAATATTCTTTTAAATAGTCAAAATAATGATATTACAATAGATTCAGACCCTATGAATATACAATCAGCAGAAAACTGCAAAGGATTCTCAGAGACTATACGTCAATTACCTAGTGAAGATTCCAAGTTTTGAAATTGATTTGCTGGTGTAATAGATGGTGATGGAAATTTTGATATTAGAACTGTTAATAATAAAAGAGTTCTTAAACAAATTAGAATTAAACTACATAATAGAGATGTTAGAATATTAACACGCATACAAGATTATTTGCATATGGGAAAAATTAGAGCAGATAAAAATAAACCTTATTCAATGTATATAGTTTCTACCAGAGAAACTATGATGCATATTGTCAATAATCTTAATGGTTTAATTAGATTAAAAGTACCGGGGTTTAAAGAGGCTTGTAATTTATATAATATAGATTATATTGAAGCTAATTATAACATTGGTTTATATGATCCTTATTTTGCAGGCATAGTTGATACTGATGGTAGTATAGTATTTAATTATGCTGGTAATAGAATAGAATGTAATTTAGAATTTCAATATAGTGAATACTCATCTAAACTAAATTTTGATAACACTATACTAAATTGTAAACCAACTGTTCTTAAGCGTAAAAAATCTTATAAATCAGGTAGTTCTAAAGATTTCTCATCTATTGCATTTAAATTTCAAAATGTAAATAATATGCTATTCATATATGATTATTTTATGCATAATAGATTATTTTGTGACATGAAATTTTATAGAGTTACAAAAATTAAATCCTTTATAGAAATTAGAAAATATAAAACATCTTCTAGGAATAGTGTAGAGCATAAAATATATTCAGACTTTATGATAGATTGAATTAAATATGAGAATCCTTTATGATATAAGGTTCCTTTTGTTAATAAATATCTATTGTATAAAGGTGAATAGGAAATTGTTACAGGTAAAGAGATAGTCCACAACTATATTATTAGTTGCATTTCCACTATGTTTTAAGTATGGGAGCTGTGTTTGCAATGTTTAGTGCATGATACTATTGAATACCTAAAATGATAGGTTTAACTTATGATTTAACTTTAGCAAAAGTACAATTCTGAATATTATTTGCTGGGGTTAATATTACATTTATGCCTCAACATTTCTTAGGTCTACAAGGAATGCCTCGTAGAATCAGTGATTACCCTGATGCTTACGCTGGTTGAAATTTAATTAGTAGTTTCGGATCTATTGTTAGTGTAGTTTCTGCTACATTATTCTTGTACATCGTTTACAAACAATTAGTAAGCGGTCAAGCTGCGACTAGAAATGTGTGACTTGCACCTCAATTCTTCTCTGATACACTAAGAATTTTAAGTAACAGATGTGCTAACAGTTTAGAATGAGTATTGTTAAGTCCACCTGCACCTCATCCTTTCGTATCACTACCTAAACAAAGTTCTTTAACTCCTTCTAATTCTTAATTGAGTAGAGGATAATACATAAATTTACTAAGTTTTGGGTATATTATCAAAGGCATACTGTGTTTATGTCGTAAGTTCTGTTAATTTAGCTAGTAGAGCTTTAAATTATATTAGAAACAAAAATTAAAATCTTCATTTACAAAATGTTATTGCAAAGCATGGATTAAATAATTTTTTGTTTTTTGTTTTAGAATTATTACCGGAAGATTCTTCTTCTTATAATGATTTATTAGATTTAGAGCAAATTTATTTAGATAAGTTTCAAATATATTTATGGGCCAGAGTTAGGCCCAGGTTATTTATTACAATATCTAGTGTTATGTATATAATATCTAGATGGCATGACTTATAGTTGTTTAATAATTATAAGTCATGCAAACCTCATTAGCTTAATAGGAAAAGCATAATATCTAATATAAGTTATTTAGTTCGAATCTAAATTGAGGTTAGATTATTAAAATAATTGGTGTTCAGTTTGTCTTATCATTGAGGTGTAGTGTACAATAAAATAGTGATTTAGTAGCGCAAGCGTCATAGATATATCTAAACTAGTTGCACTAAAGGTAACCTATATGATGTAAAATATATAAAGCCCTTTCCCTCCGGGCCTATGCCTTAAGGTGGGGATGTTTCATTAGCAAGCTCCGGGGAATTGAAATCTCTTTATGTCATCTTAAATATTTATTTCTTCTAAGTTAAAGTTGGGGGCCTATCTTATAAATGGAGTAAAGGAAATATTAAAGAATATTTACCGAAAACTTGGCTAATTGCTGGAAAGACGTAACATTGGTTACCGGAGGGTTTACGTTCAATCAGCTGGTAATCTTATTTTATAATAAAGTAAAGCAACTCTCACGATCATACGCCAAGTACCTTCGATTTTTAAATATTTTTCTTAAAGTAGAAAAATTATAATTTTAAGTAAGGGTAGTGATATGATCTATAAATAGATACTTTTAATGATTAATAAGCGTAAATATTTTTTATATACAAAATTCACTTAATAATGAAGATAATTATTCTAGTGCTTATAGCTTGAGTCCTCAAATTATAAAAAATCTTAGTCTATCTAGGCGTTTTTACTCTACTAATTTAATAAATTATTTTGTAAACTTTGAAATTGATAACTTAAACAATAATGAATCTATAAAATATGATTCATTTGAATAAGATTATGAACAAATTAAACCTAAATTTATAGGAGTTGCAGGTGTATAGAAGTTAACAATATAAAAATGACTATAGTCATTTTTATATTGGAAGTTTTAATAATTTGGCATGCTTCGCAAGAAGAATAAAATAATATGACCAATTAACTAGAGGATTACGTAAACCTTACTCTAGCTCAGAGTTTGAAATATCAAATACTTCTGCTTTAAATTTATAGTTTTTATATTTAACTACACCCCCTCAAACTTATTGAATTTATGAGCAATATGTAATAATTCCATTTAAGTCCCCTGCAAGCAGGGACACTCAAATTATTATAAGACACTCAAATTATTATAAGAGTAAATCCTTAATGAGGTAATATAGTTGATGCAATTCTTACTGCTAAAAGAACCCCCCCCCCCCAGGGATTTAGCCTGGGGATTAAATTTTTATGGACATTATTTCTTTAAGGTTCTGAAGGTTATAAAAGATTTGATGTATTTATTTGTTTTCAATCTAACTAATAATATAAGTTATACTTCTGAAGACTTAGAAAATAGATATTATTGTTTTTTTTTTTTTAGTATTTGTTTATGAATTAAATACACCTAATAGTAGTTCTATTATTTATTCAGCAATTAATAGTGCATTAAAAGGATTACAGGTTAGTCATAGTACTTTATTTATAATAATTATATTTATAAATCATATATAATCTTATATTTTGGGCGGAACTAAGGCCGCCTCTATTACTTGTAATGGAATTTTAAGAATATGTAAAAAAAAACCTGCCGGAGCTTGCTGGTGAAAAATCCAGCCCCCCCCCCCCCCCCCCCCCCCCCCCCCGAAGGCCTCGGTGTTTATCCTACGGTTATGTGTACTCGTATATTTAAAAAGTATAAACCGGAGCTAGTACTTAAAAGAGTAGAGAATCAATAAATTCATAACGGTAAATATTTATTTATGAAAGATCCTTATTATTCAGATAAAGATTAATGTTTAGTACTTTTTTTAATTCTATCTCAGGTTTATATAGTAGATATCTTTTGGTTTAATAGATTAAAATGTTAACCGTATGGATCATATGTTATTGTAAAATTTATTCTTTTTTTAATGTATTTTTGGTTAGGGTTTTTAGTTTATAACCGTTTTATCCAAAATGGTAAGTTTACTCCAGAATTAGCTTGTATATTATAGGTAATATTTTGAGGCTAGCAAAATTTTTTGCTACATATGCGTATGTATGTCAAGTGAACGGGTTTTAAGCCAACCCAATAGTGTCTAAAATAAAAAAAAAATTAAGGGTAAAACGTAAAGCCCTTGCTACTAAGTCTTAATTTAAAAGAGTTGAGTATGGTTAAAGTAATTATTCCCCCCCCCGAGGGATTGGTTTTTCGTGGATATAAATCACCTCTGTTAAATATATTATTTAATATCATGTAAAAGAGAGCAACGAGTATACTGTTACTTGTTATGTATTAAGTTAAACCTTCGAATAACCCTAAAATTTAGGGGATAACTATCTAATGTAACAGGTCCCGGTCCCGTAGGGACTACGGAAACTAAGTGAAGTATATTTAGCTTATACCTTAGTTATTCTAAATTATAAATTAATAATAAGGTAAAAGAATCTTTTTTCGTAGAATCAGTGATTACCCTGATGCTTACGCTAGTTGAAATTTAATTAGTAGTTTCTAGAGCTACAGTTAGTTTAGAGTCACCACCTGCACCTCGCCTATTTGTTTCTTTACCTAAACAAAGTTAATAAAAGTATTTTTATTACATCTTAGAGATGTAATAAAAATACAAATCTCATTAGTTTAATGGTAGAACAGGATACTTCTAATATTCTAATTTTAGTTCGAATCTAAAATGAGATTTTTATTTTTAAATATATTTATATTTATTATTTTTAATTATTTATAATATTTACTATTTTATCCTTTATAATTAATTTTATAATTATAATAAATTATTTTAATATTATATAACTTTTAAATAATAATGTTTTATAACATTATTATTTGTCACAAAATAAAAAATATTTTATTTTGTTTTTAATTAAAAACAAATCTTAGATATATTTATTATTAATATAACAAATAATAATAAAAATATTTTTTTTATCAAAATATCTTAACCAATAGTTAACTATTGGTTAATAAGGAATAATAACAAACAAATTTTGATTTTTTATTACTAATATTATTAAATAATTATTAAATTTTGAATTATTTTTTTTTAATTTTATTTATTGATTAATAATGTATTTTTTTTCTTCTTGACTTTCTTTACTAGAAGTTTTATTATTATTATTACCTATATTAATTGCAGTAGCTTTTGTTACAGTAGCTGAAAGAAAAACAATGGCTAGTATGCAAAGAAGATTGGGACCCAATCACGTAGGATACTTGGGATTGCTTCAAGCATTTATTATAATTTTTATATGTTACCCTGTGCAATTAATAAATAACATTTTTATTTATGTATTGAGAATTAAAAGTAAATCAAGTATAATACAAAATAAACCTATGTTATTTAAAAATAGTTTTAGCTTGCAACATAAACGTCTTTTGATTGTAAACTTTAATAATAGAAATATTCATTTATCATGTTTTTATTCTACAAATGTGGATACTTGCACAAAAGATCTTTATAAAGATAGACTTGCTCCCGTTAAACCTTTCTCAGATGAATTACTTACAACTTGTTCCAATATCTTAGATTTAAATGAAAGAGCTGAGTTTTTCAAAGATTTAAAAGGAAAAGGAGGTATATATATTTTTCAGTATAAGTTTGATCCACTTGTTTATTACATAGGGAGAACTACTTCATTTAGCTATAGATTAAAATATCATATTAATCATAAATTAACTGATAAATTTCACGTTTTTGGTAATTTAGTTGGTTGAGATCATTTTTATGTTAGTGTAGTGGAGATATGTAATAAAGAAGATTCAGGAGTTAGAGAAAATTATTACCTTCAAAAGTATTTACCTTTATTAAATTCGACTTTTAGTTCAAATTTATCAGATGCTAATATTTTTGAATCTTTAACAAATAAATTAAAAGCTAAAAAATTTTATAATTCAGACGTATCTTTAAATATTTCTAGCAATAAGTATAAAGGTATACAAATATGAGGATATAAACTACTAGACACTAAAATTAGCGAAGAGTTAAAAAAGTATTCTAGTATAAATAATGCCAGTTCGGCTACAGGAATCGCTCGTTCTACCATTAGTTTGTACTTAGATACCAATGTACCTATAAAAGAGTTATTATTTTTTTCTAAACCTTTAGAAAATTTAGCTAAATCTTTTGAATTAGCAAATAAACTCCGAGATGAGTTAAATTTGGATTCTAATATATCTAAGAAAGTTTGAGTTTACACTATTACTGAAGATAATTTGGTATTAGTAAATGGTGAACCTTTTAATTCTAGAGAACTAGTGGCTAAATTCTTAGAAACCACACATAAAGTTGTAAGATATTTTATGGATTCTTGAGAAGGTAAAGGATACAAGGGTTATTATCTTTTTAGTAGATTTTTAACAGACAAAGAACTAAATAGTTTACTTAAGATTTGTTTATCTAAACCTGAACCAGAAAATACTAAAGTATAAGTCTGGGCTTATAATGCTGAGACTTTAAATCTTATTGAAAGTTTCCCTAGTATGCAAAAAGCCGCCGGTTCTTTTAATCTAGATTATCGTAGTATTTCTAATAATTTAGACACTGAATTAGCTACTATACAACAAGGTAAATGGACATATTTCTTCACTAATGAAATTAGTAACGAAACAAAAAATAAACTCTTAAACAATCTTAAAAAAGCAAGTAATGTTACATTAGAGGTCCCCAAAGGGGGCCCGGTGTGAGTATATAAAAATTTAAATGGAGAATTAGTCTTATTTGATGAAAATCAACCTTTTAAATCTAGATTGCAAGCATCTAAAACATTAAAAATGAATCATAAAACTATTATTAAACATACTAATGTTTGCTATAAAGACTTATATTTCTATAGTAAAAAATATAAATAAAAATTTGAGATCTGCAAATTTATGTATGGTTTATATTAATGAACAGATCAAGCTACTTGTGAAACAATTTTTTGCCAGAGGGCGTTAAATAAAAATATGAGTACAAGAAGCTTCCATACTACATCAAAATTAAATAATAAAAAAATATATTTTATTAGACAATAACCAACCTTTTTTAATCTAAACTACAAGCATGCTTCGCCACAAAAAGAATTGGGTATTACTACTAAAACTCTTACAAAGTATGCAAATACTAATAATAATTCTAACCCCATCCCTCCCTTTTTTTTGTTTTACTAGGAAGCTCCGGTTTATATTTTTTTTTTTAATATTAAACAGTAATAGTTAATTATTTATTATGTATAAAATATCGCTTAGTAGCCCCCTGTAAGGGGGGGCCCCTGGTGGGTTATTTCCTATAAGCAACGTGGTACAAATAAACAGGTTTGGCTTTCATTATTAATAAAACAAAAATTTTTTTTACAATGTAGATATGGTCTTCTTTAATCTGCGAGTGCCATAGTATTAACTGAAAGAAATATCTTTATATTTTATTTCCTTATATAAACGATGGTATTTCTTTATAGTACTATGAAAAAAATAAAACAAATTGCTGGAAACCCTTATGTAATAAAAATAATTACTAAGGTAATCAGCAGGAAACTTTTTATTATAGTAATTTAAGATAAATTGGACACTTAAATTATAATATAATAAATTGGATCTTCAACGACTAAACGTTTTACTTATACTTTGTCTAATTTAAATGGAAATAGGTATAAGATGATATAGTCTAACTAGTATGGAGATATGCTAATTAATTACAGGTTGCGGATGCTTTAAAACTTATATTGAAAGAATATGTAGCTCCAACGCAATCTAATATAATTTTATTCTTTTTAGGCCCTGTTATTACTTTAATTTTTGCTTTGTTAGGGTTTGCAGTTATACCTTTTGGTCCTGGGTTATCAATATCTGATATGGATTTAGGTATCTTATATATGTTAGCTGTATCATCTATAGGTACCTACGGAATTCTATTAGCGGGGTGAAGTGCTAATAGTAAATATGCTTTCTTAGGTTCTTTACGTAGTACTGCTCAATTAATTAGTTATGAATTAGTTTTAAGTTCAGCTATTTTAATAATAGTAATGATAAGTAATAACTTAAATCCTAATATAAATGTACAATTTCAAAAAATCATCTGATTTATGATACCTTTATTTCCTATATTATTAATTTTTTTCATAGGTTCAGTTGCAGAGACTAACAGAGCCCCTTTCGATTTAGCAGAGGCTGAATCTGAATTAGTTAGTGGGTTCATGACAGAACACGCAGCAGTAGTTTTTGTTTTTTTCTTCTTAGCTGAATATTCAAGTATACTTTTAATGTGTATATTAACAAGTTTATTCTTCTTAGGAGGATATTTAGAATTTATACCTTTATTAAGTCAAATAGAAGCTTATTATGAAATATCTTACGTTTTTTCAAGTTTTTATGGTAGTTTTTTATTAGGTATTAAAACTTGTTTACTTGTATTTGCATTTATTTGATGTCGTGCGTCTTTCCCTCGTATTCGTTTTGACCAATTAATGTCATTCTGTTGAACTAAAATTTTACCTTTATTATTCGCTTTTATAGTGTTAGTGCCATCAATACTTTACAGTTTTGATGCCATAACCGCTAATATATCTTTATTTTAATTTATGATGAATACGACTTTACAAATTATCGGCGCCGGAGGCGTATAATTAATACAAATAATAAGTAAAAGATACGGGGGGGGGGTGTTTCACCAGCAAGCTCTCTTTATACTTTTGTTTCTAAAGATCTTAAAAATACAGATACTGTGGCCCCTAAACCCTCTTAGGGGTTGGGTTTATTTTTTAATGATCTAATAATATTAGTTCCATATTTATTATTTTATTTTAATGCTTTATTTAGAAATTGGGATTTATTTTTATAAAAATTTATAGACCGGTTGTAGATATCTTAACATAATTCTTTTATAGAATTATGTTATTGGCATCCCTGGTTATAATTCCTTTAATTGGTATATTTTTAATTTCAACGGCTACAACTTATGATTTTAATAAAAATAATAGTATAGGTAGTAAATATATAGCTATTAGTACTAGTATTTTTAATTTAATTATCTCATTTATAGTATTTATATTATTTAATAATAGTAGTAATCAATATCAATTTGTAGAAGAACATTATCAAATAAGATCATTCGATATTTATTTAGGTGTTGATGGGATATCTATTTATTTTGTTTTGCTAACTACTATATTAATGCCTATAGCATTATTAGCTAATTGAAAATCCATTAATGAAAATGTAACTTCTTACCTAGTAATTATGTTATTACTAGAATCTTTATTATTAGCAAATTTTTTAGTTTTAGATATATTCTTATTCTATATTTTCTTTGAATCGACATTACCTCCTTTGTTTTTATTAATAGGTTTATTTGGATCAAGTAATAAAGTAAGAGCAGGATATTATATATTTTTATATACATTTAACCTTAAGTGTAAAAGAGCCAAACACCGGGGAAGCCCTAAAGCTCTAGTAACCAAAGTTCTAAAAGAAATTTTAGAACTGGCCTGGCTAATGACCAAGGGTATGGTAAAATTACTAGTTTTCAGTATTGAAAAGTTATTTTTTATAACAGATATGTGGGTAATCGCGGTTCTAAGTCATCCTTTAAAGGGTGTAAAAGAGCAACGAGTAGACGGTTCTTCAATGTCTAGAAATTTAGATGTTGTAAGGTGTACTCTAGTCGCTGGGAAACCAGTTTTAGGTAGAAAAATTTATCCAGATTCTAATAAAAGTATAATTACAAATAATATATTAAAAAGATCTATGTCGACGCTTCGCTCTAAATTAAATTTAAATCCTTGATTTATAACAGGATTAGTTGAAGCAGAAGGGTGTTTTATGATAGGTTTTTTTAAAAATGCTAAATATAAAATGGGATATCAAATTCAAGCTATTTTTAAAATCACTTTACATAAAAAAGATTATGAATTATTATCTCAAGTTAAAGATTATTTTGGAGTAGGAACAATAACAAATCATGGAAACACTACTTTACAATATACAGTTAAATCTTTAAAAGATTTAGACACAATAATATCTCATTTTGATAAATTTTCATTACTAAGTCAAAAATGAGCTGATTATACATTATTTAAAAATGTAATAATGCTAATTAAAAATAAGGAGCATTTAAATATAGAAGGGTTTAAAAAAGTTCTTTCTATAAGAGCTGCTATGAATTTAGGCTTATCTGAAGAATTAAAATTTATTTTCCCGGACATTCAACCTTTTTCTAGACCTTCTTTACCAAAAATAAATAATATAAACCCTAATTGAATAGCAGGTTTAGCCAGTGGTGATGGATGTTTTCATGTTTCAATTCGTAACTCATCTACAACTAAAACAGGAAAATCTGTGGTATTAAAATTTCATATTGTTCAACATAGTAGAGATATTGAACTAATGAAGGTATTAATATCTACTTTAAATTGTGGAAAATTAGAATTATTATTAAATCAATCAGCTGTATATTTTGTAGTAACAAATTTCCAAGATATTTTTGATAAAATAATTCCGTTATTTGATAAATATAAAATTAAAGGAGTTAAATCTTTAGATTTTTATGATTTTAAGTTAATAGCTAACTTAATACATAATAAAGAACATTTAACTGAAGAAGGATTATCCAAAATTCAATCTTTAAAATTGAATATGAATTTATTTAGAAAATTATAAAAATTATTAGACTTGTTGGTTAGCCAATATAAATTGAAGTAACCCTACAATTAAAGAAAACACATTAAATTGTGAACGTATGAGGATCCTTATTTTTATTATTATCAATATTAAGTATATATTCTATAATGGGTACTACTGATTTTGATGCTTTATTTAAAACAAATTTTGATTACACTACTCAAATATTTTTATTTATGGGAATATTTTTATCATTTGCTGTTAAGACTCCTGTTTGAGGTTTAAATTCTTGACTATTAAAAGCTCATGTAGAGTCTCCACTTGGTGGAAGTATTATTTTAGCTGGTATAGTATTAAAATTAAGTCTTTATGGTATTTTCAGATTCATTTTACCTATATTACCTAAAGCTTCTCTTAATTTAACTTATATTGTTTATACAATTGGTGCTATAACAGTGATTTATGCCAGCTTAAGTACTATTAGAGCTACTGATGTTAAAGAATTAGTAGCTTACTCTTCTGTTGCTCATGCTGCTATTTATTTATTAAGTGCTTTTAGTAATAGTATTCAAGGTATTGAAGGTGCAATAGTATTAGGGATAGCGCATGGTTTTGTAAGTAGTGGATTATTTATCTGCGTAGGAGGTATACTATACGAAAGATCTCACACTAGAATAATTTCTTATTATAGAGGTATGGCTCAACTAATGCCTATATTTTCAATATTATTTTTTATATTATGTTTAGGTAACGCCGGAACACCTTTAACATTAAACTTTATTGGAGAATTTATGTCCTTATTTGGAATTATAGAAAGATTACCTGTTATTGGTATAATTGCTGCTACTACTATTGTGTTTGGTGCAGCTTATTCTATTTTCTTATATAATAGAATAGCTTTTGGTGGTTCTTATACTAAACATATATTTGAACAAAATGTGTTTGATGTTGATAAAAGAGAATTTTTACTGTTATTCGTTTTAGTTGCTTTAACTGTAATATTGGGTGTATATCCTTCTATTATTTTTGATACATTACATTACAGTGTAGTTAATTTAGTTTATGGAGTAGAACCTTCTGGTTATATTACTGCTAATTCTACATTTTAAAATATACAAGGATTAAGAGGTTATAGTACTTCAGCTATAAAAATTTAAGCACTTTTTATTATAAAGTAATAATTATATTGCTTAAATTAACTTAGTGTATTTCTTTAGAATAGAAAACCTTAGTGTATATATTAATAAGGTTTAGATAAATAAATACACTAGATTATTATTAAAACATAATTTATTTTATGTAAATAAAAGAAAATATACCAGATGGGGCCCACCCAGCATAGCTGGGGGGCTTTTTTTATCAATAAATACTTTAATATTCCCCAAATGGGGCCCCCCCCTCACTTAACGGAGTCGGGGGCTAGTATTAATATAATAATCAATGAAAGAAAAATGCCACAATTAGTACCTTTTTACTATATGAATGAATTAGTATTTAGCTTTTCTTTAATAGTAGTAATATTATATTTGTTATCAAAATATATTTTACCAAGAATAGTTCGTTTATTTATTTCTCGTATTTTTATAAAAAAAATAAAAGAATAATATTTTGTAACAATTAGATTATTTAAAGACTTATATCTTAAACAAATAAAAAGTATGAATACATTTTTTAATAACATACAAATATTTAGTCCTTTAGATCAATTCGAGATTAGAAATTTGTTAAGTATAGATTTACCTGTTTTAGGTAATTTACAATTTTCATTAACAAATATAGGACTTTATTTAATAATAAGTACAATATTTATAATATTATTAGGATTATTAAGTACTAATTATAATAAATTAGTAGGAGATAACTGATCAATAAGTCAAGAAGCTTTAAATGCTACAATATTAAATACTGTGGTAGGTCAAATTAATCCAAAAGAAGGGCAAAAATTTTTCCCTTTTATTTACACATTATTTATATTCATTTTAATAAATAATTTAATTGGATTAGTTCCTTATAGTTTTGCTTCAACAAGTCACATGATTCTGACAATATCTTTATCTACTGTTGTAGTATTAGGTGCTACAATTTTAGGTTTAGCTAAACATGGACTTAAATTCTTTTCTTTATTTGTTCCAGCAGGAATACCGTTAGCTTTATTACCTATGTTAGTAATAATAGAATTCATATAGTAATATTACTTTGTGAACAAGAGCCAAACTCCGGGAAACTCCTAAAGCTTATAATACTAAGCACAATTACGAAAGTCTTTGTGTGGCTGAACTAATTACTCAGGTATAGTAACAAGTTATAAGATGAGTGAAAACGAAATGGACAATCGTGGATCTAAATCAAATATTGATGATTAAATATTTGTAAAAGAGCAACGAGTAGACGGTTCTTCAATGTAAATTGTACGTTGTAAGGTGTACTCTAGTCGCCATGAAAGTGGTTTTGAGAGTAATTAAGTAACCTCAAATTAAAGTTTCTGTATAGTCTTGGATAATAATCGAATAAGTAATATTATAATACGTTTAAGCACAAAAAGTTTAAAAACTATTCCGGAGGTGCGAGTAGCCTGGTCTAGAAAAGGAAATTTTTATTTAAATAAAGGCTATCCTTTAAGAAGTTGTTATCAATTATATGGTGGTTTCCGTTCTATTCATTTCCTTACTGTAGGGCGTTTGCTAGAAAAAGTACTTTTTAACGTCGGAGGCGCTAGATTAATATCTTCGTCTTCTAGCATAGTTCCTACTAAAGTTTATATTAACGCAGATAAAGATAAAGAGTTAATAGTTAGCGAAAATAAAGGAAGAACAGGTATTTATCGTTGAGTACACATAGAATCAGGAAAAACCTATATAGGTTCAGCTTCAAACTTAAGTGCAAGATTTAAACAGTATTTTAATTATAATCATATTTCTTATCCTAAACGTAATTTAAGAATATATAAGGCATTATTAAAATACGGTTATTCTGAATTTAGATTAGAAATTTTAGAATACTGTGATATTAGTGTTTTACTTCAAAGAGAACAGTTTTATTTCGATAAACTAAACCCTGAATATAATATTTTAAAAATAGCAGGTTCACCTTTAGGTTATAAACACAGTAGTGAAGCTAAAAATTTAATAGGTTTAGCTAGTAAAGGTAGAAAGGTGTCAGATGAAACTAGGGAAATTAAAAGAAATATTTCTCTAGGTAAAAAGTTAGAATCAGAACATATAGAAAAATTACGTTTAAGTAATCCTTTTAATAAGCCTTTATTAGTAAAAAACGACGAAACAGGAGAAATTTTAGAATTTTCTTCTTTAACCGAAGCTGGTAAATATTTAGGTATCACTAGATCTACAGTAAAAGTAAATTTATTAAAAGGCGTTCCATATAAAAATTATACTTTGAGTTTGGTAGATAATACAGATGGTAGCGTTATAGATGAAAAACCTTTAGCCAAAAATTCTCAACAACCTGTATTATTATTTAACCCCGATACAAAAGATAAAAAAGAATTTTCTTCTATAAATGAGGCTGCTAAATACTTAAATGTCTCAGGTGCACGTATGTGATATTTTTTTAATACAAGTGCAAAACAAGGTAATGAAACATTTAAAGGGTATATTATTACTAAATTAGATAAAGAAGTAGTAGCTAATAGAGTATCTAAAAAGATAGAAATAACAGATCTTGAAACTCAAGAAATAAAAATTTATTCTTCTTTTACTTTAGCTGCTAAAGATATAGGTGTACCTTCTTCAAGTTTATCAGGTTATTTTTCTAAAAATCGTTCTGGTCCTTTTAAAAAAAGATATATTTTTAAATTAGTTTAGGTTTTCGTGGTTATAGTTTTCCAAGAGTGCAGTCGTTCTTATTCTGTTAGATGTATTTCTTTAGGTTTAAGATTAGGTGCAAACATAACAAGATGAGAGTAGGTTCCTCATTCTTCTTGTGTAAAAGAGCCAAACTCCGGGGAAGCCTTAAAGTTATAATTACCAAACACTAACTTAAAAGGGTTAGGTGCGGCTAAGCTAATCACTTAGGTATGGTAAAAAGATTATAAATACACGTAAGTGGAATAGGTAATCGCGGATCTAAAATACCTCTCTTGAATATTATTTATTAATATTTAATGATGTGTAAAAGAGCAACGAGTAGACGGTTCTTCATAATTAAGTATATATTTTTTTATTATATATTAATAATGTAAGGTATACTCTAGTCACCGGGAAAGCCGGCTCTTGAAAGAAATTAAGTAATTCAAGATTAAAGTTATCACAATAACCTGTCCTTATTAAGAATATTTATATAATATTCTGAATTGTGAAATAAAGGAAAAGACATATATTTATGTAAAAGCTATATTATTAGCGCCTTTAGAGAAAGGATAATAATAAATTTATTTTTATATTATACCTTTAAAGAAAGGATAAATTTGTGTACGAATTTTACTATATTTATTTAAATTGTTACTAAAAGTTTATGTAGAATTTCTGAGTTTATATTCTAAAGAGAGTGTTTTATGTAATTCATATGCTACTTTTGTATTTTCACGTGGCTATGCCAAAAATTATGGTATATTTAAAGGGTCTTTTAATAAACAGGTAAATATTCCCATACGGTTGTATTCAACTACATCAGATAATAGTTCAGATTTAGTTGTTTTCTCGGATGCTGATAAAGATAAGTTAGAAATTTTAGAATTTGTTAAGGGTAAATCAGGTATTTACATGTGAACTAATAAATTAAATAATAAAAAATATATAGGTAGTTCTGTTAATTTAAGACGTAGAGTCTTAGAATATTACAATGTTAATAGATTATTAAATGAGAAAAGTATGACTATTAATGTTGCATTATTAAAATATGGATACCGTAATTTTAGTTTTACTGTCTTAGAATTTTGTAGTTTGGATAGTCTTATGTCTAAAGAGAAATATTATTTTGAAGTTTATAATCCAGAATATAATATATTAAATACTCCTGGTAGTCCATCTAGAGGATCAGGATGAAAACATTCAGAAGCTGCAAAAGAAAATATGCGAGCTGCAGCTAAATTATTAAATATATCTCCGGATTATTTAAGTAATAAGTCTAAGGTTAATCCTAAAAATATAAAAGTGGAAGTTACAGATTTAGATACTAATACTGTAACTATTTATCATGCAATTAGAGCTGCAGCTCGTGCTTTAGATATTGATAAAAGATATATTGAATATTACCTTCATTTAAACCAAAAAAATCCTGTTTTAGGTAGATATACCTTTAAATTACTTGATAATCGTGATTCTTCCGAGGTTGTAAATAATTTAATAGTATCAGAAGGGGCCCACCGAGGTGTGGAAAAGTCTGTATCGGGGGCATATGTTAATCAGAAAACTTCTCAGAAAGTGGAAGTTACAGATGTTAAAACTCAAGAAGTAAAAGTGTATCCTTCTATTGGGGCTGCTGCTAGAGCTTTGGGTTATCGTCAGTCAAGTATTTCTTTATATTTAAAAGGAAATATGACTAAACCTTTTAAAGGTTTACATTTATTTAAGATAGTATAGTGTAAAAATTCAATTTTTCTTAAAAATTTTAATAAGGATAAATTTGTTGACACGTTGCGCTGGGCATTTATTATTACATATTTTAAGTAGTTTTACTTATATCATTATGTCTCAAGGAGTTTTATTTTTTGTTGCAGGATTAATACCTTTATCATTTATTGTTGCTTTCACTGGGTTAGAATTTGCTGTTGCAGCAATTCAAGCTTTAGTTTTTGTTATCTTAACATGTAATTACATCAAAGATGGTTTAGACTTACACTAATATGATTGAAGGTATTATAAGAGTTTGCGCTCTCAAAAATATAAATAAAAGTAATAGTATTTTAAATATAAGTCGGAATGGTAATAATAGTAAATTATTGAATAAAATGGTTTATATTTCATTAGTATAGCTTGTTATAAATAAAGAATAGGTTATATTAATTGTTTTACTTTAATTAGTAAAACAATTCTCATAAATTTGATGGTATAGGAGGATTTTTATAAAATCTTTGTTTTAGTTTGAATCTAAAATGAGAAATGTTGTCATGATATGTAACAATAGTATGTAATAAACCAAATAAACTTGAAAAAAGAGTAATTTTAGTAATTTTTAGGTGGGAGCTAGGCCCGCTCTATTATTAATAAATTTTTGGTGATCAAGTGACTAATAAATTTATTATAATTGATTGGTTTGTGATAAAATACAAAGGATAAATTTGTGAATAAGCCCCTCCGGGGGCCCTTTGATTGCTAGAGCATAAATTATTAAATATTTTTGTCCCTCCCCCTTCCCCCCCCCGTCTCCTTTTTTTTTTTCGGGGGGATGTTTCATTAGCATTCCCGGCTCTGGTTTATATTAAAATAAAAAAGTATAGATAAGAGATATGATGAAAAGTTAGTTAATTAATAAGTCAAAAGATTTGGTTGTCATAAAGAAAGTTATTTATAATAATTTTTTATTAAAAAAATTTTTTATATAGGAATCCAAATAAATCATAATTTAGTAATAAAATAGATCCAGGACGTAGCTTTTTTATCTCTTAAGTTATTTTTCTTAACAAATTTATTTTTTTTTTTGATGCTTTTTTTAGATTACCGTTATGTAGTGTAATGACACGTAACACTTATTTTAAATGTAAGTGTTACACATATACACGTATATGTATATATAGATGAGTTTGGTGATGGCTCTGATTGAACGCTGTCTAAGTGCTTGACACATGCTAATCGAACGATTAATACAGTTAAAAAAAAACTAAATTAATAGTGGTGTACAGGTGAGTATAAGATATTTTTGCCGACCTTAAAGTAAGAGGACAATAAGATCTCTTATAAACAAAAGGGTTGTACCGCTTTAAGAGGATGAGAAATATCATAGAGAGAGGTAGTTGTTAAAGTAATGATTTAGCTAGCCGCAGATTCTCTTAGTCGAAACTGAAAGGTTGATCGACCACATTGGGCCTGAAAAAATCCCAATGCAAAAACGTACAGCAGTGAGGAATATTGGTCAATGGTCTAACGATCGAACTGGCAACTTAGGGAAATGGATGATATAAAATAATTATATAATAAAGTTTATATAATAATTATTAATATGCAATAGTTGTGAAGTTTTGTCTACATATTGATAATGACAATATGTATAAACAGTCTCGACTAATTACGTGCCAGCAGTCGCGGTAATACGTAAGAGACAAGCGTTATTCATCCTGAATAGGTTTAAAGGGTACACAGACGGTCAAATTGGCTTTATTTGAAGTAGTTTTTGACTAGAGTTTTTTATATGAGAGGGTAGTACTTTTAAGTGGAGAGTTGATATTCTTTGATACTATAGGGACTGGTAAAGGCGAAGGCAGCCTTTTAGGTAAAAACTGACGTCGAAGGACGAAGGCTTAGATAACGAACAGGATTTGGCACCCTAGTAGTCTTTGCAGAAAATGATGAATGCCATAGGGTAGATTTTAATCTATACTATAAATGAAAGTGTAAGCATTTCACCTCAAGAGTAAGACGGCAACGTAGGAACTGTAAATCGTGAAAAAAAAATTGTTATTATTAACAATATTGCAGTGTTGGTTAAATTCCAACTCTATAAAATTAATTTTTATTTAGTTTTTTAGATCTAGTTTAATGTAAATAGGGGTCCCCCCTTACGGGGGTTTCTTGTTATAAGGGTATTATATTTAAAGTATTGTTGTCTAAGTTTATATTTAAACAAACAAATTTCCAGGACTAGATTTCACTAGTATAAAAGTGAAGCTAATTTAGTAATTTATTACGTACGTATTTATTAGAATAAATGCTATATTAATATGTAAAGTTGAGAAGTTATACTATAGCAGTCACATCCAATAGGAGAGAGAACGTAATTGGCCTTGAGGAGCTTAAGCATAGAGCTTGACGAGGGGTAGAGACGCATACGACCTTAAATAAAGGAAATAGACACTTATTTAATTATAGTTTATCGAGGGAGCATTTTATCGCGCCCATGGATTAGTTGTATATCAACTGTACTATTTTTACATTTGTGCCTCAACTGGTAGTAACATTTTGGCTCGCAAGAAGGAAGAAAAGTTAACCTTAATGTATAGTAGTAATAGAATCTTTATTTTAATATTTTACAGTAAAAAAATTAGTAAATTAGGGCGAAGTCAAGGTTGTAAGTAAAAATATTTGGAGAATGTGCATACAAAATGTGCGAAGCGAGTCCTTTAGGGCTTTTTTGTAATTCTAATTAAGTTTATTGCTTTTTAAACAAATATATAAGTTAATAGGCTGTTTTACTTAAAAAAGTATTCCTGGTGTGATAGTTTTAAGTTAGTTTATTAATGTTTGAAAACAGATATACTTCAGGGCTTGTAGAAGACCTTTTAATAGTCTACCGAGTAATTACTAGTTCGTATAAAAGATAGTATAAATATAATAAATAAATATAAAATATGAGAAAAAATTTAATACAATATAATATAAATAATTTAAATAATAATTCATTTAAATTCTTAAGTCGTACATACGCATCTCTACATAATGTAGATAAATTAGAAGTTCAATTTTTAGAATGATTTGTCGGATTTTCTGATGCAGAATCAAGCTTTATTCTTCATAAGGTACTAGATAAAAAAGGAGATATAAGTAAATTTTCTTTTATGTTTACTATCGAGTTACATATTGATGATCTATCTGTTTTAGAATTTATAAAAAATAAATTAAAAATAGGAAATCTGAGAACTTATAAGGATAAATGTATTTTTACTGTGTCGGATAAACAAGGAGTTTATCAGTTAATATCTATTTTTGATAAGTTTAACTTAAATACTACTAAATATTTAGATTATAAAAATTTTAAAGAGGCTTTTTTACTTTATCATGAAAGATCTAGTAACGTAAAAATTGCTGAATCTAAGGAGTTGATAAATAAAATACTAGGATATAAAAGTAATATGAATACTAAACGTAGTGTAATTATTTCACCCTCTATTCAGGAGGAATATTTAAGTAAGATTAATATAACTAAAGATTGATTATTAGGGTTTATTGAAGGAGATGGTTCTTTCTTTGTATCCAGAACAGATATTGAGCCAGTTTTTTCTATTGAATTATCTGAAGAACAATATCCAATGTTGGTTAAAATTAAAGAATTTTTAGAGGATAATTTAGGTTTTGATAAATATTCATTATTTAAATTAAAATCTTCCTCAATTATATCTATTAATAAACAAAAAGCAAGATTAGGGAAACCTACAGTTATTTTATCAATAAAAAATATCTTTGTGTTAAATAATTACTTAATACCTCTTTTAGATAGTATGGAGTTTATCAGTAAAAAAGGTTGTGATTTTAAAGATTTTAAAGTTATCTGTGGAGCAGTATATAGAGGTTCACATAAATTAGATGAAATTAGATCATTGATTTTAAAATTATCTTATAATATGAATAACTATAGATTATCTACTAATAAAAAATCAGTAGAAATATTAAGTGAACAAGAAAGAAATTTGATTATTAATGCTGAATCTGTATATGAATATCTTGAAGATGGTCGTATTATGGATAAAAAAACAAATAAACCTTTAATTCATAGAAATTGTATTTATGAAATAAGATTATCTGATGAAGAAATTCTTTTAGTTGATACTATGAAAGAAGCTTTAAGTAAGATTAATGTAAGTTTTAGAACTTTAAAGAAATTATTAGATGAGGAAGAATCTGTAAAACTTCCTAATTATGAAGTTAAGAGAATTCCTATTTTTACCATTAAAAAGATTTAAATACTTAGAATAAATAAAAAGGATTGAGCAAGGCTACAACCAAACAATTCTAAGTTTTTATAGAAAAATCAGGTGTAAACGGTTAATAACATCCTAGTTAAAGACCGTCGGCAATTGTAAGTGTCGCTACAGACTGGATCACCGGGGTAAGACTGAAATGTCTGTCCAAATGTACAGTCGGATTCTGTAATGATATTATATCATAAAGGGGAAGGATATTCTATATTAAGTAGAAATTATTTTCACGGTAATTGGAACCCTTAGTTAATCAGAATTGAATCACTAGACCGTTTCTGACTTCAGCAGTGAAGTATGTCGTTTAATTCGATAATCCACGAAAAATCTTACCGCAATTTGAATAAATAAAAAAGTGAAAATTTTTTAATTTTACAGGAGTTGCACGGCTGTTTCCAGTTAATATTGTGAAATAAAGAGATAAATTAACGAAATCCCTCGCTTTATTTTTAAGAGTACTTTAGGGTACTATTTATATTCAAATAAGCCAGCCAGCATAGCTGGCTGGCTTATTAATATGAATGTTAATAAGGTTTCTTCTTTGTAAAAGGGAACAAGACAAGTCATCATGGCCCTAATATTGCGGGCTATATGACGTGCCACATATTTCTATACAAAAAGATGCAAAAATGTGAGTTTGAGCTAATCTTTAAAATAGAATATAAACATATGGATTGTAGTCTGAAATTCGACTATATGAATAAGTAATTGCTAGTAATCGCGAATCACCATGTCGCGGTGAATTGAACCTCGGATTGGTACTAACCACTCGTCACATGCTGAAAGAAGTTTCATCGCAATAAGTTTGCTCTTTTGATACAATACTGTTATTTTTTTGAATTTAATTTCTTGTATTGGAATTCACCGCATGCGTGGCTTTAATTAGTGTTAAGTCGAAATACGGTTCGGGTAGTGGAAGTTGCCCGGGATTTATTATCTTAAACAAATATTTATTTAGTAATTTTATATTGCTAAATAAAAGCTAAAGATTTATAGGAAATTTTTTAATTTTGTGGTTTGTGGCCAAACATTAATTATGAGAATTCGAATTTCTCCTTTAGTTCATGATCACGTTTTCAATATTCTTATTATTATTTTCTAAAACCATCTGTCTTAGATGAGATATTTTGAGATTATTTAGCTGAGTAGCTATCATAAAGTTATTGTATCTTGCAATATTTAATGAGTTTATCACTTGGTAATTCAAGGGGTATAGGGCTACATGGAGGATTGCTTTAAATTACTCGTATTACACAAATTTTTCATATTTTTGTATATATAATTAGTATATTAATTTTACAATTAACTAGTTATTATCTTAGTACTATTTGAATTTATTTATATTCAAGTTTTAAGTTTATTATTTATTAACCTTTTAATCAATAAAAAAAAAGTCATACTAACTTCCATCCATTTATCTTTATAAAAATTAAATTAAATTTTTAAAATTATGGAATGAATACAAGTAAAAGATTATATTATACATTATCAGATTCTAATAATGGTGATTCTATACATCCATTGTAACTTATTTTTTTGCGGGTTTTTCTGATGTGGAATCAACATTTACTATCTCTATCACAAAAGATAATAGAGTAAGAAAATCAGTATCTAACTTAGAAGATAAATTAAAAGCTAAGTTTTATGTGCATCCTTCCTTTGCTATATCTATAAAAGAAACCCCCGTAAGGGGGGACCCCTTTATTTTTAAGTTACAATATTTCTCCAGTAGAAAGACCTTTAATTAAAGATCAAACTATTATAAATGGTCATTGATTAGCCGGTTTTGTGGACGGAGAAGGTTCATTTTGTTTTTTGTTTGTTTAAGAGAGGCTTTTTTAGCCAAAAGTCATAACAGTGTCTCTTTTTTCTTTTCTATTAATCAAACTATCCGAGATACTGATTTAATAAAAAATATATCTAAATATAAAATTTGCGGTGTAGCAAGTAGTAATGAAAAGTATGTACAATTAAAAGTTTATAAAAAATTTTGTTTTTTTTTTATTTCACGGATATAGAAACAAAAATAGTACCATTTTTTGAGACTTACCCAATGCACGGTATCAAAAATTATAAAGATTCTAGCCTTATATTAAATATGGTACAATTAGGGCAACACTTAGATTCTTAAGGTTTTAATAGAGCTTGCAGGGGAGTAGGGGAGTATTCGCCTACTCCCCACTAAAAATTCTAATATAATCACCCAGAATGAAACCCCCCCGCAAGGGGGGTCCCCTTTTGGTAGAGTACTATATTCCATCGGATTTAAAAATATTATCTATTTAACGCTTTCTCAGATTTAAGTGATTTCAAAAAAAGATGGAAAACCAAGGAACCCCCTAAAAAAAAGGTGGGATTCATAAAAAAAAAATAGGGGCAAATTTTATTTTTGTAGTATGGATTTATTTTCCAAAACTATAATTAGTAACTAATAACCAAAGAGGGTTGTTAAAACGCGGGTTAGTGTAATTAGTAACACGTTCGGCTCATGTCCGAATATCGAGGTGCAAGTCCTTACCCGCATCTAAAGAATTCCCCCTGGATTAGTACATATGTATAAAGATAATTACTTTTTATTATTTGGCTATATATGTAGCTTTGCTTTAGGTATCTGTAATATTAATTAATATGACGCATATTTCATAGCGTTACAAAGGGTAAAAATTCTAAAGAATACTTTTAGTGGCCGGAGGCCAAGCTCTATAAATGTAGTATAAGTCCTATAGGATAGTTTATTTTTAACTAGATTAAAAAAAATTTGGGGCTTCGTAGGCTTACACCTTAAATTTAAATAAAAAGGAAGGTTCCGTTTGTAGGTATGACGGGTTGAGCTGTAAACTCAATAGCCCCCGGCTGTCGAAGGTTCAAGTCCTTTTCTTCCTAAAAATTTAGATGAATTATAGATAAAAAAAAATTTTTTTAATGACAAAATTAATTAGAAGTAATTTTCAAGCTCATCCTTTCCATTTAGTATCTCCATCTCCTTGACCTTGCGTGTGATTTAGGAAATCACTAAAGAGGGTTAAACTGCCAAATTTCGGAAAAGCCTTAAGACCATTGATACCAAGCAATAACTTTCCAGTTATTAGTGGATGAATTAATTACTCATGTATGGTAATAAGTCAATGGATTCTCGAAAGAGGAATAGGTAATCACGAATCTAAGTCAGTTTTAAGTATTAATAGTTTAGTTAATTATAATGCTTTTACTGTAAAAGAACAACGAGTAAACGGTAGTTATACAATAAATTTTGTATTAAGATGTACTCTAACGGGTTTCGAAAGAAACTATCTATTCAGAATCCCTTCTAACCAAATAACAAAAAAAAAATGCTTTTTCTACTTTGAAATCTAATGTTTGTAATTCTAATTTGTTGGATCCTTGATTTATAACATTATCTGGTATTGCTGACGCTGACGCTGACCCCCAAAGGGGGATGTTTCACTAGGTTTCACCAGAAGCTCGGGTTGTTTTACTTTAAAATTTCATAAACGTTCAGGAGGAAGATACGGATGAGATATTATATGAAATTTTATTATAGTTTTACATATATCAAATTATATTGGAAGAAATACCAATTTTTTTTTTTTTTGTGTCGGACGTATATCTAAACAAGGTCAAACTGCTATTCAATATCAAGTAAGTTCTGTTACCGATTTACAACTAATAGTCGAACATTTTTATAAGTTTCCATTAATTACTAAAAAGCTTATTGGTTTTCTTTTATTTAAAGACATAGTTTATATGGTGCTTAAAAAAGAGCATTTAACTCAAGAAGGTATCCTGAAACTTGTAGCAATAAAAGCTACTATGAATAAAGGTTTACCTTCCACATTAAAAGAAGCTTTTCCTAATGTAAAGCCTGTACCTAGGCCTTCAGTAGAATAAAAAAAAATTCCACATGAATAAGCCCCTCCGGGGGCCCTTTGATTAGCTAAATTTACTTCAGGTGAGGGATGTTTCTATGTAAAAATAACTAAAGTTAGAGCTCGCGCTCCCAAATTAGGGGAGAGAATTCAATGAGTTTTTCAATTAACTCCGCATATTAGAGATGAGGAACTAATAAGAAGTCTAATTCAATATTTTTACTGTGGAGATGTTACTTTAAGTATTAATTCTATTGATTATCGTGTCACAAAATTGGAAGATATTCTTACGAAAATAATATTTTTTTTTTCTCAAATATTATCTAATTGGTAATAAAAATAAAGATTTCCAAGAGGGGACCCCCCCCCCCTTAGGGGGTTTTTATTAAAGTAGCTCATGTTATGGAAAATGGGTTACATTTAATTCCTGAAGGTTTAGGCGCGCTGCGTCGAAATAAACCAAAAATAAAATCTTATATGAATAGAGGAAGACTTTTATAATAGGGGGCCAGCCAGTTAGGCTGGGGAGGCGGTTTAGTTATTTGTATGATAAATCTTAATTTTGTGTTATATATTTCTGTATCTTTACTATGTTTAACATCTAGTGCTGTATTAGCTATGCATAGTTTTTCAAATTCATATATTTTAGTATATATTTCAGGATTTTTAGTAACTTATACATTCGGTTTATGATTTAGAGATATTATAAGTGAAGGTACCATTATGTCAAAATATAATTCTTATTATAATTTAAATATTGCAAAAGCAATAGATAAAGAAAAGATAATTAAATTTTTGAGTGATTATAAAAGTAAAAATAATCCTAAAGTATTAACTGATAAAAATGATTTAGGTTATTATTTAGGGGGTCTATTAGAGGGGGATGGTCATATATCTCTTCCTTCCGTGGGGTCTACAACTTTAAATAGAGTATTAAACCCTAGAATAGTGTTTACTTCACATATAGATAATCTAGGAATGTATTCTTTAATACAATCAGAATTAGGAAATATAGGTCGTTTTCAACAAACCGGTAAAAATGTATTACGTTATATTATTGGGGATATGAAAGGTATTATACAAATTTTAAATTTAGTTCATGGTAAACTAAGAACACCTAAAAATAAAAGGTTTAATGATTTAATAAAGTTTATTAATTTAAAATACTCTTTAGATATTCCCTATAGTTTACTAGATAAATCAAATCTACAACAAAATGCATGATTTAGTGGTTTTTCAGAGGCAGATGCACATTTTGGGATTAAATATGTAGAAAGTAAACCTAAATCAGAAACTCGTAAAAGATCTGTTAGTGAAAGTGTTTCTCTTAAATTTAGATTAGATCAACGTGCATTTGACAAATCTACCTCTATTGACATGAGACCTTTTATGGATACTTTAGCTTTATTTTTATCTTGCGATATAAAGACTTATAAAAATAATACTAATTCAGAAGTACTGTCTTTAACTGTTTCAGCTATAAATGATATTAAACCTATTATAGATTATTTTAATAAATATCCTTTATTAGGAAATAAGTTAGAGGATTTTAAAAAATGAGAAATTGTTTTTAATATGATTCTAGTTAAAGAACATCTTACTGAAGAAGGAAAATTAAAAATAAAATCTTTATTAAATAAATTATAATATATGTGCTTTCATAAAATTTAACCAATTGCTGGAAAATCCTTAAATATTATTATGGACAATCAGCAGGAGATTAAGGGCGTATAAATACCCTTACTATCTTCAGAGACTAAACGTTAAAAATTAATACGTTTAAAACTTATTAATTAAGATATAGTCCAACCTATGTAGTAATATATAGGATAAATGACATATTTAGGAGATCATACCATGTCAGTCCAAAAAGGATTAAATTTAGGTGTGATATTATTTATTGTATCTGAAGCATTGTTTTTTGTTGCCATTTTTTGAGCATTCTTTCATAGTGCTTTAACTCCTACAATTGACATTGGGGCAAGTTGACCACCAATGGGGATAGAACCAGTTAATCCTTTTGAATTACCTTTATTAAACACAGTTTTATTATTATCAAGTGGGGCTACAATTACTTATGCTCACCACTCTTTAATTAAAGGTGAAAGAAAAGGTGCATTATATGGTACTTTTGCTACAGTTATTTTAGCTGTAATTTTTACTTTCTTTCAAGGGGTTGAATATAGTTTCACTTCATTTACTATTAGTGATGGAGTATTTGCTTCTTGTTTCTACTTTTCAACAGGTTTCCACGGCTTACACGTTATAATTGGTACTATCTTCTTAAGTGTAGGTCTATGAAGAATTTATGCTTATCATCTAACTGATCATCACCATCTTGGATACGAAGCAGGAATTCTATATTGACATTTTGTAGATGTCGTATGATTATTTTTATTCATTTCAGTGTATTATTGAGGTTCTTAATTATTAAGCGGAATAAATTTAAAATATTACTGCCTATGATAAGAAATTTTAATAATCATTAAGTTTATCTTATTTTACATTTAAAAATGAGATTATGCTTAAATATATTAGATATTTTTGTGTTTAGGTGTTAGATCAATATACGGAGTCTGCTAACCGTAGATATATTTTTAAACAAAAGGTTGTAGAAGGAAATATTGATCTAAATTTTTTTATGATGATTTCGTAGTTTTACCGATGCTGAAAGTAATTTGGATATTAATTCTAAATCTGATATAACTTTTAGTTTTAGATTTGAAATACATTTATATGTTGATGATCAGTTTCTTTTAGACAATATAATAAAAAATTACGTCCCCTTCGGGGGGGCCGGATTAGGTAGATTCTTTGTTTATAAATAAAATTGTACTTTAGTTATATCAAGATTATAAGAAGTAGAAAGATTATTAAGTCATCAAATAAATTGGTTGGAGTAGGTAAACAAGTTGGTGTACAACTAGTAGATGAAAATGGAAATGTATTTAAAACATTATATTCCATCTCGGATTGTGCTAAATACTTTGGTTTATCACGTACTTTAATTTATAGTAGAATTCAAAAAAAATGAACCATGAACCATGAACCATGAACCATGAACCATGAACCATGAACCATGAACCTACTTTCTTGTGAATCATTTTTAGGTGAGCCAAGTTTTTATGCGAAAGCGAAAAATAAATTTGTTCGTATAAACCAAATTGATGCACCTATTACACATATATAAATACATATATGTGTAAAGACTTATTGGTAAGAAGGTTCGATTCCTTAAGGTCTTAATAACTCTTATAAGTGTTTTTTTTTTTATGAGACGTTTTTATTAAGTATTTTTTTTTTAATAAACTGGCTTTATTTTTTTTTTTTGATGTAATTTGATTATTCTTATTCATCTCAATGTATTACTGAGGAAGTTGGAAGTTAGTTTTTTTTTTAGATGTTTTACATATATTATGCATATTTATGCATAAAGGACTTTAAATTAAATAAAGGTTAGACTCTTTTAGGTCTTATAATTAATAAATATTAATTATATAATTTTTATATGAAGGTTTATACCTATCTGTGATATAAAAAGCAATCATAAGTTAACGGTAAACTGCTTGTCTTCCAAACAAGATTTGTTGGTTCAAATCCGACTGGTTGTACTGAATTAGTTCATTTATTTTTTATTTAGGCGGGAGCGAAGCCCGCTTTTATTTATAGTTTTGGGTACTGAATAAATAAAAATTTATGAAATAGAGTTTGCTGGGGAGTAGGGTGGATTCGCCTACCCCCACTAAATAAATAAACTAGTTTAAATAGTGATAAAGTGAATTATTTTTTAGTTCTAGGCGTGCTAGGCTTCGCAAGTATAAATGAAATGTGCGGTGCGAAGCCGCCGCCCTAATTATAGAATAATAACAAAAATATTTAAATAGTTATGAATTGATAGGTAAACCAGAAAACAAATAAAAAGTATTATTATATACAATAAATAATTACGAAAGATAGTTAGGCGCAAGCTTAAAAAAAAATTATGTATATAGCTCGTCCCGAGCGGTATATGGTTTTTATTCTAACTGGTTGTAATATTGTAGGGATTTTAGTATAATGGTTATTACATAGGACTTTTAATCCTTATGATATCGGTTCAAATCCGATAGATCCTAGGTAATAGTCTTTATTGAATTAGTAACTTAATTGGTAAAGGATTTCCCTGTCACGGAAATAGATGTCGGTTCGACCCCGACCTAATTCGGGTTTAAGGAAAAGTTTCCATAGGTAAGGTAAGGTATTTGCTAAATACTGTGTTTTTACACTTAGACGTTCGATTCGTCTCTTTTCTGGAAAAATATTCGATAAATAATTGCCATTGTCATAATAAAGTATTTACTACTTATTTTTGTAAAGTATATAGGCATTGACTTGTATCTCTTTCGCATAAATTTAATAGCTCCAGCCGGTATTTTTAGGTGCAAGCTCATCCGGAGGGCTCTTTAATAAAAATTTAATAGCTCCAGCCGGTATTTCATGTTTAATAAAATATTAAATGACGCATATTTCATTTATACTTGCGCTATGAATAATAATTTATAACGTATTTCCCCCCCCTTCAGGATAACTGGCTGGCCCCTTAATAGTAATTCCTTTTTTGTAAAATCTTGGGTGTGAGAGCTATAGCTTGCGTTAGCTCTAATTATCGGTAATATTTTTGTATTGTCCCTTTTTTTTTAAGCTCTACTCCGGTTGGGTGACCCTTTTTTGTTGGATAACTAAAAAAAAATCTTATTTTTATTAAGGAAGAGTTTAAATATAAAAAATAATTTAAGTGTAATATGAACAAATATTTCCTTTTAAAAGAGCATAGTTTAACTGGTAAAGCACTAAGCTTCAACCTTATAATTCTTGGTTCGAATCCAAGTGCTCTTGTATAGATTTTTATCTGTAGATTTATAATTTCCCTTAAGGGCAAATAGTTAGGGTAAAACTTTTAAATAATTTTGTTTAAATTATGTTTCTAAGTTTATAAATATATTTGTGATCATGATTACCATAATGATACGATAACTAATAATTTTTATATGGCTAAAGGTAAATATATTTATAAATTAGAGTAATCAGTAAAATAATGTTTGAGTCATAGCATTATTTTAGCTAATGAGTTATTAAATAATCTAAACAATTTGTAAAGGGATTATTTAATAATTTTATAACCAATTTATTAAAGTTGGTTATAAAAAAAATATTTATTTATTTATAACATGCATATGATGTTTTTCAATTTAAATGATTTATTATTATTAAACTTATTTAATAACACTACTAATGGTTTTAATATAAAATTTACATCTATATTATTTATAGGTTCAGTATTAACAGCTATAGTTACAATAGCAGTAAAAAATACCATAGTAGGTCTATTATTTTTAATAAGTTTATTTGTTTTAATCGGTATATATTTATATTCTGTAGGATTAGAGTTTTTAGGTTTTGGATATATTCTTGTCTACGTTGGTGCGGTAAAATTTTATGCCGGGTTGGTAAAAATCCAACTCTGCAATATGTTTTTAATTTCAATTAAATTTTTCCAAAATTTTTATTATGGTTTTTATTTTTCTAATTTAAAAATTAATAACTTTAATAATTATTCTTTTAAATCTAATTTTAATCAATTAAATAGTTGTCGTAGGTTTTATTCTGTTTTATCATCAAAATCTATAGATGAAGAGTTTTTAAGATGATTTGTCGGATTTTCAGATGGAGAGTCAAATTTTACAATAGTATTGTTAAAAGATAAAGAAGGTAACATTAAAGGAGTTAGTTTCAGATTTATTATTGAGTTGCATGTAGATGATATAGATGCTTTAAAATATATAAAAAGTAAATTAAACATAGGAAATGAAATAGCTGTGTATGGTAATAGTTGTAAATTTTCTGTTATTCATAGAAATGACATTATTAAATTGATCTCTATTTTTGAGAAATATCCTTTAAATACTTCTAAATATTTAGATTATTTAGATTTTAAAAAAGCTTTTGAATTGTATAGTGAATTTAAAGCTTGTACTGTAAAAGAAAAAAAAAAATTAATTGATAAACTTATAAGTATAAAAAGTGGTATGAATAACGGTAGAGTAGATTTTAATTTTCCTAGTTATCACAAAATAGAAATTACTAGTTATTGATTATTAGGACTTATTGAAGCCGAAGGTTCTTTTTATGTAGATAGATTTAAATTACAACCTTCTTTTATTATTGGTCTTTCTGAAGTACAAGGTGTGGTTATTAGAAAAATAAAAGAGTACTTAGAAAACAATCTAGGTTTTGATAGTTATTCTATGTTTAAATTACAAAATTCATCTTTTATGGCTATAGTTGTAGATAAAGGTAGAGGTAATACTAAACCTATGCTAAGATTTAAAATTACAAATACCTTGATTTTAGTTAATTATTTTATACCCTTTTTAGATCAAATGACATTTATTACTAAAAAAAGTAAAGATTATAGAGATTTTAAAATAATTTGCACAGCTATAAGTAAAGGAGCTTATAGAAATAATGATATTAAAGAATTGATTTTAAAATTATCTTATACAATGAATAATTATAGACTATCTAATAATTCTGACTTAAATAAAGTATCTTTCATGTCTTCTGAGGATATAGATAAAATTAAAAATGCAGAATCTACTATTTTATTATTAAAAGATGGTCGTCAATTAGATAGTATTTCTAAAAAAGAAATAAGTGGAGGTTGAACTAATTGTGTTTATGAGATCATAGATTATAAAGGAGAAATAGTATTGGCTTCTACCTTAAATGTTGCTGCTGATTGCTTAAGTGTACGATATGCAACAGTGAGTAGACAATTAAATAAGTTGGAAGGTGAGTTTACAATTATCGAAGGAAAAAAAATTAGAAGAGTTTCTGTTTTTACATTAAAGGATTCTTCTTTATAGATTAATTATCTTAAGATTTTTTGGAAAATATAGGAATTAAAAAATAGATTTAGAAAGAAGGTTACAACCGTACTAAATCATAATTGCAGGTAACAGGTGAAAACGGTTAAGGCCACCAAGGGTTAAGACCGTCGGCAGTTGTAAATGTCGCTACAGATTGGATCACTGGAGCAGGGTTGTAAAACCTGTTTAAATGTACAGTCGGGTTCTATAGAAATATATATGATGTTTTTTTTATTATGTTGTATAATATTAAGAGGGGAATTGGTAAATTATAGATAATTTGTTTATAATGAGAACCTCCTTGAGTTAAGTTTATGTTATATACCGCTTATTAGTGTGTATGATTTTTTTTTGATACATAGAGTATAAAACGTAAATTTAGCCTATAGAGTTGATCTATTTTATTTTTATTTATATTAATGTTAGTTAATATAAGAACAAGTGAATTACTAAGTAATAATATTAAGATTTTAGCTTTAGCAGGATTACTAATATTATCTTTAGTGTTTATTTATTTTTCTGTTTACTTTTATTCTGATTCAATTAAAGGGGAAAAATCTTTATTAAATTTTAAGGAGTACTTAAAGAATGCATTCTTTAACGGTTTTGGAGATGAAAATGATACTAGTAAGGTAAGTGATAGTCCATGAAGATTATTTTATTACTATGATTTAGTAGAATATGTTATGGGTATTAGTTGAGATGGGCTTTATACAATTTTATGTCATATAGTAGCTATAGGTAATATATTGTATACATCATATTCTATTTGATTAATAATTGTTAGTATTATATTATTATTAACTATGAACGGTGCTATAGTGGTTACAGTATCTTCAGATTCTTCTAATTAATAATAAAAAAACTAAAAGTTTTTAAGGTAGAAATCTAAGTAAATCTTAAGCAAACCCGGCTATATTTTATGTCTTCAAAAAAAAAATGATAGTTTCTTTGGATCCTGATTAAATAATTGGATTATAAGATGGAGATTCTTAATTTTTATTTGGTATGACTAAGAATAAAGTTTTATTAAAGCGGAAATGAATTTAAGATGTCAAAAATATAATTAAGCCCCCGTATGTGAAACGGGTGGGGCCCTTTATGATTATTTTATTTTAATCTTAAATTATACACCGTAATTGGGCATTATAGTGTAAGCTATAGTGATAACTATATTATACAAATAGTATCCCAAAGGGAAATTAGCTCAACGGTAGAGCGACCGTTTTACACACGGTAGGTTAGGTGTTCAAATCACCTATTTCTCAATTATAATTCCTTAACTTCGCAAAGTCCAATCTTAACTTAGTTCCTTTTACTTACGAGGTTTTATTTTATTTAACAGTAAATGTACATATAAACCCCTCCGGTTTAACATAAGCTGGGTAAGATGTGCATGACCTATCAAGACGTGGTGATTGTTTGTGTGATCAAAGATTCCTTTGTAATTAAATTATCTATATACCGTATAGAAATTATTATAAAAATTTATTATAAAAACCTTTTAAAAGAGTATGACTTAACTGGTAAAGCACTAAGCTTCAACCTTATAATTCTTGGTTCGAATCCAAGTGCTCTTGTATAGATTTTTATCTGTAGATTTATAATTTCCCTTAAGGGCAAATAGTTAGGGTAAAACTTTTAAATAATTTTGTTTAAATTATGTTTAATTTAATACGTTTAATTTTTTTTTTACTAAATTAATCCTTATCCCTTTTAATTCCATAAACATTATACATAACCGGTCTTTAAATCTATTGAAAGTTTGCCAAACCAGATATCTTTCTAGTCAAATAAAGAATAAAATTTATTTAGCTGACGTTTAACCTTACCTAAGGTGAATTGCTTAAACCTTGATTTGTTAACTTAAGAGCTTCATTGAACTTAGGTTTATCTGCGACACTAAAATAATCATTTCCAACAGTACAATACTAAGGTGGTTGCGCGGCCTATTGTGGAACCCCTAAAAATTGGTATCCTTTGTGATTAGCGGTATTTGCAAGTGGTGAAGCATGTTTTTTTTTATAGTTATTTATAAAAGTTAAAAATCTCTCGTATATTTCATTTATACTTGCGCACACAAAAGAAAAAGTAGATATTCGTATTAACTCAACACAATCGGGGAGCTTACTGATGAAACATCCCCCTTTTTTTTTTTTCCGCCCCAGCCAAATTGGCTGGCCCCCTTTAAAATAAGATTCCTTAACTTAATTCGGTTAAAGTGCATCCTTGATAAGGATGAAATTAGCGTTCAAGTCGCTAAGGAATTAGGAAAATATTAAGAGATTTGGCCGAGTGGTTTAAGGCGACTAGCTTGAAACTAGTTATGGTAAGCCCCATCATGGGTTCGAATCCCATATTCTCTGTTTTTAAAGTTTAATCCTATTATGGTAACGCATATGAAATATGCATGCTTCGCCAGAAATAAAAAAAAAATTTATTAGTTTTTTTATAGAGCGGGGGGGGGGGGGGGGGTTTTTTTCCTTGGGGGGGGGGGGGAGGGTTTATCTACTCTATAAAAAAGAGTCTTTAAGGGTAAATACACCCTTAGCTTGATAGCCGATCTTCGGAAGGGACGGACATCTAAAAAAAAATTAGATACAATCAGTCGGATTAAAATGTTTTTAATGTAAATTAATTACCGCTCTTTAGGCCCCTTTCGGTAAAAATATTCAACAGTTTAAATTAAAAGCCTCTATAGCTTAATGGTAAAGCACAATACTGTTAATATTGCTAATAGATGTTCGATTCATCTTAGGGGCTAACGGATTAGGGCCGGTTTGGTTAGGCACTACAATTGGGATGTAGACTAGTTATGTTCGAATCATAATAATCCGAAAATTACCATATAGAAAT